GCGTTACATGTGCTCTACAGGCCGCACTCCATCGTTCTTCCCAACGAGCCCATTTCCTTTTAGATTTGGAAGACGGGCCTGACGTTCGGTTCGAAGGGCATGGTTTTGAGTATGTCTCCAAATTGGGCCCCCTCACGTCGCTAGCTAGTGAGCGGTTCTTTCGGGCGGGAAGCAGGCCGGGCCCTACGAGCGGGCATCTCCCGCAACGCAAGCAGCATTGTTCGCCACTACCCGAAAAGCAAAAGATTCGAGAGTCCAGGCTGAAAATACATGCATAGATAGTGGGCTAATGACAAGGGCCGACGACGGAAGCTCGGGACGGAGCCGTATGATGCGGAAGTCTCACGTACGGTTCCCTGAGAAGGGAGTGGCTACCTACTGGAGCTTCGACCAACCACTACCGGTCAATTCAGCTTTGGGGCCACCCCTTACTCTACCATTATTATAGGGGTATGGGGTTCGAGACAAAGAAAGATAAAGGCAGCATATCAGTTTTTCCTTTATACTTTACTTGGATCTGTTTTTATGCTATTAGCTATTCTGTTGATTCTTCTCCAAACAGGAACCACCGATTTACAAATCTTATTAACCACAGAATTTAGTGAGCGGCGCCAAATCTTTTTATGGATTGCTTTTTTCGCCTCTTTCGCTGTCAAAGTTCCTATGGTACCAGTTCATATTTGGTTACCCGAAGCTCATGTAGAGGCACCCACGGCAGGATCCGTTATCTTGGCAGGAATTCTTTTAAAATTGGGAACTTACGGGTTTTTAAGATTTTCAATACCCATGTTTCCTGAAGCGACACTTTGTTTCACTCCTTTCATTTATACTTTAAGCGCGATTGCTATAATATATACTTCCTTGACCACTTTAAGACAGATCGATCTTAAGAAGATCATTGCTTACTCCTCAGTAGCCCATATGAATTTTGTGACTATTGGTATGTTTAGTCTGAACATACAGGGAATTGGAGGTAGCATTCTACCGATGTTAAGTCATGGACTGGTTTCTTCAGCCCTTTTTCTATGTGTTGGTGTTCTATATGACCGACATAAGACTCGACTTGTTAGATATTACGGGGGTTTAGTGAGCACCATGCCGAATTTCTCGTTAATTTTCTTCTTTTTCACTTTAGCCAATATGAGTTTACCAGGTACTAGCAGCTTTATCGGGGAATTTCTCATCTTAGTAGGAGCTTTCCAAAGAAATAGCTTAGTAGCCACATTAGCAGCGCTTGGGATGATTTTAGGCGCGGCCTATTCCCTTTGGCTATATAATCGTGTGGTTTCTGGAAATTTAAAACCCGACTTCCTCCATAAATTCTCCGATCCAAATGGCAGAGAAGTTTTCATATTTATACCCTTTCTTGTTGGAGGGGCGACCGTCCGTTAAACTACCAAAGAAAAAAGGGTAAACCAATGTGATCATGACATTGTAGGTGCTTGCGATGGGACGGATGCGACTTCCCGTTCTTGGTTTGGGTGGCATAGCCCGTTGCTCCAGTCCCCCCCCCTTTTTTTTTTGATCCATTTCTTGTTTCTGACGGGAGCCAAAGCTTGACTTTACTAAGAAAATCAGGCTCGCGCGGGGGCGCTCACGTTTTTTAGCTGAGCCGTATGAAGTTGGGTGAGACCGAGAGAAAGAAAGGACGGAGGTTACCCTGGTAATGGCATTTCTCGACCGTGTCTCCGAGGGACAGTTGAACGAGCGACTCATGAATGCTGCCAGATCGAACGAGCCAATAACTCGAACGCCTTCGGTCTGTTTTTTGAGCAAGAATCACAGCCTTACCTTACCTTCACCATGATACGGACTCCAAGTTCTTATGGCAGAGCACGAGGAGATTTATCATCTTGATGATGATGAGAATAGAAACCAGAAGCACGACCGGAGTCTTCGTGGTCCTTCATAATCAAACCATCAATAAGAGTAACGTAAGCATGAGACTTTTTGGTAGTACCGGTGAACCAGATGGCCGCGGCGATAGAATCTGGGACGGAGGACTCATAGTATCTCTAACGATCTGGCAAAAGCGAAAGACCCCCTAACGTAATTCGAATGGAGGCTGACTGCTGAGCCCACTCTGGCCTCGAAGGGCAAGCCCCTGTGGTTGCGAGCTGGAGCTGCCATTGCTTATGGCGTTAGCAATGGGAGGGGCCCCAGCAGAGAGAACAGTAAGGATAACGAGCGCTCCGCCCGCGGCGGCAGGAGCAGCGGGCAAGTGCTTGGTAGGCTAACAGCCCAGTGAACCGGGAAGAGCACTCGACGAAAGGAGGACACAAACTGCTTTGACGAGAAATTTGCCCTGCTCCGCTTTCAACAAAGCTTTGTGACCCCTGGAGGTCAAACCAATGGAAGTCGGGGCTCGTCCCTGGTCAATATTGGATCAAAGAATAGGAGGCCGTAGCGCTGACCTCTTTTTTGATTGATTCAATACAATAGGGAGGTCGTACAGTTCCCTACCGAGACAACATAAACTCTCAACGGATGCGCGCTGGGCATACTTCTGTAATGCGTCTTTCTCGTGGCGGAAACAGAACAACAGGGAAAGACCCGGCCGACCTGCCCAGGTCGCCTTGGCGAGCTTTATTGTTGAGAGACTGGGGAGTAAAAAGACTTCCGTTTCCGTTCTTGGTTTGTGGTCAAAGACCCCTCTCGATCTTTTTCGTAGTTGGGAAGAGGGAAGGAGTCTAAATCAATGGACATTAATGAACCATCATTGATGGACGTTGCACATGACACGATCAATTCGACTCAAGGTCCGGCGCTAATAGAAGTTGCTTACTCTCCGTTTAGCGAAGGAAAAGGTTATTTAGATCAATACTGAACAAGTATTGGTTATTTAGATCAATACTTCTTAAGTTCAGGTTATTTAGATCAATACTTCTTAAGTGTTGGGCAGGGCTCTTTTTTCGTAGTAATAGTGGGCGGGTCTCATGAGATCTATGCCGGCCGCCGGAATCAAACGAAGGTCGAAGGACCGGCCGATTGATTAAGGGACATAGCTAAGCCCTCGCCTGGCGCCATTCCCCGACCTAGCAGCAGACGGGCGGGCCGTGCCTGAATTCAGACCAGACCATACTTTTCTTTCTTTGAGCTGCTCCCCCGTTGAACAGAGTTAGGTTATTTGCCTCTACGGAAGAAGTGTACTTTGTACCGTCCGGAGGTCATATAGATCGGAACCCGGAGCGATAAGAACGAAAGGGTTGGTGTGGCCACAGCGGAAACTACTGGCACTTCAAAAGGTGGCGATTTTAAGGTAGTTCACTTCAAACTTGCATGAATTGTTTCAAGGCCTTCGCATTCCTAATCCGGTAGGGCCGGGCAGCTTTGTTTGCCTGCGCTTGGCGAATCGCATCCCCGCGCAACGACATCGCTCTTTACCGTTCTCGCTCAGTCTTTGCAACGGCTGGGAAGGCAGTCGTAGAAGCGAAGCCCATCGCCCCGCCGACCATAAAATACGAGATTGGGCCCCTTCTCTCAAATTGGATGGAATGGCCCACCCCACCCAAGAGCGCTTATGTCATATGGGAACTCATGGCTGGAAACAATCTTGATGGTTTTGATATCCGGTAGGAATAATAAGAATCAAAGTCCAGGTTGGTTGGTGAGCCTAGTGAAAGGAAACTTTCTAGCTTGGTTCGGAGAGCACTTGTTGGGTTAAAGATTTTTTTTGCCTTATGTTATGGCCTAAATGCTGAACTATTGACTCTACTTGTTCGGATGGGTGTTCACCCCAAAGTGTTCCCGGACCGCATGCATACATCCGTAAGTAACTTAGTGCAACATGGAAAATTTCATTGAGAGGAATCAGCAAAGAAAATAAAAACAGGTAAATGAATGTGTATTTGATATATTGTCCTCGGGCGTTCGAGTGTCCACATGAGTTCGTTCAGGTGTCTACACAGGCCTGTGGTTTTCTATTATGTCGGGAATTTAGATTGCTCCACCTAAGTAGAACGAAAAGGAAGAATTGAAAAAAGGGGGGGGGGACAGAAGCTTCGCTTCCGGTAGCTTGCTTACTCTCCTAGTTAGAAGAGGGCTCTTTGACAGATTCTTTAGACCAAAGGGCATCACCTTGTAACAGAACGTGCCCTCCTACCTGATATGGTGGTAAACGCTGTTTTCTCTCGGTCTTCTTCGGCCATGAAGATCTGCTTATATCAAGAGAAAGCATCCATAAAGGACAGCATCCCGTGTCCAGCGGTGAAGTCCACCAGAACATCGATGTGAGGAAAAAATAATCTTTTGGGCTTGCCTTGTTTAGGCTTGGACTTACGGAACCTGCTTTCAAATTGAGGCGTCAAAGGCGAAGAAGCGTAATCATCCATCCTTAACTGGATGCCTTACCCTCCCGTGTGGTTATGGGAGCGGGCCTACTTTTGATCCACTTTTTGACTATGGAGCCGGGCGGCAAGCAAGTGAATGTGATCTTGCCCTCTATCAGCCGGCGTGTGTGAGCAAAGCTCACACCTTATAGCTTGACACTGTCGCCGGCAACTTTAGCTCCTCTCCTTATCAGTCGAGTGGCTTTCGCTCCTCTACCGTATTCATTGATTCATTCTTTGGAAGCGCAGCACGTGACTTGATAGCGCAGGCACTTCACCAAAGAATGCAAACAAAGAATAGCTTCACCGCCCCAAGCTTACTTTATTTATTCCATAAAAAAAGAAGAAGGCGCTGTAAGCGATAGTAGGTGTAGGTCTTTCTTTCCAGCCGGATTCATTAATGCAATGGAACTCCAGAACTTGAAGAACTGGCCTTGGAAGGAAATATTTATTCAAATCAAAATCAAATAGAAGCTGGCATTGCGTTTTGACTTTTCTTCGTTGACAGCCAGCAGTTGCCGGACTAGCCTTCCTTGCCTTCAGCCTAGCTGCCCTGTCTTAGCTAGCCCTTGATGACTAGCAGACTTGCTTTCTTGTCCTCGGCCTGAAGACGGGATGCTGACGTTGCTGCTGCTTTTAGCTGGAATGCCTTGCTTCGCTCTACTTAAAGTGGAGACAACGACTAAGAAGATTGACGACAGTAGAAGACCGACGCTTTACGACTTTTCTGTTATTAGACTAATGCTTTCTTATGTCTGCCATTAGCTTAAGGCGTCTGTAATTCCGGGCTTCAAAGCAGGAAGCTTTCTAGTAAGGGGTGAAACGGCTTGTTTGGCTTTCTTCTTTCTGACTACAAGGACTAATGACCCTCTTTTCCAACAAAGATTTCTCCTCAACTTCTTCACTCCATGAACTTTTGAAAGACTTCGGACTTCTCTGCTAAGAAATATACCCCGCGAGTAATCATCAATATCAATAAATGATTGCATATAACGCTTACCTAAGCATGATGGAGTGGAGACTCTGCCAAAGACGTCTGCTTGAATGAGCTGGTCAACTTCTCCCCAGTTCTGTACATGCGCTTTGAATGTCTGAGTCCCTCTTCCTTTCCTGAACCTGTGAGAACACTCTAAGAATATGCCAGCAAAGACCTCATTCAATACTTGAGAAATTGCATCCATCACAATAATGTCGTTTTTATGTATGTGGTTGAGTAATAGGGCGTAGCTTCCCAGGTTTCTTGGGTTTTGGAATAAACGATCTATCTATACATGAAAAGGATAAAACCTAAAGGAATAATCCCTTAATGCCTTATCAATGGAAAGGTCTTCGAAACTATGAATCACGCTCCTCGCCCTATCGTCACTAATAATTAATAAAGGGGGTATGCTACTCATTGGTATGCCGGGCCTATAAAGGGCACACAACCTGACGATGCTTCCCAGGGCGCAACTAACCATTAAGTACTGAAGACTCCACTACAGAGGCTTATGGTGCGGGTGAGTATACCAGATACTGTGCCCTAGTTATCCATCTCACGTTACTAGATCAACCGAATCTACTGCTGCTCCAGCTACTCCTGCTCTAGCCACTTCCCATCCCTACGCGGGTTATGCTTTCCTTAAGCTACGGGCAGTGCGAGTGCTACTCAATCGGCTAAACCAAGAACATCATAGTTGGTTTAAGAGCCCGAAGCAAGGATGATGCTAGCCTATAAATAAGTGTTAAGAAAGGAGAGTCTTTATAATCTTTTTAATCCCTATTGAATTGGGACCTATCGGATTACCTCAGCTAGCTCTTCATAAAGGCTTAAAGTAATTAATCCTATCTTTCTTTAGTCGGTTGTAAAGGAAGCTCAGCTCATTAGTGCCAAAAGCAGAAAGCAAGGCAGGGAAGCTAATTGCGACAGTCAAGGCAGGCAGGCTAGTCAGGCAGACAAGAAAGACAGGTCAAGTAAGCTCAAACATGCCAGTAGTCACAGCGGAAAGAAAAAGAGGAAGACAGCCATAAAGCCAAGAAAGCGTTCCACTCGTGCTTCTGTAAAGAGAAGAACCCCTATCTCTTAATTAAAAGGCTTCTTTCGCGAGGAAGCACTTTGCTCACTCCACTTGAACGGACCGAAGGACACACCACAAGCTTCATTCAAGCATTTCCTCCATAAAGCAGTTCTTCCTATCTATTAGCCTGACTACTCACTCCCTGATCAAACGGCTCCCCAAAGCACATGGGGATATGGGACGCGTGTCTAGTTCTCATTGGAAAGGAATCCGCTGAATATTCCTTCTGTCTCCCGCCTGACACAGTTTGACACGCGGTGATACCTGATTGGCTTAAAATCTATAGTTGTAGAAATAATATCAAGAGAACAAGCACGCGGGAAAAGCAAGCGTCTGATCAGATCAATCAAGAGATAGGGGTTCAGCCAAACATCTTTTTTCTAAGCCAGGACGGAGCTGTCGAGTGACGATTGGCCGAGAAAGACCAAAATCAGACTTCCTTCATCACGGGGTGGGAAACCTTCTGTTAGTTGGTCATGCCATTCGGCTCGACCTAAAGAATGCCGGAGCAACCTACCAGAGGGCTATGACGGCCATCTTCCATGAGATGATGCATACATATGACTATGTGGATGACATAGTAGTCAAGTCCAAGACAAAGAGCAATCACATAGAAGTCCCCCGATTAGTCTTCGAGAGGCTTAAAAAATCAAAGCCCACGGAGCGGTTCTGACTATATGCAGCTTTCTTATCCCAAAGATAGTCCATTAGCTGGATGAATTTTTTCAATAAAAGCCTTCTCTTTTCAGCAAAAAAAGAATCAAGTCCCACGTAGTTCACAGTTAATCAGTGAAATTCAAAAAGATCGCGTTTAAAAACCAAATAGACTGTTTAGGAGGTATGCGACTTGGACGACGAAAGAGGGCTAGAGCGTGGGTCAGGGTCAGATACGGAGGGACAGAGAGAATGCTTCCCGATCACTCTCTCAGAGAGAGAGAGAGCTATTGTACAAGGAAGCTACGTACACATTTTCGAACTGAAAGCGAGATCTTGCCCGAAGAAGCACGCAACAAAGCTCTTTTCCTTTCTCATTGAAGTATGCAGCGAGGAATCGAAGGGATGAGACCCGATTCAATTCTGTGATTAAATCAAATTCTTCCCTTCGTTAGTTTACCAACTGTAACTGACTGTCACGTCCAACGAGAGCGTGAGCATCCCACTATTCTTTCTTCTCGTGGGAGGCATTCTACTAGCAAAGAAGACTCCTATAAGTGGTAGTACCTAGTTGGGGCTTTGTGGTCTAATTCTTTGTCGAAAGAGGTCTCCGCCGACCCAACGACTTTCCGATGTGATTGACAAGCAGCGGGGCATGGAACGGAGTTGAATTCATCGCGACAGGAGTTCACCAAGTCTAAGAATAAGAATGGGCCGGTCATTCAACGAGAAGGGGGGGCTTCACCTGATCGCTCTGAATCCGCTGATCAGGAAGAGGGTTTTTCTTTAGATAAAGCAGAAGCTCGTTCCTGGCCTCTTTGACAGTAGCTAGTCTGAATTCGTAACCCGCCATCTTTGGGGCAGGAGTCGTCAGATCTTGCCCAGGCAAAGGAGCGATCGACACTCGCTCGCAAGTTTGAAGAAGTGGTAGTGGTAAGCGCAAGGACAAGTTGATTCATAAAGGGGAAGAGGAGCTAGCCGATAAAGCGGCGCATTCATGGTGTCTGGAATCAAGGTAAAAAAAATGAATCTATCTAGGAGGAGCTGAGTTCTATTCAACATCAAGGCGAGGGAAATGACTCTGGTCACCGGGGTAGGATATAGTCAGTGTGCTGCGACTGGCTTCTTTCTTTTGGCAAAAGATTGCATGCAGTCAGAATATCCCATGCAGTTAGATCAATGGGAGTGAAGTCCGCCTATCCATCAACATAAAGGAAAGACTCTGTCTCCTGTCAACTGCTCTTGGTGAGCGGTGAGGTAAAGAAAAAGAAGTGGAATTCACTCATGGTAGCATGGTCACAAGAGGATTTTCATGTGAACGCCTCCGCTCTTCTCTTTTCCGGTTTTGGTCCTTGAGTAAGGGCATTGGGATTAGGCCTAAGCGCTGCTATTTCCGCTGTTGGTGCCATTTCATCTGTTGTCGGCATATCCCCAGCTGTTAGCTCTGTTAGGTAAAAGGGAGTGACCCCAAAAAAGGTCTTGAAATAGGAATTCTCTATATCGCCTGAGTCTGTCTTTACTTTGACTCTTTCCCTGCTTGGGCAGTCTTGTCTAGAAATAGAAAGTAGTTTATCCCGGAGAAAGTCAAGGCGATTAAAAAGCCGATTTGAGGAAGTAAGTGATAGATATGAATCGAATCCCCTATCAGGGTAAGCCCACCGAGATCAAGAATAGTTAGCAGGCGAGACAGGAGTTGAGTTGGCAGAGATTAGCTCTGGTGAAAAAGAATTTTTTTTTATAGTTGAGAAAGTCATTGCTAGGATTGAAAGACTTGAATTAGCAGTCGGGCTTAGAAGCATAGTCTAAAGGCCGATAAATGGTAATAGTATTTAAGTGAAGCAGAAGCAAGGCCTTCAAAAGCTTTCCTTCCGCTCTGAGATGCCGAAAAGAAGCTCTTTTCGAGACATGAGAATACGGCCTTTCTCCGCTGCTTAAGCTTAACGAGCCATAGCTTCCTTTCACGTGGTCCACTCTTGATGCTTGAATGTGAATGAGACTGGGAATTCGATTTCCTACGCCCAAGCCCACGCCATGTGGTTCGGTTGACCGAGGGTGAGAATCCGATGTGATCTTATAGTTTCCTAGTACTGGTTCGCTAGCTGTGACAATAGGAGTTGAGGGCTTAGCTCTTCTTTCCTTTCTGCTGTTAGCAAGATGCAGCTATTGAAAATGCTATAGCACACGTTCTTGTCGAAATAGAGCTCTTTGCGGGGTTACCGCTACCCGAATTAACTACCTTACCTGCGCCTAAACCTCAAGACTTGACCAAAGTCAATAAATATGTCCAAGTTTTTTGCATTCCATCGCAATACGGGCATGAAACCAACTCATGTTGGCCGCTCCAGGACATCATTGAAACTAAGATCAAGTCTGGAGAGATTCACTTCGGTCAAACTCAACAAACTCTCTCACCCCCGCAGAACCCGAACCTAGGAATGAAAACGAATCCGCTCCCTAATAATGGAGCCCAATCAGTCACACCCCTTCCGGGGCGATCAGCCCCTGCTTCTCCGGTGGGCCAAAATGCCCAAATTCTTCCTTTAGGGCAGCAGACCCCTCCTCCTTCAATAGCTTCATCAGGCCAGCTAGCCCAGGTTGCTTAACCATTGGAGCATGCTGCTCCACTTCCATAACCCTTTCACCCAGGGACCCCTCCCATCCAGGTAAAGCCGTGTCCAGAGGCACAAATCCACCTATCAACTCTGGTAATTGAGCCTCCACCTAGACATAGAAAATCCTTTGATAGCGGCTCTGCCTGAGACTGAGGAAAGCCCCATCCCCGAGTCGGTTAAAGCCCAGCTCCTTCGGACTTCAAGTTCCGTGCTCCCCAATTAGTCACTCATCTCGCGCTACTATTTCATCGACTTTTTTATTCACTTTTTGGAAAAAAAAACAAGAAAGTGCGTGCTTCTATAGCATTATATAGTAGTTTTTTTTTTCTGGGGTTGAATTCTCTTATCTAACCGAGCTTATAGGGCTTTCATCAAAGGGATAAAGACGGAGTGGTGGGTTAGACTTCATCCAAGGGTTTAGGAATATGAGCAAGGGTAAAGGATTCATCACTTGCTGGAATTTCAGGGAGTAATTTTAGGAGTTTGTCAGGGAGCTTCATAGGGAATTGTAGGATCCCTTGCTCAAAAGACTGCTGCCAACCAGGATTCAAGGGGAAGATAGTCGCGAGGAAATAAGATTCAATAGTCAAGGCTCAAACTATCGCGAAGTAAACACAGGGTCTGTCTCAGTCTTCATCTTGGCTGGCAACCTAGATTGAGCCCTGGGACTGATCTTCCCATTGGCTTTGCTACAGCAGTACTCACAGTGTAAGGTAAGCGGGTGGCATAGCGAAATTCCTCACCGAGATGACTGGAAAACCTATCGACCAGATCGTCTCAGCGGAGCGATTAAAAGCGTCTTTGGCCTTTGAAGTAGTTAGTTTTCTAATTGAGCGCGAGCCGTGGATCATATAAATGATGAGCGTAGCTTAATTTAGCCGATCTCACACCGAACTATAAATAAATATGTGAGTGGCTCTTTATAGAGACTTAGCCCAATGGCTACCACCGGAAGTGCGCTAAGTGAGTCACAGGGAAACCTCCAAGTTCTTTCTAACCTCCGACTCTATAAACTTGTATGGCTTGCTTGTTTTGTTTAGCTTGCCCCCTCTTTGAATGTGTACAGTTCGAGCAAGCAAATGTCTAGCAGGGCCGAGGAACCACAATGAACGGGACGACAGAAGTTCCAAAAGAAGATGACCAGAGATATATGTTCTTCTTCGTGCATGAAGGTCTGGTTCCTGAGAAAAAAGATATCTATTAGCGAATTTCACCGTCAATATATAATATAACCCCGGGACGGACGACGTGAGCGAGAGCCCAGACCATAGCGGCTTTAGAGACTTCTCTCTCGGCTTTAACGGCGACGAAAACGTTGTCCGAGAGGGTGGAAAAAGCTCGACTGTAATGAGAGGGTTCACTTTCTGCTTGACTTTGGTTTACCCATAACCATCAGCGGAAAGGATTACGTAAAAGGCCAAACCAACCCAGGTACATCACAAGTAGATAGGGTTGGAGCAGCAGATCCTATAGAAACAAAGACAAAGCCTGTGTAAATAGAGGCCCTCGAGCCGAATTTATTGACCGGGTTCCCTCTCGGCTGACACGCTGCTCGGGATCAGCGCGAACGGCGGTGAAGCTGCGATTTCACTACGATCTTGTACATGCAAGCCGTGAGCCGTCTTCTCGCCAGGGGCCCAGGAAAGGAATATTCCCACTAACTAGCGCTTCGCCCCTTCTTATGCGGGAGGCAGATTCTTGCTACTCCCATGTGCTGCTACCTAAGAGAAGATAGCGACTATCAGCTTACTACTGGAGCGTAATAGTCGAATCGCTAGCCTGCTTCACCCCTCTCGCTAACTTACTACCTCCGGCAGAAAAAAAGGCTATCTGTCAATTGAACCTTATCTTATTGGACACTAATACCGATGCGGATTCCCTCAATTACGGGCTACTTCGACGAAAGTTAGATGGCCCAACCAGAACAAATACCAAGTAGGGGATGCGAATCGAGGATTCCTATCATTGAAGTGAAACTGGATCGTCGGTCGGACCGACGAAAGGTGAACAGGTTGAGTTAGATACATGATCGACGAATTAAGCGATCACATGACCTAAGATTCTACTTTGATAAGTCTGTTGAGAGTGAGGCTGATTCTTGGCGAACAAGCAACTGCTCTCTTGAGGGCTCTGTACGGGAACCACCCCAGTTACGAGTAATTAGGGTCTTCCCCGAGCACTAAGTAGATCCCATTCTCCCTTTTCCGAAGATTAGAAGGAACTTGTCAGAAACTAGTACCTTCTGTAGTGGTGGAACAGAAAAAAGGAAGCCGCTTACGAGCAGCTTTCTCTCATACGTCATGATATTCGAGAGCCGGGGGAAGGTCGGGCGCAGTAGATAAGGTCTAACTGTCCGTAACTAAGGAGATAGATCCCCTTTATCCGTTCCGTCAAAGAGATCACCTAATGCAAGCCGTGCAATACGGAGTTATAAGCGCGCAGTATAGCATTGAGGAGGAGGTAGGCATCTAAATATGCCACCATCTCTCTCAATCTGCACTCATTCATGCTCGGTATAGGAAGCATCTATCTTAGTCTTTGGCTTTCCAGACAGACGCGTTAAGCAAGTCAGTCAGTCAGTTCAATGTCATATTAGGGGGTTGGAGCTCGGTAGCTAAGGAAGTGGGTCAAAGCAGGCTGGAGAACGCGAACGGATTCAGCCAAGAGTTTGTTCTCTAGAATAGCGTTAGGAACGAATGCTTCCCTTAATAGAAGTACGAGGCGGGCGACCCTCACCTCAATCTTTGTCTGAGTGTGCGTAAAAAAGCTTCTATCGCTTTGGAGCTTGTGTAGCCAATGCGAAGGATGCTTTTAGAAACCTTGACTTTAAGCAGTCCCTGCCCCTTAATCAAGTAGGGGTTCTGCATTTGCAGGCCTAAGGCCTCTTTTTCCTTACAGTTGTGAGGCCAGACCTAAGAGAATGACTTTTCCAGGCATTTCTGCTTATCTTGGATAGGTCAGATATGGCGTGTATAAGGCTAAGACGGAATAAGGCTTGTAATAGATGTAACGCTTTAATATGTGTAATAGGCTTTTAGTTAAGCACTCCCATTTCGCTAATCCTAGTGCTTCGTCCTTACAATGCTTCTCCTTTACCTGGGGTTGAAGTTCCACAATTTGAATAGCTTCTATCTTCCCGGCCCCGGCTCTTTCCTTCCTTGCGCTTGGAGTTGGAGGTCCTGTTGCAGTTGCCAGCAATCTAGTTTAAGTTTTTTGAATTCCTCTCTTTTTAAGTGCTAAGTCTTTCCATGTGCTTTGAGTTTGGGTAATATACTATCTATAGTCGAATCCTGCCACAGCTGAGAACAAATTCTTTTGAGATTGCTTTCTACGATTCTTCTTGGAAGATTCCAAAAACCCGACTTAGCTCACATCCCCTCTCGCACTAAGCTTTGTTTAGTTTCTAAGACAAAGAAAAGCTACAATGAGCGCGTATGCCTCTGTAAGGCTCAGAGCTGAGACTTTTCCATGGGATGTTTTCTATTTATACCCGTCCCTTGCTTTGCTGCTTGCTCATGTATGGAAGACTTCTAGTCACGAACGCGTGCATCATCACAGAAAGGAGAGATTTTCGTAGAATCAATCTATGGCCTTGAACACAGATTATTATAAGTGGATTGAATGGCGAAATGGCTTCATAGCCACCTACAAAATCGGAATTACACGATGTGGTATTGATCCTGGCCAAGTTTCATTTACCGAGTTTTGGCAAGCCTCAACCCTCAACGATCTGGGTGCAACCTGGAAACCACGAGCGGCTTCGGTCTATATCTAGTTGTTTATTTACACGCACTTTCGCTCAGAAGTCCTTACCGAAACCTGGCAAGGGACAAGTTGAAAACAGCTATGCGAAAAGCTGGTTTAGTTAGGGGCCGGGAGGAGATGGAATTAAGAAAGAGGAAAAAAAGCTTTCTGCTTACGAGCTTTCTGGGGATCAGTCAATAAGTGTATAAGTGGTGATATGTGAGTCAACTCGTCGTCTTTCCGTGATACGAACCATATCTAAATTCAAAAGCGCTGGCACAACACAAGAAGAAAATGGGTCTTACATTGACCGGACTCTGGTCTTAAGATAAAGCCCATAAGAAAGTGAAGGAGAATAAGCTTTTCATTCCAAGATGGAGATGGGATACGTATGGACTTGTTGAAGGACAAGAGGTCCCGTTCAGCCCCGAAGAATGGCCTTGTAACCATGCTCTTCGATGTGGAATTTAGCTCAACGCTTTTTTCTTTCATCGTAGAACCAGAAAAATCTTTCTTCGAAAAAGACCGCTTGTTCCAGTTCTTACTATTTCTTGAGTAAAAGGTCCCGTTGAGGAGAAAGATAAGGTTGAGGTGAGATGTTGCGTAGTTGAGTTAGAGTTAAGCGTTCTTCGATTCTGACTTCGAGATAGACTGATTAGACGTCCGGACCGGAGGAGATTAATTCGATAGTATGTTCCCTGATCTTCTAACTCCACTCTCAGGCTACGGATAAAGTTACATAAAGAAAATAAGATCAAGACCAATTGATTCCATGCAAAATCCGAATCAACTTAAACTGACTCCACTGATCTGATCTCACCCTAATCTGCTACTAAGCCTTAAACTCACTCTTGAGATTGTACTTATTGATCATCCCTTCTTTCTTCTTAACTTCTTAAGCAGCTACTGACTTTGACTCTGCTACTTCAACAGACTACAAAACAGACTATTCCACTCCCATTGACTCAACTTGATCTAAGACTGACTCTGATTCTGAAACTTCATCAAATACTGCAACTGATTCTGTCCATAAAACGGATTCCTATTCAACAGAGTCTGAAAAAACAACTTAATCCTTGACTTCTTCTTCTTTTTCTTACTATGAAACAGCTAAATCTACTGAGTCTAGAAGTCTATAACTGCAACATAGTCTTAAACACTTCTTCTTGATCCTCATCCCCAACTCCCTTTTAATCTTTGCCAATGACCTTTGAATATCCCTTATCCCTGAGGAGTTAGCAGTCTTTACTTAGAGGGCCTAATACCCTCAATCCAATCTCATTTTATTGGATTGGGAAATAAGAAATAAAAGAAGTAGAAAGCAAGAATTCATTTTTCGTTTGTGACCGATCTCAAGAATCTTCTCAATTAGCAGCTAACATCTCTTTTGTCTCTTCAAAAAGCCTATTCACTAGAGGCCTGGAAGTCTTCTTTCTACAGTTAGCGGGGAGATAGTGAAACAAGGAAATTGAACTCTTCGTGAAAGACCATCAGGAGAGAAGGACAGAAAGAAGAAGAGGAAGTTTACTTGGTTTAATCCATTCCTAAACCCATATCTTCCCTTCACGGGTAACATACTAAAGATAAGCAGTAGCCTTAGAAAGAAGAGAATCGAATCCGAAACCTGGGTAAGAAGGCTAAAGCAGGCCTGAGTAAGTAAGCTGCTAACTTAGAGTAGAAAATAATCGTCTCTTATTCCGGAGAAATGGGAGTCTAAAACATGTGACGTATTGCAGTTGAAGTTGAAAGCAACCTATCTTCGTTCGTTCCATTAGAAGCGTCAGGCACAGCCTGATCATTGATAAAAAGACTAGTACCAGTGTGATTCTATGCCTTGCCTTAACACTAATCCGTGAACTCACTGATGAATTATCTCAATTAGCTGTCAAGAGCGGAATGTTACTGAAGGATATAGAAAAGCCATCTTTCAAGGTCAGATTTTCCGATTGATCTTCAAGCCATAGATTTGACTATGGAGTCTTAGTAGGTGGACTGAACTCATTTTCGGGAGCTAATTCATGTATTTTCCGGAGCCGGATAAAGCAGCTAAGGATGGAATGGAACTCTCTGTCTTTGATAAGGTTGCAGGAGAGTTTAGAGTGACTGCTTTTGGTTCAAATTGCCTAGTTTTGATTTACTTACACGTTCAGAGATCCGTCCTTCAATTTCTTTTCCATCCCGTCCTAATTAGAAAGAGCAGGAGAAGCTTCTTCCTATTGATCTTTTGGTACTAGACTGTCCTTATACAGCAGATAAGCGGGAAATCCTTTCCGATAGTAGCAACTACGAGATATGTAGGATCCGCAAGCCCAATTTCTTACTAAACTCGGGGAATCACCCATATTCACATCCCAATCCTAGAGTAAATAGAAGCAGCCGTTGAATCTCATCTTATCTTCTCCCCGGGAACATACTGAAGAAAGAAATGCAGTTTCAGATTCCTAGTTAATCTTTAAGCCCGATCTTCTTGATAGAAGCTAGCCCTGCCCGTCCTGTGAAAGAATTGAACTGAGATTCATCTTCTCTACCTTCACCTGTAAGTGTAATACAGAGGGAGAGATGAGATGAAGCGACTTCCGCTGCAAAAGATTATAGCAGCTAACCCGTCCTCAGATTGAGAAGTCGGACTTCTTTCTTTTGGTTTTGAAATAAAGTCATGTGATTGATGATTGAAAAGCAAGGAAGTCTAAAGCAAGCGTAGGCTCGAAAGCCGGAGCGCGCTAGCGCGCTTTCCGTTTTCTCGCTTAGGTCTGCTCATCCTAAACCGCGGAAATAGTAAGCTAATTCATTGATTGAGCAGTTCTCCCATCAGTTTGATGCCTTGGGATGAAATAACATAGTACGCTATGAAAGCTCCTCTTAGTCCCCAGCTACCAGAACTACTGATAGCCATTTTGAGCTAAACTACTGGCATCCAGGTATGCAATCAAGAAAGAGCCTAGGCTAGGAAAGCTCGTCTGATCTTCCACCGGAAGTAAGTGCACCCGAGCAAGTCGTTTGATTTAGACCCGCCCGAGATCTTTCAATTTAGGATTATCACCGCCTGTAAACCTGTTAAGGGAATCAAGGCAGTGGGCACAAATAACAAGGTACGCTTATTGAAGGGAAAGTCGTCGTTGAAGTCACAAGGACATCTGAAAGAGCATATCATAGACTTTCAGATTCTCAGTCAGTATTTCACTCTTTTCTTATGCCCCACCACAAAGACTCAGTCTTAGATTCAGTAAGAGAGTCTATAGTGACTATTTTCCCTTCTTGAGAAAGAGAAGAACACCCTGAGCAAGTAAGAAGATTGACTTAGAAGTCCGAATTGTGATTGAGTTGCAAGAAAGTTATGAAAGGCAAAAGTCCCTTATCTTCTCCGGCTCTTCACAGGAAGACTGAGTACTACAAGTAAGGTAGTTAGGAAAAGCCCAGCAGAGAGAAGTAAGAAAGAGCTCGCCTTCGCATTCCTCTCTTTCGTCTATTGAGATCGTTAGGATAACATTGGCAGGGAAGTTAGGAAAGCAACGTCTTTGCTGCTAAGGAAGAATCCTAAGCCGTCAATTTCATAGGAATAAGCAAGCATATGATTAGATTGGTTTGGATTCGTAAAAACCGCTTTATACTGAGCAGGATAACACACCCAAGATCAAAAAAATCTCCCTATTGTGAGCTCCTCCCCGTTGATGAACCCCGGTATAATCTTCTATCTTAAAGCCCGTAATGCAACTGTTGTTAAAGCTAGGAAAGAGGAATACCACCTTTGAACCGTAATCAGTATCAGAAGACTCCCTTAGGTCTAAAAAAAGCAGTCTGAAGCCCGAGATTCATCTTTATATCTAGTTACTCTGCCCTTACTTCAACTAAAAAAACGAAAAAGAACTACAAGTAAGCAATTCAAGCAGTTTCCGATAGAGAGTTAAGACTTTCGGAGAAGCCGCGGATTCCTCGATCTTCTAATTCTATTCTTCAATAGAATAAGATAAGATGCGGACATAGATCTAATTAAACCTACTTGGACTGTATTAGCCTTCTAAAGCCCTATTAAACCTAACATTAAGTTCAAAGCTTTGGAAGACAGCCCGGGCAGTAAGATTGAATAAAGTATAGACTAAAATTTCTCTGAGTCAGCGCACAACACAAACAATGGGGATGCACTGCTAGCTCTATAGGCCAGACTTACACATCTGATTCAATAGCAAGAAGAGCAGAAATGGCTTTGATCTCAATTCATAACAAAACTGTACGAATCAGTACGAGAAGGCAGACATTGATGGCTGTAAGTCGGAACATGGGTACCGATACTGCAGCGGTCGCTCGGTAGATGGCTATTACTACCTTGGATTATCCTTGAATTCAGTGCTATTGAGGTAGACGAGGCCAAAGGCACGCCAAAAAAGGTGGCTCCATACGGAAGGCTAGGTTCGATAAAAAGCTGTTTGTCCTATTTTTTCGGGACTACTGGAGAGAGGTTGGATTACGCAATTTAGTTCTACCTTACCTGGAGATGAATCAGAGCGAGCTGGCCCTCGGAGGATAACACAACTAACGATTGGTAGGAGGAGGGAGCCTTTTGCATTATATATATATTCTCTATATAGATAGATCCTATCTTTCGATAACAGAGTTACACAATGGTCTTTTTCACTTCAAAGAAGAAAGAAGGAGAATGGCATTTCTATCATGACGAGATGAGCTAGCTGCACTTCCCGCAACTAATCGATCGTCGTACTTTCTAGTGACTGTCCCGTCAGGGTTGTTCTTATTGAGTGGAACTCCGAGTGGTGTACAAAGAAAGCCAGGGGCCACCTGAGTGAGTTGGTTCTTTAGCCGAATGAGTAACGTTATTGGCCGTAAAAGATGATTATTCGGTTTAAGTATCTTATTATTACTCTCAAGACGTGGTGTTTGGGCGAAATTCCGTGAACCTATCTTGAAGTTCAAGCCCCAAGTCAAAGAAAGTAAACATGAACAACACGACTCTAATAGATGTCACCACAGGAACACATGAAAATCGACACTCTCCCTTTGCGCATTGCCTTTGGCAACTAACCGAGCCTTGAACCTCTTACTACTAACTCCGGGTAAACCTTCCTTCTTCTTGTACAACCACTTGCATTCAATTGCTCTCATCCACTTTGTGTACTTTACAAGTTGACAAGTCTGGTTTTTATGAACCATCTCCTCATGCATAGCCCCCAAAAACTGGGAACATTGCTTTCCAAAACTTATCAATAGTGACGGTGGCAGGTTCATGATGATCGCATGACAGAGCAAAAGCAAGCCTATCTTCAAAACTAAGCCTAACCGGTGGCTTTCTATTTTCTCTCCTCTCTTAACGGCTGATGTTCCTTATTGCATCTCCTTAGTTACATCTTTTTTTCATCATGGGATAGTTTCTCTATTCACAACTTCCCTTCTTGCATCAGCTACGGAGTATTCAACTCAACCTCCACTTTCACTCCACGCGCCAATCGCTTCTCTCCGCAAGCGCCTCTCTTTTTCTCCCTGGGTTGACGCCCGAATCTCTCATCAGTGGAAGGGAGTTCCACTGGGGCGAATATTCCTGGCTTTTTATTGCCCAATTCCTTGCCTTTTTGATAATGGCAGTTCGGCATAAATCTTTTTACCATCTTCGAAGCTTTAGACATCTTTGGATTTGGCATATTGGCATAGTGGAACTCTCAGCAACATAAGTAACATTAATAATTCAATTTCGAGTGACTGGAAGGAAGTCTCAATAGCTTCTTCAGCGGCTTCAATATACGAGAATGCAGCAGGTTTTTTGACAAACTTTCTTTCTTTTTTACAGTGGCCCTCAACAATTTATTCTTTGGTACAGAGAGGGGCAATATCCATAATCCGCATCGTTACTAGGAACTTTGATACGGGCCCATTTCCAAAGGCAAATCTATGACCTAATGACATTCCTCTTTGTGAAAACATGAAAGTCAGGCCCATTATCAATCAGAACTTTTGCAACCGTTCAGGGATATGTGTAGTGACCTCTTCCCTCTGTCAGTGACATAGTGGCCTGATCTGCCCAATCCGATTTACGAAATGGAGACATCATGAGTAAATAAGCCTCATTCAACAGCATGTTTAATGCTTTTCGGTGTGGCTCAGAACTCAACACCAAGGACAACTTTGATATGCGAATAGGGGTTCTATGCAGCTGTTCAACTACGCTTACGCTATACTCGCTTTGTTTCCTCATTAATTTCGCTTACTCTTCAGGCTTCTTTATCTTGACTTCCCGCGGCTTACCCATTGCAGGGAATGCTTCCAATGCCTGCCCTGCTTGTTCACTTCGAAGTGTTATGGTATGGATTCCATAAAGAGCTTGATGAAAAGAATACGAAAGGTGAAGTGGAGCATCCTTCGTCCCACATAGGTCATTCAATAATTGTTTCTTCTATCTGACTGCCACCTAATAAGAGAGTCGCTATAACGTCATGGGGATTACTTAAATTCTAAAGACGGATTCTTCGTTTTCCCTCTCATGTTGGAGAATCTTATGGATAATAAGCCTTCCCCTTGTAGCCTTCTTTTCACTTCAATCCCAAACGTTATACAACATTAGCTGCTTTGCCCCTTTGGCTTTGGTTCTATAAGTTCAAATTTCCTTACCGGAGTTAGCCCAAGCCTGCCGAGTGGTTAGAAAGGCTCACTTCATTCCCCGGAAAATATGGAAGGCATTCTTTTGAGACTTACCTTAACTGGTCGAGCAAATGTGTACCACTAAGAAGACAGAAAAGGAATGAAGAATGAAGGAAGAAGCTTATATATCAATCCGAAATGGGGATTACTATATGACCAATCCCTATGGCTGGCTTATAAACTAAGATCTTTGAATCAAAAATTTGTTAGTATCAGAGAATTAAAAGAAAGAGCTCTCACTCGGATCTTAGGTGGGGGGGGTAGATGTACGCTCGCTTACCTTAACCTTTCCTTTTGCGTCAACCTTATCAACAGAGTCCTTTCTAAGGGAGTCAAACGAATTTCCGAATAACGAGATATGTAGTCTTATTTGATTACCGAATACTTCGTTAGCCTGCTTTCTTCTATGATCATTCGTTATCGTTTTCTCCACGTCGGGCACTAAGTGTGCATCTAGGTAAACTCGTCTATTGCCTATAAGCATTTGATTATGAGTCGGATTGAGAAAGTATACCATCAGAGAGAAAATACAGAATGAATGGATTTGAGGTTTCATCAGTCCCCACTGAAGGAAATCAAAGTGCTAAGACTTCGAAGCCCTAATCTATTCATTCTTTTCATCTGAGACCGGAGTAGCTCTAACCAAAATCGAAGGCTGTTGGCTACATCGTCTACTACTACTACTATCTATTATCAATCCCGTCCGTCACGAGGAAGGGCTTTCATACGCGAGCAAGAGTTTGATTTCGTGGTATGACGGGATCAAATTCCCTGTCCGCGCAGAGTGAGTTTACGGGAAAGTGCACTCAAGTAAAACGGCAAACTAACGGTTGCGGCGATAGACATAGACCCAAGCTCAGTAACAACGCCACTGGGAGGGCCACATGGAGGAAGTCTGAGTGTTCTTATAGAAGTTTGAACAGCGAGATGAAAGTATGAATCACTATGCTCCAGTGTCTAAGTGGGCTTTTGGTTAGAAAGATGATGCAATGCAGAGAGTTACGAGTCTTTACTTTCTTTTATGGTAAGACAATAAGAAGTGTAAGCTGTAGGCGAGGAAGTGAGATGTCTTAATCTTGATTACATTTGATCTAGTAGATAGGATATTGCTACTTTTATCTTACTTATCAGTAAACCACTGATAGCACCTTTACAGACAGAGGGTAAGAGTTCTGTCCTTCCTGTCATAAACCAGAAACAGTAATGGAAGTGCGGAAAAGTCCCTAATGGAATAGCATAACTGAGCTATTTTTTCCCCTTTGAGCTGTTGAAAAGCGTATACTAGCTGAACTCTTTCTTGTTCTTGAGGAGGGCTTTTAGACACGGCCAAGAAGAATCTTTTCCTTTCATATGGATTGATTGGAATAGTGTAGCCCAGCAGACTGCGCTTCACTCCTTTCACCCATTTGTCTAACTTCTCTTTCAAGAACTTTTAGCTAGTACTCGACCGTTAGTACGAGGAAAGAGGGGGTTAAAGAAGGCTTTCCCGTATCACCAGCAAGCAGGGATTCTCGCGTGGAAGTTCGATATCGATTGAAAGTGTTTCCGTCTTTAACGACAATTAACATAAGAAAGGAAAGCGCTCTTTGCCGGGTTTCAAGGGCTCTCAATCTGTTTCGAAAAGCAGCGCCCAACAGTGCCGTTACTACGGCCGGTCTACGTCTGGCTAGTCAAAGCATTTTTATCCCTGGAAATCCACAAAGAGATCGGTTGATCGAGGTATGTTATAGAATTCTTCTAATTAATGCCAGAAATCACAGCTATACGAGTAACACTATTCTGATATCGATTTCATTCATTACATAGTCAAATGGAATAACATATATGATAGATTCATTCTGTAATGTAACGATATTAATACTTCTTTCAAACTCTTTTATCGGATAACTCTTCAGACATCCTTTACGATCGCCCGGCTCTTGAGCTTGAAGCTAACCCCCTATACAGAATAAATAGCTATCGTTCCCAAGAGTATAGAAAGGGCACTACATAGAACTCAATCTGAAGTGAGAGGGAAGATTCCGAAGCAGCAGGAATAGCGATTTCACGAGTTTCATGAGATGGAAGTATGCTAGCATAAGGTGATTCATGAGATGAGAGCGGAGGTCAGATATTGATAGCATGAGTTCTCTTGGCTTGAGGTTCATACCTTTCTTGCCTCTCTGAACGGGGAAGAGCTTTCCCAGCTTGAAAAGGAGGGCCAGGGTTCTCTCACGACCAGGATGCCCTGCCCACAAAGAGTCGTGCACTTCTCGAAGTCATATCTAAACATCCCCCCTGGAATGTAGAGTCGGGAACCTTTGGCATACACTAGACCGCCCTCGATCCAGAATCGCCTAGTTGAGCCTTCTTCCACTTGGCTTTTCAACTTGGCTTAGCATCACCCACTATAGCCTTTTTCACTCTCTCCGTGAAATCGGACTCTACCACATGTAGAGCGGCCACCACCTCATGGCACTTCCGACTTAAGGCATCAGGGACAGCATTATGCCTACCAGGTTTGTGTTCCCATTCAAAGTCGTATTCCTCAAGAAAGGCCCGCCTTGGTGTTAGTTTATTTTGCGACTTGAAGTAGGTGTTTGCTTGTCTGTTTTCACCACAAACTTTGGTCCGAGGAGGTACACTCTCCACGTGTACAAAGAGTGTACTACGGCCAACATTTCTTTCTCATGGGTCGAGTACCGCTCCTCTGCGCCTTTAAGCTTTCGGCTTTCAAAGGCGACAGGGTGGCCGCACCAAGACGCCCCCAATGGCACGATCCGAAGCATCGGTGTGCACTTCGGTCGGTCAAACACTGGCAGTTTCAAGACCGGTTCCGAAGCTACCGCCCGTTTGAGGTCATCGAAGGCCGTCATCCACTCCCATTTTTTCTCTTTTTTAAGCAAATCTTTAAGTTGGAATAGCCTTTTCTAATCGAATTTTTCGATAATAAATAGTTGGCTAAACCAAGGAATGACCTCAAATCCGACACGCCTTTGGGCGGGGGCCAATTCACAATGGCCTGGACTTTTCTCTCGTCCATTTTCACATGCCCTTGGGAAATCTTATGTCCCAGAAACTGATTCTCCTTTATCGGGTTCCTAGCCCTTCGGTTATAGGGTTCGAGAGAGAATTCTTACTAAATAGTTGGAAGGGAAGAAGGTCATCCAATCAGTAGAATGCTGCTTTCCGTACTATCGCTTGTTCACTGGAAAGCATGAGTTAAGTTAGTTCAGAGTCGGCAAGGGGAATCAGAGAAAGGGCTGTTTAGTCAACAATCATGACAATGCAGTAGCCTATGACCGATATCAGCCAGTAAGGCAGGAATGTTCATGTTCTCCCAGAGCTGATACATAAGGGTGGAATTCTATTCCACAACTAGCTCGACCAAGGGAAGGAATAGAGTGAGGGCGGAGCAAGAACGTGACGGTTGAAGCCTCCCTAAGGAAGCCCTTCATCCATCTCAATATATAGAAATTCGACGTGCAAAGGCTTCGGTCCAATGTCCGAACATCAAAACACTTCTGGATATATGGCCGGATTGTTCCCTACCGAGAAAGGGGACAACCGGCCGCTTCGGATGAGTTCTTTTTTTTGTGCTTTTCGGTATGCCAGTGAGAGATCTGTTCCGATCGCCTCCGATCACTGTCAAAGCCGGTTTCCCTTACCCTTTTTTTCAAAAAAGATCCTTAGTCGAAGATCTGGCATTTTCTATTTCAATTCAAAGTCCGCTTTCGATAAAGCCTCCGATTGACTCGTTCAAGTGGTAGTCATAGGAGACCAAGGTCATACACCATAAAATAGATAGAGAGAATATCCCGGCGAACCGTAGTCAGGATGAGCCCACCTATCCTGAGAAGGGGACCTTTCTTAGCTTTAATTCTTGCTTTCAAGCTCATTTGGTTCTTTTTAGTATATCACCAAAGTAGATCTACCTAAGCGGGAATTGCCCCTACGAGTATGGTTTTTCTAGCGCGAACTTGATGTACTCATCAATGACATGAAATCTTGGGACTGATCCTTTCGGGGTTGGTATGGCAGGCGTCGACTCAACGGCCTATGCTGATGAGATCAAGAAGAGAGCATGTTCCGCACTCACGTAGCTTAGAAGAGGTGCTGGTTCTCTTCCTCCCAATTCGAGGTGAGCTTCAGCTCAGTTTTGAAAGCGTAGAACAAGCCTAAGCCTTTCAGATCCCAAGTACACCCGGCCCAAAAGAGTCGGAAGGCCCCATTTCTCTACCATAGCCATAGTTTGAAAGTTTTCACGCTCTTCCGAAAAGAGGATATTTTTATCTTGACTTCTGACCCACTAAACGGAGTTTTTGAGTATACTAAGGATTACCCATATCGAGAAAGGGCCCGAACCATATTTCGGCTCGTGATCAATCCATAGATACCGATAGAAAATAAATAGGCACTCAAAACAAGTACATGCTCGAGCATCATTGACCAACTCCGTACCAATTTCGATTCATTTCAATATGAACAATAATTCAAGTGATTCGATTGCTTAGAATATAATTAGAATATAACAAGTACGGAACAAAAGAATATATTATAGATCGAATAGAACGAATACTAAAATTTCGATTTTCGCGTATATTGATGTGATTGTTCCGCAAGTCGACATGAAACTCGCTAGCATGGAATTGCAACAATAAGGAATGAAGGTTCCGGTTGCAGTAATAGATGTCTCAAAGCTAGACTTGAAGCATGCTTCAAGTGGGAACTGTCTCATCCATCTGAGCAGGACAACTGAATGAATGCCGCTGACCAGCGTGACCGGTCGATTAGTGGCCATGATTAAGACGCACATAAACCGAGCTATTCACGGGGAAAAAGGTCAGAGGGCCATATTGGAATCGTGGCCATCAACACTATGTCTTCCTTATTATAGGGATAATTGAAAGGAAGCTTAGTGAATGTTTCAACTCTTACTTGAATTACGGTGGGCAGGTTGTTGTATTCACAAGTGGATGGCGCTTGGACATACAGAGGGAATGGGTGATTCATCGAGCTGGAACTCTCGTAGAACACTACGGTGAGACCAACTCCAGCCAGTATCCTAGCGGAATGTGGCACCGGTTCGTTTCATGGGAACACCTACATCCACAGCGGTGAGCCAGTACTCTCTTGCTCCAATGTATGCGACCCGATTCACTGGTATGAGAGATGATAGACCAATCCTATCATTACTAAGGGTGAATCAAATCCACATGTCGCACGTTGTTGGACCTTCCTTAGCCGATTGGGCTGTAACGAATATGAAATACATACTCACACCAAACAACACGTGTTAGAACATGCTGATTCACCAGGCAAGAGGTGCCATCTGCCTGTTGGAAGGAAGCCGGGACAAATGCAAACAAAAAAGCGCCCTTACGCTCTAGTTGGATCGGGGGGCCGCAACTAAGATCAGAGGGATAAACTTTCCCGTTATCGGAACAAACATTTGATTTCCAGGGTTCCTCACTTGTTTTTTCCTTGATTTTTTACGAAATGAAAGTGAAATTCCGGACGACCGGAGCTCTCCCGACAATTGGAGAAGGAGAAAGCTTTAGTTCCTTTGATGATGTGGAAGGGCTTTCTCGGCAAGAGTGCCGTTATGGAGGTCTGTGGAAGTCATTCCAAGTGCTATGATGGGGAATAGATGGAGGGCGTTGATTGGGTAAACTGGAAAGCTGAAAGGCGTCCTTACAGGATGAATCTGTATAGGCCCTTCCCTCCTATTCATTCAAAGTGGGCATAAGCATATGAGTACTCTTAGATATACGAACTCGATGCCTACGAAATGAACAAAGCATACGACTCGTCTAAGGCAGACGAGGCACGCAAACAGTTTGAATATTACGCTTCTTTTTATCCCTCAGTATGACGTTTAGTCCGACAGAGAAGTCATTTCTAAAGTCTTTCTATAATCCCACCTGAGATAGATTTTTTTATTGAATAGTTCTCTTCTTATTGCCTTGTGGTGTGTGACACTTTTCGAATTTCTATCGAGTGAAATAACCCGGTTGTGAAGCAACTAAGTCCGTAGAGTAGCCTCCCCGATCATTCGCTTGTTGTTGGTCTTATTGCTTAGCAATAGTTCCAAATGCACTTCCAACTATTGGCAGATATTGCACCTCACAGTCTAATCGCGCTTTCTTTACTTTAGACTAATCACCAGGCCAGGCCTAGCGATAAGCTTTTCGGCTGGCTTTAGCGTAAGAAAGCAGCTCGGGAATACCCGAAGTAAGTCTGCTGTGTTCTAATTGCTTCCCTGGAAGATGCCAAGATGAGATTTTCTATATTTTAGATTCGCGGGTGCTTTCTAATAGATCTTCCCCTAAGGCTGGCTTGCTGGTTTCCTTGTAGCCGGCTACTTCGCCTTGGATTTCTTCTACTGCTAAAAGCTCTGCTCCTTGAGCGCCTTCTTCAAGTCCGCAGCATAGTTTAGACTAATTAACAGTGTTATAAGGCTCTTCGGTCTTGGCTGACAAAAGTTTTTGACTGCATCTCTGTTCGCTTTCAAGTAAATCCTTACGCCCACGTCCTGCAGGTATTCGTGACGTGTAAGTTGTTTCGAAAGAGAAGATGGAGTAGTGGAGTCGGTATAAGGAGAGAGATGCCTTTGTTAGGTAATGGAATTGTGTTCTAAGTAAGTTAAGTAGGTGCTCCCTTATTCTAACTGAATAGGCAAGGCCTCAGGCTCAACAGAATGAAATGAATGTTCGGTAGGATCCACTTCGAAGAGTAGAGTACTTTATCTAATTCGCGAGTGAAGGCGACTCACTCTTTGAAAGCAGATGCCCAGAGATCTTTTATTCGTAGGGCGGGGCTATTCAACTACACCTTTTACAACAATAGAGAAAGGCCTTGAACTGAATGACTGGCCGCTTACTTACTTATAGCCTTTTTTTGTGGCCCTTCTTGCATGGACTTGGGCTTGCTTTGATGATGTCATAGCACTAACAGGTTCAGCAGGGAACTATTGAAGCTTCCAGCTTTCCACCTATATGGATTGTTTGAGCGTAAATAGACACGATCTTCCTTCGGCACGCGTACAGTCTTGCTCCTATAGCTCTTGGTCAAGGGTACACACTTCTCTCCCGCTAAACACAAATCTTTCTTTTCGGGCGTATAGACGAAATAGAAATTCTAACTAAGTAAGTAGAGGAGTCAACGGCACGCACACGCAGGAAAGGCGGTCTTTCGCTTGTACGTACATCGGCTTGTTGGTGCTTGGAATAAGAACCTGCGCTCATGGAAGATTCCCTTCTAGGGGTCTCTTTCTCTAGAATAGATCTTTGTGATTCAAAGCTTCATGCTTTCTCCTTGCTAAGCTTAAGCCAGTTTAATTCTTTCTTTCACCCAGTAAGTGCTATCTTGAAGAAGGAAAAGTTCTGTACTTTCTGCCTTCAAGCCCTGTTTAAGCTTGACGCATGTAAGGGCACGGAAGAAGAGCAGCCTTTAGGTAAGGAAGGACAACCACAGGAGAAGGAAGGAAAAAGGGGAATTCCTCCCATTGAGAAAGGGAAAAGCCCGGGGGAAAAATCGATTTCTAGGAGATAGGAGGAGTCCCGCCCAACAAGAGGCCTGGAGCTGCAAGCAACTCGCTCGACTAGAAGGAGTGGAGCGGAGCAGCATCGGGATAGGATGGACTAATAGCTTGAGTTCTCCACTGAGCCTTATCGATTATCCAATAACTTAACTGGGCTTTGGGAAACACATCCAAGGGAATAACCAACCAAGTCAGAAAGAGGCACGAGCTCTTCCTTTGAAAGCCGGGTGAAGCCCAGGAAGGGTAGAAGGAGGAGCTAAAGGCCAGAGGGATCAGAGGTCCGTCCCACTATTCAGTCAAAGATCCACGAGACAATCGATTAGAAAAGAACTGCCCTTGAACTGAAAGCAGGGAACCCCCAAGGAAAGAAAGCTTTAGGGGAAGTCCGGGTATGATATTAGTTCTCCCCTGCTGGAGTTCGGAACTCTAATGTCTTCTTTCTCCTTACTCTGGGAATGAAGCCGTAAGCCGAACAGAATACGGACTTGCTTGCTCTATTTGATTCAGGACCTCTTGCTGCTGCGTCTCTTTCGGATTCGGTTCCTAATAAAATAAAAAGATGGAAGGCCCGATTGAGAATAAGGAAGAGGCTATGAAATAGAAGAAAGAAGGTGAGTTCGAACTCTAACTCAAGAGCCCTTACTCAAGAGGGCTTCTCTTCCTCTGATTGTCAGAAGTAAAATGGTTAAGTCCAGTTGGGGCAACTGGGCCAGACGAGACATTGATAGCGGAGTTTCCGTGGTAAGGTACAAAGCTTTTTGTCTTGGTCTTGGGCAGACGTACTCAACTGATACAAATAGAAAGGCTCGTCCAGTGAGTGATGACACTGGCGAGTAAACTGAAAAAGTTTCTTGCTTGGTATAATAGAAGCGGATGAGTTAGTTATAATTAGCTCAGATGTGACTTCTTTGCTCGGTTTCGGTTGCTTGACTCAAGAATGGCCCTTCAAAGTAATTGACTCCTTATGTGAGAGCTTTCACTCCTCTTCCTTACAGTCGAGCGGCTTTCGCTCCTTTTTTTACCTCCGTCACCTCGCAAAGCTGCCTGCCTTTCTTTCAATGCTTTAAGATGGCGAGTATAGGGCTTTCTCGATCGGAGTCCAGACGGACTTGATTGCTTATTTCATTCCATCTCTGCTTCTGGAAACAAATCAAGATCAAGAATGTGAAAAAGACAGAGTCAACCGATAGATCAAAGAGTCACAAACCTTGCTGCCACCTAATCGATGAATCTTGTCCCCCTTTTTTTGGCTTTAGCCCGCTTCTTGTTACCTTGTTACTAAAAAAATAGCGTGCGTATAGAATGGGATCAAGACCAGTAGGTCGGTTCTCTCCCGAGTCTCATTAGTGGGTCCACAGACTTTTTTGATACAAAAAGAAAGGATAGGTCCGGGGACCCCTAATAATAAATATAGAATTTTCTCACTCCTCTCATGCGACTCTTATTCGATGTCAATCGCTCAGCTTCTTTGTTTAATGAAGGCCCATTCCCCCTGAGTGAGACCATGCCCATCTTATACAAACCTGTTGGAATCTCATCTGTGACTATCTTGCCTACGTCTTCATCATCATCCACCTGAGCAAACCAACCTTCTCTTGCCCGGCTAGCTCTGCTGCTGATAGGGCTAAAGCGCATAGTAAGCGTTGGTGCAGTATAGCGCGGTAGTAGCACATTAGATTAGAGGTAGTTAGCGTGCATTAGCATTAGTGCATTAGATTAGAGTGCTGCGCGTTGTCTTGCTAGTGCCTCTCTGACGCGCTAATTGCCTTTGTATTTTAGCCCTTCTCCTTCTCGCGCTATAGCTTAGGGGCCCCTTCCTAGCTTATTCTTCTCTTTCTTCGGCAGGCAGGATCGAATGAGGATGATGGGGGGATGCTTTGAAACTAAACTGCGTTTGCTTTGTTCATCTGCTTTCTTTTCATTTGATGCTAAGGAACGAACCTGCCCTAGTCCGTAGTAAATAGAGGTGGAGCAAGGGCAAGGGAGCTGATAAAGGTGAGTACGTGCGAAAAGCCAGAGGCGCGAGCCCTTACTATACTATAAAGGAGCTTTGAGCGAGGGTGTGAGAGGGTTGCTTCTTATTACATTACGTCGCGTCGAGTCTTTGGTTGTTTGTTACGTACGTAATAAAAGGGCACGTAAGGCACTGCTTTCAGTGAACAAGCTTAACTACTAGATGTAGATGCTCTTTCGACATCATACACAGTAAAGAAAGGACTCATGAATGACCTTTTCCCTAGCCCTAGTACTCAGATTAAACCGCTTTCGACTCTATAAAGGGAGATCAAAAGTCGACAACTTACTCAAAGCTTTCTTAATTAGTAAAAGCTTTTTTCCTGCTTTAGAAATACATAAAGTACGATTTCACTACGGGGGGAGTCGATCAAGGTCAAGAGAGCTAACGGTTAGCTCGCGAGGGTGAGGAAAGCTTTAGCTTGTTGTTGGTTAAGCTCACGTTCATAAAGTCTTTGTATTGGATATAGTTCATATAAAGCTCGCAGGTTGTCTTGCCCTAATCAAGGGAGAGGGAGTGCTTAGTTGCTTCCTGCTTTGAGGGAGAAATGAAATCGATGAACCCTTTCTTCTTGCCTCTGTCCCTATCTCTTAAAGCTACGGCATCCCACCGATCCTCGCATCGGCTCTGCCTTTTGGCTTTGCTTTCATTGAAGTAGAGGCGGAATTGAATGATTACGAGATGGACAATGAGACAATAAATTTGAAAGATAAAACTACTTATACTTATTATTTTATTAGGATTATCTTTCAAATTTTTGGACTTTATTTTGATTGTTGGGATGAGTGGATGGTAAGCGGCTTCCCGGACTTAAACGAGGTTTGCCAGTACAATATGGTTCGGGGTTAAGGCTCATCGAGCTCAAACCCTAGGTGGGACCTTGATCTCAATCTGCATCCACGGGAAGATGTCGAAGTTCCCGCTGAAGAGGCCCCCGAACTCGATATGGATGTGTACGGGGAAAGGGATCCCGCCCGAATTCAGTCTATTTTGCGTGCCCAACTTGTATAGCGAATCCATATGAAAGAAAACGAAATAAATATAATAGGGTTACCTGGAAAAGGACCCCTAAAGGCCTCTTCTCTACTAAGAGTGCTTGGGATCTTTTCAGGCACAAAGAGCCTCCTGTCCCATGGCATAGGGCAGTTTGGTTCCCCGCCATGCATTTTTTCTTTGTTTGGCTGTGTTGGGAAGACTTCCCACTTTTGATGTCCTTAGTAAGCATGGGCATTATGTGGGGACGACTTGCGTTCTATGCGGGCAGGAAGAGGAGTCTCTTGATCATCTATTCTTTTCCTGTCCTTTTTCCTCCTCCATATGGCTTACCTTGTGCGGGAAATGTAATATCCTGCCCATTATGATGAGTTAGGAGGGTACCTATCGCTGGTTGGCTTCTAGTATTAAGGGCAATTCTCTTTCCAGTTTGATCACCAGGCTTATGTTCGCTGCAATTGTTTATGGAATCCGGCGGGAAAGGAACTCTCGGATTTTCCATGGGAAATTCTTTTATGCTGGTTATGTCTGTTATGAGATTGTGTTTTGGGTTAGGGCTAGAGTGAATTCCTTGCGTGGGCTCCCCCCCTCGCAGGAAAATAGCTGGTTCCTTCACTCATGGGGCATTTCTCCTGCTATCTTGAACTCGACGATCATTGCTTGTAGTTCTCCTCCTTGTGTAACGGGTGCGACGGGCCTGCCCTGTGTTCTTTGTTTCGTTTGCCTGGGCCCCTTTGTATTTGTACTGGTTTTCTCTTTTAATTCATTATTACACGAGAGTTGAAAGGAAAACGTCATATCTCGTTCTGAAGCTTTCTTGGTCCCTTTCTTCAAAAGCGACACTTCCTTATCTTCTATTTCAGGTTCCAGCTCTGAGGATTGGCTTTCAGTCCCGCGTTGGCAGGGATTGGCTAGAAGGAAGAAAAGCCAGGGGCGAAGAGGTATATAACACCTCAACGAAGGCCACTCCTTAAGCAGCAAAAGAGGACTTTCGGTCAGTTCAAGTACAAACTTTTCTTTTGATGAAAGCAGGTAGCTATTTACAGACTGACTCATGGAACGCCAAAGACAGTTTTAGACTGATAACCCGACATCTTTTATTTAGAAGAGTGAAATTCCTTGTAATGTCTTTGTTGATCTAAGGCGAAAGCGAAGAACAGTGGATTCTACATAAGATCATCAGGACTGTAAGACTCACTCTTTCCCTTGAAGTATCTCTCTGGTGAGGAAGATTTGATTCAATCTGCTAAGCTGTTTAGATTGTCTTTCTTACTCTGGCAGGGAAGAATGCTACTTACCCGACAGGTAAAACCAAAGAAGTAGGAATAAATCCAGTAGAATCTTTATCACAAGTGTAAAATAGAATACCAGTTAGCCTTCTTTCAAGAACTCTATAAGACTATGAAAGGCGCTAAGCCAGTTAAAGACAGAAGGAAGATTTGCTTCTACTGGTCGATTCAAATCCTTGTTGAATGCTTTCACCCTCTTTTTTTGAAAGGAAAAATATCGAAAGTCAGTCTTCTCTTTTATTACAGGTGTAAAGATCAGATCAGGGCGTCAAACCCTCTATCGGGTTTTCGGGCTAAGGAAGTAGAAAAGAAAAACTGAAAGTTGTGGATCTAAAGCATGCAGCCTGTCTTAGTCTTACTTTGCTCACCCTTCTATTTATTATATATATATGTTTCTTAACTTCAGCTGTATCGGCTCAAGCAGAAAAGTCTTATCTCTTTATTCCGGATAAAAGCTACACCCCCGAAAGGGAATCTTGGCATTTAAGCCTACTATGAATAAAGACTCCTTTGACAAGTGTAATAAATGCTATCTACCCGCTAGGGAAGCTTTCAGAGTTAGCGTCAAAGCCCTTACTTAACTTAATTTAATAAAGTAGGAATAACTCTTCTTACAGGCAAGCGCCCTAGTCGGAAGAATTGACTGAATCCTCCTTTAGCCAAGAGCTGAAGGTCCATTTGAGGTTTTGGAGAGGTTAAATGACAATGCCTACAAGGTTGATTTGCCAGGAGATTATGGAGTTTCAGCCACGTTCAATGTGGCAGATTTGAGCCCATACCTTTCAGATGACTACAACGCAGATTTGAGGATCAAATCTTTTCAACAAGGGGAGGATGATGGAGTCCTACCTAGCCAAGACCCTAAGGATGATCAATCAAGTGACGGAAGTCCAAAATCAACGTCCAAAGTCCAAAGGATGGCTCACATTTTGCAAAGGACACAAACAGAAGCATCCGGGTTCAAGGCTGATTTCAAGCCCGGTTTTGTGTTCTTGATTACTTAGGCCTCCATGAGGTTGAAGTCCCAATTTTTTGCATATCTTGGATCCCCAAGATGTTATCTACCAGGTCCAATTGATAAATTCAAGTTAAGTCAAGTGGAAGTTGAAGAACCAGGTCATTTTTGCAAACCGTGCAGGCTGGAACCCGGTTTAGACCAGTCTGAGTATTCTGAGGTTTTGGACGGGCAAATGAAGTCATAAACGTGTGATTCCACTTGGAGGAGCTAGAAGACATCCAGAGCTTTCCAACCATATGTGGCAATCCAAATCATGCCCACGTTTTGCATGGGATATGTGGCGTCCAAACGTTGCCTGCAATCTGCCTGAAACTGCCCGGTTGCACCTAATTGGTGCATTTGGTGGTTGATGTCATTCTAGGCGTCCAATCCCTACCTAGCAGCATGATTGAGCAGTTAAAGGAGTAATGGACACAATCATGGAGCAACCATATGAAGAACCAATGAGGAACAAGGAGAGAAAGGCAGAAACATCCTCATTGGCCAGCCGTAAAGCAACCCGGGAACCAAGCAGCTTTCTCCTTTACTCTCACACATGACCAGCTGCCTTTTTGCTTAATTGCTTACTTAGTAACTTTTTTAGCTTGAATCCTAATGATTAAATAGACTCAATGGTTGTAATTAGCAAGGATTAAGCTAGGAATTTTTTTAGTGTTTCACGGGTTAGCCTAAACCGTGAACTAAGCAAGATTAGGAGGTTTCCTAATCTTGAAGAAAGCCCTTCCCCTTTACTTGACCAGCTTGTGTACTTGCTTGCTAGGGTATAAGGGGCTGTAAACATCACTTTTGTAAGCAGATTACACGTTTTGAAAGAGAGAAAAGAGAGCTTTGCTCCTTGAAAACCAAAGACTTAACTTGCTTATCTCTAATTAGGCCGATTAGAGTGGTGATCAAGTGAAGTCCTAAACTTGTTTAAGTGGTGATTCTGTATCTTAATCAAGCTTAGGGGCTTGGTCTTGGTGGTGACTTCTGTATCCAAGATTCAAGTTTAGTTCTATCCAAACTCATTCCTTCCATTCGGATTCCCTTGAACCTAAGCCAACAAATCAGATTGTTCTAGCTTAGCTTGCATTCCTCATTGAGTGTGAGTTTAGTTCATTGGCCTTTCCATCAGAAGAGGAGACGCCCTGTCACGTCACGTCCTGTCCTCCTTTATGTTCGACTCTACGAAAGTTCGATCTTCCGCCACAACAATGAAGGTTTTCCACTCCCAGCCTTGCTGCATGATTCTAAAGTCATTCACTTCATGACGGAAATGGGCTATGACCAAGGAAAAAGGTAAAGGGCTGTGTAGAGGTTGGGAAAGATCTCGTATGAGAAGTAGAGGAAGGAAGTAGGTCCAACAACTAACGGAGGACCTACTTCTATCGGATCGTGCACCATCAAGCACGGGAGCAACTGCACTACCGAAATCAACGAAGAACCGGAGAAAGAAAGCTTCAGATGAGAGGAGCGAAGCAAATAGACACCTTCTTCACGGCTAATCGAGTGCTAATTTCGAAGGCGGACATTGATGGCTGTGTACGAAAGATGACGAATCGAGGGCCGCAAATCGAGTGACTCTTTGGCCTAGCGTGCCAATGATTCTGCTACAACTACTGTGATTTCCATGGTTGGAAGTCTTACTGCTACTGTCCTAAGCCCAACAGGCCTAAGCAGGGAAGGAGGAAGAATAGCGTTCTAGTGCCCTATTTTTTTTTTATAAGAATTATTCTCAAATTTCCCCCATTCAATAATTCGTATTCGTAGCGTCCGATTCAATTCCTGACTAGCAGACAGAAAGAAAAAAAAAAAGAATTCCTCCTGCTTGGAGATTAACTGTTCAGTTTAAGGGATTCAGGTTTTTCCTTTCCTTTCAAAGCTGCTTTCCGGGATTAAGGGCAAGTCCTTACACTGCTTTCAGTCAATTAAGGCTAACCTGATCGTGCATTCAATAGACTACTCGAAACAAAGAGTGATCTCATCTCGCATAAGTGGATTTGCGTAAGTGATCACTAAACCTTCGTCTGCTGTATCTTTCGTTACTCCGTTCGGAGATGAAAACACCTGGAAACGAGCTTGACTGTATGCTTTTAATTAAGCCGATGTCGTAAAACCGCGAGGCCTAGCGCCCTAGGTTGAACGAGTAACAAGGCGACTACTGGACAGAGCGAAGAAAAGACGGCAGTGATTGAGGATGAGAGGAAGTTGGCTCATATGAGTTGTGAAGGGTTGGAGTGGGCTTTTTTGATAAATGATGTAACGATTGGTATAAATTGGAAGGAGAGCAGGGAAAGCAGTCACGCTAGCACGCAAGTCAGCTAGGCATAGGCAACTACTCTCCTTTCCGCTAGGCACACTGGGAACCAGATGAGGCAATAGATCACGTAAGTTGCTCCCTTGCCACAGCAATTTAAACAATTTATCAATGCCTTCCCGTCTCAGCTTATCCACCACTACCTTCATCACCAGCAGCAGAGACGGTAGCTTCCGTTTAGCTAGTCGGTTCAGTAGCAGTATATTCAGCAGAAGTCGTTGATTCTCTCTGGAAGTAGCCCACCCCCTAAACCCCTACTACCAACTGGGGCATTGATGGCCGAAAACTTCAAAGCCTATTTGATTTCAAATCCTACCTTACTGACTGAACGGGGAGAGAATTCAAATCCGAAATCTATAAGAAAGAACGAAGCGGTAGTGTTTCAGGATATTTATTACCACAAGCCAAGAAGCTCGGCTTGCGCTGAATTGGTCCATACCTCTGGCAGGCATCGCAGCTCTTAGCATGTGCTATGCAATATGACAGGACCGTAGGCCAGTAGTGGCCATGTCTCCGGATCAACCAACGCATCTTCACAAAGCCATGTGCCCGGGAGTCCGTTTTTTCGATGAGCTAACTAGAAGCTTAGAGGAGAGCGCTAGCGTGCACACTTCCGTTGATGTGTTTCACCGATCGATGGAATCTTTTTTACATTTCTTAGTCGGACCAAACGGAGAGATCAATGCTACTCATTCTGATCTCAGCTGCTTTGTCTCTTTCTCGGGTACATCCCATACATACAAAGACTGGAGGGAGGAACTTCGCCAATGGTACTTCTTCCTTCTTCAAGCTCTTCCTCGCCGTCAAACTACTTCTATCTTTCTGGTGTATAGGGAAAAGAGAGTCTTAAGCAGCAGCCGATCTGCGATATCATTTCGACTAATGCCCGAGCTACACTCTTCTATTCTAAGTCACACAGCTGATATGCGATAGCTTACTAGCTGCTACAACTCATTAGCGAAAGCAGGAAAGCCATAACTCTTAACCGTTCGTACCCCAGACCCCTGGGTTACTCACTAGGCCATAACGGGATAAGAAAGATAGCTTCAAGAGGATATCAGTTAGGTTCCCTCCGGGGGTTCCCTGCGGGGCAGTGAGGCCTGAAACAACATAGTAAGACCCATCTCTTCAATGTGTCTATGTTTTCTTTTTGCCAATCCATTCGGTCATCGGTTCGAAAAGATACCGCAGCCTTTGATGTTCGCGGATGGTGTTCGTAGACAGCACCTAAAGGAAAAACCTCACTTTGATCACTTTATCTGCATCCCGTGCAATCAACATGCTTTGGTTGAGAAAGACCTTAACTTGTTAGAGCGTTCGTGCCCTGGTCACTTCACTTACCTAAAAGATAAGGAACAATAAGCTGAAAAAGTCCCAAAAAGAAAGACTAATAAATATTCTATCGTTGTACCCAGACCAAGGGGCCGTGCTAGCACCTTACTGGCTCTTACTCAGGACCAGGACCTAAACTAACCGAAAAAGGCAGCAGAAGAAGGCTTCTCTAAAAGGGGCTACAGCCATCAATAGAGAGCTCTCTTCTGTTTCCCTTTCCCGTCAACCCTATCCAGGCGGTGCGGTGGACCAAAGCTCAGCTTTGGCCCTCGTAGTACACTCAATAGCTGGATTGCTAAACAGGCGGGCAGAGAGGAGGGTGAAAGAGGAATGAATTCGCCTGGAAGTTCAAATTTCACTTTCAAGTTAAGCAAGCATAATTTCTAGTCAAGCATAAGAGTAGGGGTGGGCCCTTGAAATATGGATTTCACTTTCTTTCTCCTATAGAAGATGCTTTCACCATATATTGTTTAGTGCGTGTGTATTTAGTAGCTGGCCTAGTGGCTATCCTATTTCCTGCAGTCCTAAGCTAAGTCCCAGTACTTATGGTATGGGCTTCTAATCTAAGGTACCTCCGTCCCTTGAGATATGAGTTTACCCGTCTTTCCTTTGCTTCGTGTGCTCCCTGTCTGAATGCGATCTCTTCTCTTTGGTAGGTATCGTATATAAGAGAAAGCTTTTACTCATCTCCCCGAGTGGGGCTTATCCTCTCTTTCATAAATTGTATAGAATAACCTGTGGGAAGAAAGTCCCGGAAACCAGGACGTACGATTGGCTTTCCCTTTCTTTCAGTTTTCAAGAGATTAGTCCCGCGAGATCGTGATCTAGTTCTTTCGTATAGCTAAAAAATCAAATCAAAATAGTGATTTCGATCGTAAGTAAGCTGAAGGGAGTCCGCAAGACTGGTGAATCCACTAGGTAAAACCTAATTCTGGCAGTTCGCGAGCCAGTACTTTAGTTATGAGTGCCCTCGAAGGAAATGTTTTGATCGAATTCGTCGCTTTCTTCTCAGCCCCAGGGAGTTCACCAGGTATAGGCTCAGGAAGCAAGCAACAACTGCTGCGGATCCTGGAACGAAATGATAATTTTCAATAGGCTTTTCTTTTGTACTCGAGTTCAAATCATTGGTCCGGGGTAAAGGAATGAGATCCTAAGGAAGCAAAGCTAAAGTTATCCCGTCCGGAGACTATAAGGGAATTCAGGTTAGAAGAATTCTACTCAAACAAAGTCAAGGTTGTGAGCCACGACACTTCTCTTCTAATATCCCGAGTGTTAGACGGAAGGTCAAGTCGAAAGCTAAAGCTAACGCTTACCTCGGATCAAGTCAGCACCACCCGCAGGTTCAGGAGAAAGCGAAGTTATAAAGAAAAGAAAGAATCGAAGTTGTTGTAAGTTCAAAGGTCTTTTCGAACGGGGTTGTTGTTAGCCGTGGGTAGTTTGATGTACTGGTTTTGGGTGCAGGGTGGTGATGGAATCCTTCTTCTGCTCACCGGGATTTAAGGCTCCATCCGAATCAAGGAGAAGCCACAGTCTAAGAAACCAAGGTATAATGTAATTATGTACACAGAGTCAACACCTCTACCAATAAGGAATCAAGTAAAGTAATCGGTTGAACGCGGTCTAGGTAGAAGTATTCCTGTTCCTGCGTTGTGCCGGAAGTCTTTAAGACTTTCTTGATGCTAGGGAAGGGAGTAGCTATTGAATATAATCAAGTTCAGCAGTCCAGGCGGGAGGAGTAAATCTGTAATTCCCGTAGTTCCATAGGCAGGAAGCGCATCAACGAGTTTCCGTATCTCGGCAGTAGGGACCGAACTTCAAGCAATAGGGATCAGTGTTCAAGGCGTTGATCTATGTAATATGAATAGTAAGTTGCGCACCCGTCAAGCAGTTCTCACTCCAAGCAGGACTCTTTGTTGGATTAGTGGGAAGGCGCAGGATAAGAGAAGATTCGTCTATCTAAGTTGCTGACGAGCCAGTACTGTTCGTGGGCAAGCAAAGTAGAAACTCGCAATCCATTTCTACAGAACGGAGAAAGGTTATGCAGGCGGGTGTTCATTTGCAGTTGCTGGTCGGGGCCGTGGGGATGGAAAGAAAGATGAATAGTTCGGTTGGCCTTGGTATCGTGTTCATACTTGAGTATTGAATGACCCGGGTTCATTCCAATCTTAGTTTGAGCTAGGAGATGGGACAATACGCTTTTAGACCAGGAGTTTCAAACTGACCTTTTGGGATCGGAGTTGCAAACAGCTTGACCTTACTTAGGTAAGGTTGGGTAGGGAGGTCTTCCCACTTCCTCTTCCCAAAGGGTGCTAAGACGAACTGAGGAAAGGAGTTTAAGCTTGAGCGGTACTCCTTCTCTTTCAAACTCACTTCTGTTATGCTCACCAGTCTACCGGGATAGGAGAAAGAGAAGATCTCGACTAGGAGTCTTAGGGAATCTATAGCGGATCTTTTCTAAGCCAGGAAGATGCCTCTGCTGAAGTAGCAAGTATTGGGCTTACAAACTGAGATTTGAATTTCTTTTAAAAAGGGCTTGACCAGAAAAGCTGTTAACCCTCTTTCTCTCTTGCCGATTCCGAACTCCAGGAGGAGAGTTGCTCAGCCGACTAAAGCGTTGAGAGTTGGAGCTTGGCAATGCAGTTGATCTTTAAGCAGCTGAGAGAGATGCAGGCATTGAATGAAGCAGAATCCCCGTATTGGACAGAAAGAACCTTCTATAATGAAGAGTAGGATGTGAGGGAAAGCCCTGACGTCGAGTAAGAGAACTTACAGTTTCAAGCCAGTAAAGTCCGTTAGTGGGGGGTTAACCCTTCTATTCGTCAATCAATTCTCTTTCTTCTTAAAACGACTAAAAAGAGCAGGAGCTGGGCTTGCTTGTTAAGGAAGGCGGTAAGGGATGCTGGTATGGCATAAAGATGAAGCTTGAAAGTGGGGGAGTTCATCAATCGTTCAGAAACCACCGTTCGAAAGGGTATGTAAAATCTACGACGATGGGCCAGCGGAGTAAACGAATTGGTTCAGCTTTTTCGTTACCAAAAGATAGCCGTGATCGGAGCAGATGATAGACCTGAGCGGACCGGAGAGCTAACCTGTTATGGTAGGGGATAATAGAGGATAACAAGCCAGAAAAGTGAAAAGGGCTTTTTCCGGTTACTCAATGGACAGGCTTGGGATTGATGCTGAGTGAAGGCTTTTAAGCCCTAAAGCTCGCTGGCTTTCCAAAACTGCCTTACAAATCTTTTACCTTCCTGGCCTGGTCAAGTTCTTATCAATTGGTGAAATTGGCATCATTCTCCTTCAATATCCCTATTTATTAGGGCTCATCTTTTTCTTCTGCTTATACTGAATGGAGAAGAGCTATAAGGGAGTTAGCTTTGCACACAGACTTTTGGCTTCCCGTATATGGAATGATTGCCTTCTACTTACATAAGGAGTCACAGACGGAATTGAATCATACCCATCGTAGACGCGATAGGGACAGTCAACCAACTAAGCTTTGAAGCCTGAGGCAGAGGATCAATCGAGCGTATCCTGACTTAATCCAATATCTTCCTTTCCAATAAAAGAACTTGAAAGATAGAAATTACCTTTTCCAACCTGTATGATAAAAGATCCTACCCTACCTTGGGACGTATGCCTTTCTCGAATTCCTCTTTCCGGTGATGCAATTGCTCCCAGTGAATGTGGATTCTGGTCTAGCACCAACCATTTCGGTTTTAGCGATTGAATGTGCTTACCGGCTTCCAAGCCTTCATCAAGGGAAGAAAATCATACCACGTCCCACCAAGTCAAAGAATAGATGATTGGCAGTATAGGTATCCGACGATAGATCCTGTGCCTGCCTGTATAGAATGTCAAAGATGAAAGTCAATATCAATTAGATGGAGATCAAGCATTGCAGGAAAAGGCTGATTATCCACTTCCAGTCGATAGAGCTAAAGGACTCATTCCCACCCTCGACATAAACTGGAAAAGGGCAGTTCCAAACGAAGGACCCAGTCTCAAGGGGCAAGCTTCCCGGTGTCCAAGTGTCAAGTCCCGAGGGCTTGTGTCCGCCGAAAGCTGCCTTTTTTCTTTTTAGTCTTTCTGCGCAATGAACCGAAAGGTGAGAGGCAGGGCTCGGTCTCAAGGTTGAATTTCAAGTCACTAGTCAGTCCAACTGCACGAGTGAAAGGCGAAAGTAAAGATGGAGTGCAACCAGGTGTAAGGTGTCAAAGGTCACCGAGTCGTCGTAAAGGGGAATAGGTTGTTTTGCGCATCCAACAACTGAAAGAGTTTGCTCCGAAGGGTTGAGTTGCGTAATAGCAGATTCGTAGGTCAATAAATCGTTGGATTTGAAATCGCCTTGGGCGGATAGGAATTTTTACTTTCAATGGTCCGCTCTTCTCTCCTCGTGATCGAAGCTGACCCCAGAAGTTGGGTATTCCTTCTTAAGATGACACTAAACCTTCCGATCTTGCTAGCCGGGGGCTCAGTCTTTCAAGATGAAATCTTTCCCCTTCCGGTCCCAGGGAATCGCTCTTCTAGTAGGAGGTTGACTATGTCCCCAACTTCTCTTTATTAAGAAACTCGGTTTATAACTCGAATTCTAATAAAAAGATTGTACCCTAAGCGCTGATCCCAAAGAAAGCAGTTGGCTCTTCCTACATCCATGCATAAAGAATTAGTAAGTAGGGTACTCGAAGCCCGCCCGCCACCTGGTCGTTCTTATGGTCTCTGGAATCGCTTTCAAAGCGGATTTTTTCTTCCAACACTTAATAAGTATTGATATAAATAACCTTCACTTGTTAAGTAAAGATATAAATAACCAATACTTGTTCAGTTAAGATATAAATAACCTTTTTTCCATTGAGTGTAAATTCCGGGTAATCACCTGTGCGGGATTGATTTAGCTCAGAAGCGCCCTAATTAACTTTGACTAGCTAGCAGCGCTTTTGGGGCCATAACTACAGGGCAAACCGTGGAGAGGCAAACCTTAACTTACCGCAGCTCAATGAGGTACCAATCCAGTAAGACTACCACCCACAAACCAAACTTAGGGGAGGACTTCTCCTATCAACCCTTCTCTGGGGTCGACCCATCTAGTCGATCCAACAGGGAACTTTCCTTCTGTTCCTCTCATCGCCCTTCCCTGTCGAATCCACGCTCCACTTCAAGGTCTCTGAGCGGAAGAGAGGGAATAGTTGGCTGATAGCTTTTCCCTTGACTCGCCTGCTTTCCGAAGTCAATACTTCATTCTCTCTTTCCTCTAAGTCGAGTTCCGTTCCCTCGTTTACTGCTTTCCGATAAAGATATGCCCCGGTATTCAATTCAATAAAGTAGGGATTTATTCCCTTCCATGGCAAGTTTAGGCTTAGGAAGATTTGATCTTTGTTCCATCTAGTGAAGTAGATTCCAATTCCGGTGAAGAGAAGAGTGAAACTCCGATAGCTACAGGCCTTAGCCCCAAACCCCTACCGCTACCGGTCAAGCTTCTTTTGATATGGAGCTTTCCCCGGATTCTCTTGAGGTCGGGGTTTAAGAATCTGGGTACTCAACAATGGGTTAAGCCTTTAGCTACGGCTGTTGGGGCAAGTCAGTCTTTAGCAGCCTAAACTAAAACTAAACAAACCTTAATGCCTCCAGGCAGGAGTCTTCCCCACCGAAGACTTTTTATCGGAAGGAGGGAAATGACATAAGAGGGGATTCCCACTCTCTTCTCTGGTATTGATGCCACCTCAAAAGTATATTATCTGAAGCTTTCCTCTCCGCCCCTACCCCCGCACAGGCTTTGTCGAGCTTCTTTCCTGGCTTGATGAAGTGAAGTTACTCGCTGCTACTCTTCGAACCTATACTAGCTCCTTTAACTCCTCGCCTTTAAGTCGACTTACTTCGTTCCTTCACTTAAGAAGTTAAGATATAAATAACCAACACTTAATCAGTATTGATATAAATAACCTTCACTTAAGAAGTTAAGATATAAATAACCTTGAAAGAATCGCAAACAAAGAGTCAATTGCTTAATAAGCAAACAGGAAAAGCAAACAAAAGGGGTTGCCTTCTCGGTCAATCCTTTCTAAGGAGCTGAGCTTCCCTTTGGTCCCAGGGCAAAAGCAGTCCTTGCGCCAACTGGTAGGGCGTCCTGTGGAGATCTAAGGCTTGTCTATGGTGAAAGGGCAGAAGCGAGCTTTCTTCGTATGATGAAGACGAGGATGAAGTATTTGATGCTGTCGGGAAAAAAGTAGTACTTTAACAAAGAGGATTTCTACTCCGCCGGAAGGAAGTCGTTTTGCACCTACCGGAATAAGGTCAACCTCAGTTTGGAGACTATGGCTGATATCATACAAGCCTTGCCCTCCATGCCGTTCCTCCACTCCAGCATTTCGCTTAGACGCTCCGCCTGAGAGCCCCCAGGTTTTGTTTTCCCTAGGTCCCTTAAGAGTTCCTGTATTTTTTCTGCGATTAGCCTTTGGTTTTCTATAAGCTGGCGAAAAGCTTCTAAAGGTGCTTGGTCCACGGGTGGGTCGCATTCCCAAGACTGAAACAGCAGTAATCTACTCATTGAAAAGATGTTCTGAGCACTTCTATGCGTATCAGCCAACAAGGGGTTGACCCCGAAGACCGAACAGAAATCGACCAAGCAAAGGTTATTTATATCTTAACTTAATAAGTTATGGAAGGACCCTAAAAGAAAAGCGGATCAATTAATAATCAAAACTTTAGTCCGGGCCGATGCAAGAGAAAGGAATGGAATCTTGAAAGTCTTGTTCTGCTGATCTCTTATCATGCGAAATCTACTCTAACTAAAAGAAATAGTCATACGGTACTTTACTTGAAATTCTGTATCTTTTGGACTTGTCGCTTTCCTTTCCCTGTATCTAGGAAAAGAGAAATAGAATAGAAGCTCTGTTGCTCAACCGTCGGCTATAGCTGAAGAAAATGCCATCTCAGGTCGGCAATCCATTTGATAGGAGAGTCCTCTCACTGAATAGGATGCTGTGGTCATTCTTGGTGTAGCTTCATCCTCTGATGAAAGGGAGTCTGCCATCACTGAACCAGGCGCTATCGCTGAGTAAAGTACAGTGCTGTGGTAACTGCTACCGTTGATCGGCTTCTCCTTACTGAAGATTTAAGTGGTTTCCTGAATGTGGAAATTTCGGTATGAAAGAAAGGAAGAGTGATCCATAGTAGCGAACGGTGTTCTAAGAACTTCCAGCAGGCTTTGATCCTTCGATGCGCTTTTCTTTCGGCAGCTCTTTCAGGAAGTTACCGTTAGGCCTAACGGAAAGGAGGGGTTCTTTCTTGAATTCCTTCACTTAAGGGGAAGGTTTTGCCTACTTATACTTAATACTTATATTATAGTAAGGAGAGAAGAATTCTAACTCGGGAAGGCCATTTGGCCTAGTAAGAAACCTAGGGCGAAAGAGTTCACGGGGTAGTTCTAGGATCTAGGGAGAGCTTCCTCCTTTATTTGCGCATTCTTCCTTTTCATAATCCTGAACTGGATGTGACAAAGCAACTCCTAGGGATGAGAGTGAGAGTCAGCCAATAGGGAATAGATCCCTCCCTCTTGACAAAGGGGCATAGAAACGATTGAACTATGCATCTTTCCATCAGCGGAAAGGTAGGAGTACTGCAGGGATCGAGATCTCTTTGCCTAGGGTTCTTTTTTTCATGAGCTAGAGAGAGAATAGGCTTGGATTCGCAGGCTGGATATATAAGAAATCGGACACTATCTATATATAGTTTATTCTAACCCTGCGACTAAGGGCTCTGGAACAGACTATATGCCTAGAACTGGTGATGCAGATAATGCGGTATCTGTCGGAATTTGAGTGAATCCAGATGCAATTTACCAAGTCGAAGCAAGGGGTTGAAAAAGCACCACAAGGGACGGGAACGACGTCCTGACTAAACAAAAGCTTCTTCAATGGCTGGGTCGATAAAAGGGTACCATGTGAAGCTTTCACAACTCGTATTGGATCCAGAGACGGCTTAGATTTAGGACGTTAATTCATGCATAGATAGTATAAAAACTACTACAGGAAAGATTCCTACTCCCTCAAATTTATTCTATTTTTACTCTTTCTTTTGGAAGTTGAAACTCCCCGCCAACCCCTTTATCTTTTATTCGCATTAAGTTTGGTTCCCTTCAAAAACGTCTTAATCAAAGTTAGGTATGTTATGTCCCCCTCCAACACAACACCTATTAGTCGAGTGGCTGCTTAGCCGATAACACCTCTACGGTGAAAGAGTAAGATTATAAACCCCTTTTTCTATTCCATTAGGTTTAATAAGGTTAGATTCTCCCGGAGTTTGACTCTGCTCTGTATACCATACCCCCATGAGGGTAAGAGGAGCAGTAGGAACATATATTTATAGGCGTGTTAGCGAAGTGACATTCGTTGTAGATAACTCTGGTTAAAGTAAAGTTACGATAAAGTAGCTGGGTGCATCATGCTAGCTCCAACTCTAGATTAGAGATGGGAAGTGAAAGCTGAAATGAGAAATGAGAGGAGAGGAACGAGACTAAGCGTGAGGGAAGATCTATCGAATAAGAAGGACTTTCCAACACTTAATAAGTATTGATATAAATAACCTTCACTTATTCAGTCAAGATATAAATAACCTTGAGATTTCGGATTTCATTTCTTTATATCTTTATTTATATATATATTGTTATACTTTAAACTATTGATTTCTGTAATTCGATTTCGGAAATCTGGAATTTGTTTAGGATTGAATTTATGTTTTAAGTCATTCTATTTCTTCTTTTTCTTTTATTCCTCGATAAAGTGAGAGTTCCCAGACGACGCGGTTCATTTACTTACAACATTTTAAATGAAAAACTTAAAAGATCAATTAAAGAAAACTAAAGAAAAAAGACTAATTGCTTGACTAACAACTTCTATACTGTTTAGCTCTAATGGATCACTAAATGAATCAAAGAAATTCCCATTTTTCTCAATAATTTCCTTCTCTGAAGAGACGAAGGCAAAATGAGTTATTGAAAATTATTCTAAAAAACTTTCTTCCCACTAAGATCAGGAACTTGAGAAAAGAATGCCTTTATAAGGCTGAAACTATCTCATCTGTTGCAGATTCTCTAGTCAGTTCGCTTCTAATGGATCTTCCTCTTTAGTATGTTCCCAGATCATCAGATTAAGGAATAAGAAGAAAGAGTCAGTGAATCAATGGGAGTAGGAAAAGAATCTTAATCTTAGGCTATTGGCATTTCATCCCTGGGTGCAGGAATTGAAGATAAGGATGCAGGAATTGATTCACCGGGAAAAAGAGATCCGAGCCCCATAAGTCTTAGAATGATTATGAGTTACGGTTTGATCTGTCTTATATAAGACAGAAGTGAGCGGGAACTAAGAGTTCTAGCTTTCCGTTATCGCCTGTAACTTCTAAGTAGAAAGAGAACTACTTTGAAACTCATTCTCCGGACTTGAATGCAAAATAGATAGAAAGAAAAAAATGTAAGAAAGAGGGGCATGGCTTGTATTATAATTAGAATATTAGAATGAGTTACCTCCGGCTGCTGACTTCGTAGTTCTTTAAACTGACTTAACTCTCCTGTAACTTAATAATAAATAATAGACTTTAGCATTTCTCGCTTCAAGATAAGCTGACCGTCTGGCATTGATTCCCTAGCTTTTTAAGATATTCCCCGTGAGGGATTTTGAATATTTTGAATAAATGAAATGAGATATGGAAGATAATTTGTTGGACAAGGTTTTCGCAACCTCTTAGTTACGGTTCTTTTTCTCCCTTTGAATAATTTTTAGAAGCAGTAGGGAAAGAGGACTGAACCATCCAATTGAGAAAGTGAGACAGGAACGAATTCAGACTCTTTGCTTTCAACTTAAACTTCTTTACTTTTTACCCTGTAACTTATCTTATAACCTAAAATTATACTTAAAAAACTTAACAGCTTCTCTAAGGCAATTAACAGCCCATTAATTCGTATCTTTATTTTCAAAGGTCTAAAAAAGACGCAAGCCCTTCACAAAATTCGTTTTTGACTAATCAAATCGAGGTGCAATATTGAAGCACTTTTATCTTTTCAAATTCAAATCATTATTGAATTCTTAAACTATTTATTTTTTATTGACTTTATGATTCTTTCTTTCTAACTTTAGGTTTTTTGAATTCATCGGAAAGGACAGGATTGTAACAAGAATAAGTGAATCTCTGGCTATCTTTCGTTGTGTGCTTGAAGCCCTTCTATGGCTTCTCAATCATCACATTAAGGACGCATAACTAAAAATCATGACTTGATGCTTGACTATTGGCTTGCATTTCATACTTCCAATGCAATAAATTCCTTACTTGTGACTTGCTTCTCCTTCAAAGGACTTTATGGCAAGAGAAAAACTAATTCCATCTCACTCAGTATAGACCTGTAACTCAAATCTAAATCGAAAGACGGATTTCCGGAATCAAAAGAAAGAAAATTAAAGATTTCCGGCTTTCCTAACTAAAGAGATCGAGGAATCTGTGCGGCTTGAACCAAAAGATTAAAGAAAACTCTAAAAACACAAAGACCCTTTACTGGCGCTCTTTATCCTTCTCCGGAAGAAAGTCAATCTCCCATTTCCTGATATTTTGAATTCAATCCTTGACTTCGGCTCGACTTAAGTCAATAAATAAATGAATTAGATCCCGCGATAGCCTGAACTCACAACTTAAACTTCTGATCAAGGATAAGAATCTCTTCCAAGACATTTCTTCAGTCAGACTGACTTTCAAACCTAATCACTTCCCATGGACTAGCATCAGTAAAACTTCAGACGGGCTTAGGAAGATCAGCCGGAAGGGAATCTATGACTTTCGGCCCCCTCAACACTATTTTAGGTTTTCTTAGTTGCATTTCTGACCGACTTACTAAGGTATCAAACTGAAAGGAATGAACTATTGGCACAAAGTATAGAAGTTTCTACACCAAATAGATCAACAATAGCCTTGGATTAGGTCGGCATTTGCCTTGAGCCTCTGCCTCTCTTGGTATCTGCCCATCTGCAGATATACGGTTCTGATCATTCAGAAAGAAGAGCTGGTACAAAAAGATCAAGATTCATAAAAGTTCCTTCTTTCTTGAAGCAGAGGATGCCGCCTTCTCTGTTGTTATAGGTGAAGACCCGAACGACAAATGAGCTCATGCTTCATTCTCCATCTAAGGATTTTATTGCAAGAGCAATAGAAAGAGAAATCTCCGACTGATTTTCTAACTACGTCCTGTCTGTATAAGACTTCAAAGCCTACCATATCTGAAAAAAGGCAGGCTCTACTAAATACTAAAGCTAAAGTAAATACTGAAAGGAAGTCCTTGATATGATCTTTTTTAGGCCCCGTAAGTTGAACTTCCTTCTCAACTGCAACTTACAACTTATGAGTAGACTGCTGATACAATTTCACATATTTATATATATTTAATGAGTTACCGAGTTACGATTGCTCATTGCACCGGACGGGGGAAGAGACAGGATTAGTCCGATCGGAACTTTCGTAGTAGCATTTACCGTGCATTCTGCCAATGTATTAGACTGAATCTTTCTGCAAGCAGGACTTTCTTTCTTACTTTACTTGAAATCTTATTCCGAGAGAAGATAAGGACATATAGTATTGGAATCTAAATCTTAACTTATTCTCCGAAAGCTGTAAGACTGAATCTTCCTTACTCCCCGCCTTTTCAATCTGTTGAAGAAGTGGAAATGAAAAACTCTCTCCCCTTTCTGACTTGCTTGCCAGAAGGTCGGGATCGTAGTGCTTAGCCTGAAAATAATAGAACCTGAAAGCATCCTGAAGCCACTAAGTCTTCTACGTTCTTCTACGTCTAATATACTTTCTAATCCTGACTTCTTGAACTACCAGTTAAGGTAATCATCCCACGGATCGATTCATTTAGAGAATGAATCTGATCGGAATAGGCAGGGAATTGGCCTTTCCTTTCAAAGCAATTTTCCCTGTTACTGATAAGTAAAAAGAAGACTACCTTCAAAGGGCTTTCTGCCAATGGGATTGAGAAGATCATCATTTGGCTAATAGCCTACTCTATTTGCTCACTATGCTCCTAATGTTCCTACGGGGAAGATAGGGGCTGAGCGAAAGATAAAGTTAGATTGGAGCCTATAGAGCCTGAAAAGGCCGATTCTTTCCTCACTTAGTCCCTGGACCGGTGTGAAAAGACTTCTTTCTTAATCTCTGTAATGCAGCATCCTCGCTAACTCAAAGGCAACTACTAACTGTCAATCTTACATCCTTTCTTCCCTAAAGTTAGGGATTGGCTAAGAGTTCGAAAAGGTCGACATAATAAATAATTAGGCCCTTTTTTTGACTTCCGGCAACTCAAGTTCCATTCATAGGTCTGAATCTCCGGCTCTTCGTTTTCGGATGGCAAGAAAATAGATATAGTAGGATGCTTTCACGCCTGCTTTAGCTTTGAGAGTTGCTTTATTCCTGACTAACTGCCTAGCCCTGAATCAAGGTCGGTTTGAAAGTCAGTCATAGCGCTCAACTCTGACTTCTCAATAAGGCCTCTGCCTAAGCACCCCCATAGAACACTCATCCAATCACGAAATAGATCGAGTTAAAGTAAATACATCACTCCGGACGTGTGACACATGCAAATGAGTTAACTCAGTCTGTCTTCTTCGGTTTCGGCTTATTCCCTGTTGGAAGACATTATCAGGTAAGGGCCTAATCCACATCTATATCTCTCCTGAAGCGGTACTCAGTCTTACTGCCTCCTGGTGAAGAAAAAGTAAACTATTGAGGGATATTGAAGATAAGGCTTTCAGCCGAAGGTCAACTCCTTGATGTTTTAGGTTACGGTTCTTCGAATCTCTAGATCCTCAGCTACTACTAAATCTCAATAGTTTGAGTTTGCAGCTTCTCTGTCTCAGCTCACACATTCGATCTTAGCGAACTAAGCGTCAGGCCTTTATCAGAGGTCAGAATGTGGATAATCCAAAAGCTACTTCCTATTTAATACCAGTATAAAAAGTGGCTTTATTCTATGTATCAGGTCAGACGTCTAACTCAATCTCGAAGAAGGAATCAGGGAGAAAGATCAATACTTATCCCCGGCTTTAAGCCTCTTCTCAATCATCTCAGGTCGGGACGTGTAAGAAAAATAGAACTATGAAAAGGGGATCTCTGTCTGCTTCTCCATCACAGTACGGACGTGTAACTAAATCATACTACTAGCTCGCTTTCATAGGACGGGAAGTTCGAGCAAAATAAGACTTCTCTGCTCGTAGTGCTCCCCAATCAGATGCATTAAGGGCTAATGAGCTCAGCGGCCATTGGTACTTCTTTGCTTCCTGATTGATTTAAGAGGAATCTCCCGTAACTGCCTCAAAGACTGTTATTTCGTCATCAGTATCATCTTCAATTCTTTTCTTGCTTTGCCTACTTTTGATGATGAAGGAAGAGAAATTTGATAATACAGACAGCCCGAATTGCACCTTCATCAGTGTGAATAAATTTAGTTAAGGATTACAGCTCAATTACAACTTAGTCCGAAGGATAAGATTCTATAGTATCTTCCCTGGGAATCTCTTAAAAAAATAAGCTAGTCCCTGAAGTCTGACTAATGCCTTATAATTCAAAGGACGGGCTCTTGTACAAGAATAGCAAGATTCTAACTTATTCCAGTTAGAGTTAGATGCTTAAGAATTCTAGCTTTGTAGCAGCTCTTTAACTGCACCCTAGACGACTTGATAGACCATATACCATAGTGGTTGGTTAGATACATACCTAATGACTACCCTATTGACTTAGCCTCAAGGTCTAACCTAAGCCTATGTCTCCCTCGCTGCTCTTTCTCCAGTCGTGGTGATTTCTGGTTCGGCTTCTCTTATAACTACTTGCTGTATAAGACTTCCGTGGCTCCTTTAACATTTAACAGATGAAGGAATTTTATGAGATAATAATTTTGATGCTAGCTTAGCTTCTAACTCTAAAGTTAGAATCTGCGGCTTTAGACTGATTTGCTGCCAGATCAGATTAAGGAGGGGAAGAATAAGTGAATTCCAGGCTTCTTTTCTTAGATTTGATTATTAGAGCATGGGAAGAGATTCTATGGGATTTAGTCAGAAGTAGCTTGAAGCTAACACTAGTTCCATTTCTGCCTGGATTGCAACTCCTTCAGAAAGGCGTGCACACAAAGCCTTTCTACTTCTCTACTTCTAAGTACGGAATGAATGCACCAACATAGAGCTCTTTATTTCCTGTTTTCGTAACAGAAGACTCTATTTTTCTTCTGGACAGGGACATTGACGAAGAAAGATTTTCCTTTTCTGTCTAAGTTTAGGCCATAAATCATACAATCGAAGAAGTAAATACTGCTGAGACGAAGGAAGCCCAGTAACAGAGTCTAAATCTCCTCCCCCTTCTCTCTCAGTCAATGATTCTATCTTTGGTTAAGTCACAGGGGTTAGCGGCTCTAGTTCAAGAAAGACTAGAAGTCACTCCAGGAACATAGTATAAAAGTCTAAACCAATCATATTTTCTTATAATTAGAATCTTTCCGCTGAGGCAATCTAAGTAAAGACCAGCAAGAATCCAAACAAACTCCACAGGGAAGAGAAAAGAATCGGAATTGCTTAAAGAGAAAATGGAGCGAAGCGCCCGAGGCTTCTGTTGGAGTTTGACTTGGTCCTTTCGGCCCCAAGGTTCTTTCTCTATATTTCTTTACTTTACTACCAGGCTTTGGCTTGTGAAAGAAAGATGACGCGAAAATGAAGAATGAAGTTAGTTAGGGCGTAGTCAAGATCATAGCTTGATTTTCATTCAAGCACTGCTTGTATCAATTACACTACTTCGAACTTATCCTAAAGCTATACTCCTCTAAGGCTTAGTGGTAAGGGGAGGGTAAATGACATAGTTTCTTCCATTCAGACTAGCTCTTAGGTTTCGTAGTCATTGCTTACTTTTCTACCTTCTCTGCTGAAGGACGGGAAAGGACAGACTTTCTTCAATCTGACTTGCTTTCTACTTACAGTTAAGCTTTAAGTCTGGCTTGGCTTACTTGCCATTCAATTCTATGGCTGTGCCTCAGTCTGTTCCCCGTGCAGAGAATAGAATCGGAGCGAAGTAGGATGGGCTTTAGCCTGCCTTACTTGACTTAACAGATTAAGTCTTGGCTTTTGCAATGAGTTAGACTGAAGATGCTGTAAAGCAGCTCTTTATGAGTTCTGAATGCTATAGTCTCCGGCTTCTTTAGCTGATATTATGACTTTTTAGTGCTCTCGGGATGTTTCTAGGAGTCTAGTCTTATAATATAGGTGTGAAGTGCCTAATGCGACTGCCCTATTCTATTAGAGGTAGCTGGAGATGCGTCCTTCCTTGATCCGGCTTACTTATGAGAACTCTTAGAAGAGATTATGATCCTTGATCCATGAACAGATCAATCGGATCTGACAGCGTCTTCAATTACCAAACCTCGTCAATCTCATCCCATGGATAAAATTACGATGACTAAAGTAAGGAAATAGTTAGATTTGTAGTTACATCGTACTGAAGTTTCTGATCTGATCTTGTAGGTGCCTAAGAAGGAATTTGAAGGAATTTGCGAGCTCTTTCGGTTCTCGTAGTAGCTTTTCTACCCTTGCTAGCTTCGGAAGATATTGATACAAGTCTTCTTCCTTTTTTACTTTTTTGAGGAAAGGAAAGCAGTCAGCATCAGCAAAGAAGTAGAACTCTTAAGGTAAGAACCTGGGGACAAAAGCCCATACTTGAGAGTCTATTTTGGTGCGTGAAAGTGAAGTAAGAAAGACTAAAGGTAACAGCCCTCTTAGAGTTCATTCGTTTCAGTATTTATTGAATATTGAATTAACTAGAGACGTAAGCCTGAGAATTCGGTCAAGGACTTCATTCCTCTCTGTCGAGACGTACATTAGAGTTATAGACCAGTGTGTCCGTGACTTCTAGTTACATAGTAGGGTGAAGTTAGCGCTAAGATCCTGAGTAATTGAATTAGCAGTTAAAGAAGAGAGATATCCGGAAATCTTATCTATCTTTACGATGTCATAGTACTTCTAATCTGACGGACAGCCAAGAGCCAATTGTACGCGCATAAGCCTCATGTTGATCTGATGTGGCAAAGTCAATTCCCTGGTCTATCTTCTTAGAATCCGTAGCATGTCTATGTTTTCCTCATTTATTTAAGCCGGAAAGGTCTAATGTTCAACATAGGTTTCCTATCAAGCCAAGGAAAAGGAAGTGGATTCCCATTTTTTTTGTAAGGCGCATCTTTCTCTCTCAATAGAAAGTGCTTCCTTTCCTAATCCAAGGCAGCCGGGAGAAAATCCCTATTGTCGTCCACTCAGAGTATGGATTGACCTGGATAGTAAATGGAAGAATAACTTTGACTATCTTCATTCATATCGGTCTTTCTAGGTTCTAGCTGCTACGCCTCTGCTTGCCTATTCCATCTTTCTTTCTACTTCGTAGAGTCTTCCCTAATACATAGCCTTGCCATTTCAGGTTTTCTTTATTTGAGTAGTTCGGGGAAATGAAAGTGGATTCTTTCTCTCAACCATTTTTACGTCTTCTCCACCTCTAGCCCCTTGCTTACTTCAAAAGTATGGAATGGAAGTTTTATTCTTATATCTTATACGATTAGACGCTTCGAACTCTTATCCAAGCCATATATATAGTATGGTTATTTTTTCTTTCATTCTATTGCCCGAATAGAATGGGGTGCCTAAGCCCGGCCAGACTGAATTGTCTTTGCTATTGCTAAGATAAAGATCATCGTTGTCAGGCGAATATGGTTCGAAAGAAGCAATTGAGCTGCTCGGCTTGCCTTACTTGGCACCGGCCGATCTAAAAGGATCTGATAATGACATTAATCAAGGAGATGCCCGAATCAATAGCTAAGCTAGTTGCTCGTGAAGCAGGATCTCCGTCAGTTCCGTTTCCGGACTTGACCGATTATAGAATGTGGTGAGAAAGAATAAATGCTGTTCGGCAGGTAGCTCATTCCACAAGTAGAGATAGAAGCTCAGGTGGCCTTTTGATTTGAAGAACTAAAGCCCTAGAAACGTCTGAAGCATATGCTTTTTTGCTTCGGAGTCAGTGTCGGCTAGAGGGTCCTCGTTCATTTCTTTCCAAAACTATAGGAGAATCCTTTTATGAAGCAGATTCGACTGGAGATGGGTATTCATATGTAGATTCATATGCGTCCGCCTGTATCCGCAGATGAAGATGAGGATTTAGCTTCTTCGAGAGATTATGGAACAACGGATTCTTATTCTTTTGACTTTGGATGGCAGATGAAAGAGTGAATAATTAAGTCTAATTGAGAAGCGCATACGTCTTTTTCTGCGCTTTATCTTTCCAGTCCAGTGACTGCAGATACGTCTACTTTCTCTCTTTTTGTTCTAGGCCCCTATTGCTTGTCGGCTAAGAAAGCTTACCTTAGAATTGAACTATCCTTGATTCCAATTGAATTGAAGGTCACCAGCGAGACTTACTATACTCTCATTAGTAGCCTACTAGCCTTACTGACTTATCCTAGCGATAGACTTTCTTATCCTATCTCCTACTTCTAGAACGAGGTGAAAAGACTAGACTAGCTATCGTTAGCTTACTAGACTATCCTATCTAAAGAAGACTGACTTAGACGACTAGCCTAGACTAGCCTTATAGAAGGGGAACTAGGTCTGGTCTATCCTTGCCTTCTACTTCTAGAATCTGAAGGAGGTGAAAGCTTTTCTGGCGCGCCATAGACTGATTGCTTGCTGATGGGGGCATTGATCCAAGGAGAGAGTGATGTCCCTTCGCCCGAGGCCTATCGATGAAGTTAATGAATGATACATAGGGGGTATCCTTACTTTCAAGGAATGACTGACTAGGCTTGAAATGCTTTCTTCTCTTTTCACTAGCCTAGCGATCCTTACTTGGACTTATCCTATCTCCTACTTCCAGCAGGCGGAAAGTAGACTGGCATTCGAATCATACTCTCTCGTCTATCTGACTCAGACAGTAGAGTAAATCCTATATCTATATCTTTGAGACTCTTTCGTCAATCAAGGATGCTGCTAGACTAGGGCAAGACTCTCTTATCTCAAAGTGGTGAATAAATCACTATATCTCCTGTCCTCTAATAAGTTTAGCAGTCTTTCTCTTCCTTCCCATCCCTCAAGTTCAAGCATTTGACCAGAGCATGGGAGTGACCACAGTCTACTTAGTCGAGTGTCTCCTTAGCGTAAGGGATTCAGAAAGAAGAAAGGAGAAAGTTTTCTTTCTACATGTAATCTCTCTAAGCTAGGCGAGGACTTGAACCTTGCATAATAGGCCTATCTCTATCTGAAATATCCTAATCGTAGTTCGAATCTGATATAGTCTTTCGGTATTTATCATTCCTTTGAAAAACTTTTTCTAGACAGGGAAATGGGGCATTGAACCTATCTTAGCCTTAGCAGATTCAATGACTCACAGAGTCTAAATCAGCCCTATCCTCCAGGATTGCTTGTAATGCAAGAGAGGTAAATATCCCTTGAGAGAAGAGAGCAATTCCTGCGTGAGTTATAGTAGCTTTTCTTTCCAAACTAAGAGCAGCCCTTCGACCCTTCCTCCGTAATCAGGGCCTTCAATGGGGGAAAGGCAGATGGAGAAGGCAGACGAGAGATAAGGAAAGGAGGGGCATTCTCTTTCAACTAGAGTAGCTGGCTAGAATGATAAGGATAAAGTCAGTATCAATATCAGAAGCGTAAGAGGGAAGAAAGCAGACTCATAAGGAGAGGAGGCTAGCCCTTAGCCCTTATATTTGCTTCATCAGCCCTCATATTTCAAGTTGGATTCTTTCTAATGTCAGAGAATGAAGACTGTGGCCCAATCCAATAATAATCAAATAAGAAGGGAGAAAGAAATGAAATAGGCTAGCTAATAAGAGAAAGGCTATTTTTCATACTAGGTAAAAGATCCGTACTATACAATACAATACTATCTTCTATTCTGGTAGGACTTCAAAGGCAGTCACATGTCTACATTTCTCAGGGAAAGTTAGCTAGCTATTAGCAGAGTGGGGAAGCAGCCCTAATCACTAGAGTAATATGCCCTCCTATCCTCTTTACATACTTCTGAGCCAGTCACTAGTCCCTTCCCTTTAAGGAAACTTGACTTATCCAAGTTGGATTCTTCCTTCCTAGAGTAATTCCTCTTATCTCAACTATAGGATAGGAGAGATACTTAAGTCACTCAGTCCTGCCTTCAATTAAGAAGCTTCAAGCCTGGCTTCGGTGAGTAAGGACTCTTAGTGAAAAGTAGACCCAAAGCATGAGTCCTTTCTTCTTTCGCTAACTTCTCACTCATACTTTCTGTTCTGATATTAAGAGATGATAAGGATTTATATCGGCTTAGAAAAGTTATTACTGCGCCATCGTCTTTCTTCGCTTAACCCGAAGAAAGTGATAAAATTTAGTTGATTTCTTCTATTCGAACTTGATCAATTGATAAAGGCTCAACAAATAATACCAGGCAAATACCTGCTCCAACCTCTGAATTCCAGACTCGAGCCTCCTACTATCTTTTTATATTATCTAAGTCATTGCATCCCATTTGTGCACAAGACCATAGATTTTCCAAAGTTGAAAGAAAAAACCAATTTCAGAGACGCGCTCATTTCAAGTAGAATAGAACAACCAAAAACTTTGAGTCAAAGAATGGTTAGGGCTAGTCCGAGATGGGGTCCGGAGATCGGACTAGAAGGGATTCAACCAGTTCAAGTTCAGGCATCCTAAGATAGGGAAGCCGGGAAAGAGGCAGGTGAGAAAGCGTTCTTTTTAGGTTGAAGCGAGAGTGGATCAACAACATCCTCTTTCTCTTGACACAAGAACCTTCGCTAAAGCTTCGTAAATTAACCCGGAGCACTAGTGTAAGACTGCTTCAACTAGCTCTATTGATGAAAGTCGGGTGTAGTACCGTGAGTAGTACCGTGAAAAGTAGGAAAGAGAGAGCATATCTTCCTACTGACTTTCTTTGCAAGAGATGATATTGCAAAGGATCTAACTCTTAATCTTTCTCGGCTTAGTCGTGAAAAATCTGACATAACATAGAATACAATCCATACTGGGTTCGTTCTCAAACATTTCCATACCAGAGACTTTGCTTCCTTATCTTACACTTGCTGATCGTTCGCGGGTCGAACTCGCTCTGAAGCCCCACCTTTCGCTCGCTCGCAGGAGTCGGACTCAATCACTCTGTTTTGAGGATCATTCGTTCTTCACTCTTAAGCTATTATCCGCAGAGAGCGCAGCAACCAAAGTGCATATTATCATATAGAAACAAGCGAAGCGTAGCGATTCGTACTACCGGAAAAGTTTCGCTAACCGGCAGGCAATAGAGTCCGCCGATAGGCGCAAGCAAGCGTAGCAAATCACATAGATAAGCCAAAAACGCTACAGAAATAGGCTACAGGGCGAAGAGGATGGATGTCTGAGCGGTTGAAAGAGTCGGTCTTGAAAACCGAAGTATTGATAGGAATACCGGGGGTTCGAATCCCTCTCCATCCGCGGGGTCATAAGTTCTCTCTTGCCTTATCTATAGATAAGAACGAATTTGATCGACTCGACTGATATGATAGATGGAATGGGTAGCTTGTGTTATGATTTAGTTATTTCTAAGTCTTCCTTTCGTTATCTTCTGTTCTCTTTGTATAGGTTGGAGAAGGGCCGGGTGGATTATTACCTTTGGGAGCTAAGTCGAAGATCTCGGTGGTGAAGTGAGTGGTTGATAAACTTCGATTGCAGTTTTCTTTAGTTGGGTAGAAGGTGACGCCCCTAATGAATCGACTATGAAGGTGGCTGTTAACTACATCAGCGCTCTTTTGCCTTCATCCTTATTGCCCTGGCTTCGAAGATCAACCCCTGGCACATGACGGTTTTGATCTTCGGCTCCCCATTCATCTTCTTTCTCCCACGGATAGGTGCCTTTCGGGTTCTCCAAAGTGAAGGGACGGAAGTCACTTCGTATCGCATAGCAAAAGGGCCGGTGTAGAACGTCTACCAGCAGCTATTCTTCGTTGAAAGCGGAGCAGCATTCATTCCCACCCGTGGCTTGCTACCAAGAAAGCTCGCTCCGTGGGACTAGGATGGAAGGGCAGTGGCTTGACCCGAGGAGATGAAGGTGACTGAAGTTCCTGTGAATACAACCTATTCTTTGTGACTGCTCAGCGGGCTTGACTTCCATAGTGACAAAGGCTTGCCCCTTCCTAACCTAACTTCAGTGAAAAAGAAAGGAAAGGAAACAAGGCGAAGAAAGGCGATGAATCTCATGTGCCTGTGCCGATTCATCCCTATTACCAGTACCAGCTGACTCGCTTTCTTTCTGTCTTATCTTCGTCTACAGAAATATGAGATAGAGAATGACAGAGACAGAGGTTGAGGTTCTTTTTTAGGGTTCGGTAAGGGGTGATTATGCCTTTGCTTGTGTGCCCACGGGCTTTCCTAGTGCAACCATCCTTTCTATTTCAAACTTCAGTATAGAAGTAGCTGACAGGCAGGGTAGCTGAAAAGCGATTCCTACTCCCGTATGTTCTTATTTCTTTCTATTATTTATGAATTTCAATTATGAGAAGGGCTTGCGTAACCCCTGGCTCAAAACCACCCGTTAGAGCAGCGAGCTGGTTACTGCTTGAAGTCGAAGGCGGGAAAGGGGTAATGGATAGAGGATTGGACGGGCTTGCTTTAACCGAAGGGGAGAGTGACGCTTAAGTCGAACAAGCAGTTCACCAAACGAACGCCGGGCTTACACGAGACCTAGTCCCCTCTCATTGGCCAGTCGGTACTAAACTTCCTCGTCTTCAAAATTCGCCTCTCTCATCAGATCCTACTAGTCCAGTCCGTTCCTCATCGTATCAGATCGACGACTAGACAAAGAAAGTACAGCGTCATGCTGTATAGCTGGCTGGCCTTTTGCTATAGCTTCTATATCACAGTAGGCTCAACCAACGTAGGGCTGCGCTTGATTGGATATTGCTTGCTAGTTTTTTTTGGATTCAATTTTGAGTGGCACTCAAGGTCTTGCCAATTGAGATTACTCATTTTCTTCATAAAGCAGAAGGGCCTTTGCTTTCATTATCAACACTGTCTATTCTTACCGTGCAAACCTCCTGCTGCAAGCATAAACAATAGGCAAGGAGCTGCTAATCTTCTCCAAGGTTAGACTGGTTCTGACTTCATAAAAAAGGATTGGAAGCTATGGAGGCCAAAAAATCCCTGTGTCAACACTCGCCTCACCGTCGTCAATTCAACGAATCGTCAAAATGCTGACGCGAAAAAACAGCGCACGATCAAAAGCACAACCAACAAAAGACTTTCTTTTACAGGGACTAAAAGAGTGCTTGAATATTTTATAACGTCAGTCTCAGATCGAGAATGAAATCAAAAGTAAAAAAACTCTTTTTGAATTGTTTGATGTTAAGAGGGAAGTTTTCATCTTTGACGTTTTCTTTCGTTGTAGCCATACTTCACTCGACCCAAGCAATGCCCTTATACTCCCATGCCTTTCTGGATCATTGGTTAACAACCAACCGGCAATTTCCGACAAGTCTTTCTTCATTTTTCGAGCAAGAAGCGGAACGCAAGGGATGAAATGAAAAGTGTTTATTACGATTACGCCCAACAGCCCACTTGAGCAATTTGCCATTCTCCCATTGATTCCTATTCAAATAGGAAACTTGTATTTCTCATTCACAAATCCATCTTTCTTTATGCTGCTAACTCTCAGTTTGGTCCTACTTCTGCTTCATTTTGTTACTAAAAACGGAGGAGGAAACTCAGTACCAAATGTTTGGCAATCCTTGGTAGAGCTTATTTATGATTTCGTGCTGAACCTGGTAAACGAACAAATAGGTGGTCTTTCCGGAAATGTTAAACAAAAGTTTTTCCCTTGCATCTTGGTCACTTTTACTTTTTTGTTATTTCGTAATCTCCAGGGTATGATACCCTATAGCTTTACAGTTACTTCTCATTTTCTCATTACTTTGGGTCTTTCATTTTCCATTTTTATTGGCATTACTATAGTGGGATTTCAAAGAAATGGGCTTCATTTTTTAAGCTTCTTATTACCTGCAGGAGTCCCACTGCCGTTAGCACCTTTTTTAGTACTCCTTGAGCTAATCCCTCATTGTTTTCGCGCATTAAGCTCAGGAATACGTTTATTTGCTAATATGATGGCCGGTCATAGTTCAGTAAAGATTTTAAGTGGGTTCGCTTGGACTATGCTATGTATGAATGATCTTTTCTATTTCATAGGAGATCTTGGTCCTTTATTTATAGTTCTTGCATTAACCGGTCTTGAATTAGGTGTAGCTATATTACAAGCTCATGTTTTTACGATCTTAATCTGTATTTACTTGAATGATGCTACAAATCTCCATCAAAATGGTTATTTATTTATAATTGAACAAAAGCGAGGAGTGAAAGCCGGATTATAGAGGAGGGAATTCTCTTATTGCTGCACAGCGTAGCTGCCCAGAGACCCCAACAAAGAATCACAGGTGAAGTGTGAGGATGAGACCAGAAGACTTAGCTGTGCACAAGCGTAGATTCCATTTATTAGAGTGGGGATCCAGCTTAGAATTCTTGGATTTTCCTTCCCCACGAGGAGCCTTAGCCGGATGAGAGGGGAATCTGTTTTAGCTGCACCAACAATTGCGCGCCCGGGGACCTCTTTAATCGCAGGCACAGGTTCATCGTGAGGATGTGAAACCAGAAGACAACGCGGGGAAGAAGCGCAGATTGCAATTCCTCTCCCTACGGTCTCGCTATTTCATTCCTCTCCCGCTGGTTGAGCCCGGCTTCGCTACCTATCCCTTCACTTTAGCTATCGAGATGGTACCTTGTAGCTCACATCGATGGTTAAGTGAGAAAGTAACTCTCGCAACAAACTCATAAGTGAAAAACTCTTAGCTGACTCATGTTGATTGATCAATTCCGAAAACTCGCCAAACCAGGTGCTGTTTTACAGTCGGTTCAATTGCGCGAGGTAGAGTAGGGATGATCGACTGGCATGCGTTCACTAAGAGATCGGGGAATCTTTTATGTTATACGATCAAAGCTATTTTTCTTGGTTTTGCCCCCGCGAAATAAATAAAATAGAAAAGAGCTAAAAAACATCCATTACTTTTTACTACTTTTATCGACTGCCTCTTACAGCGCATATCGATTGATCTAGTGAATGATGGGGCAGCGAAGCATTAATTCATTACCCTGTCTAACGAAAGAGCATAGATGTACTCTTCGTTCTTCCACGTCAAGTAGTAATGCCACCCTTTCCCTATGGTCTTCGCCCCCTTTTTGTTATCCTGAAATCGTAACATCACTTCTGTCGCTGATTGGATGGAAAGTGTCCGTAGAGCTAGGGTGGTGAGCGGCTAATCGATAGTTGGGATAGGGCAGAAAGTGAGCTCTATCGAAGCACGGCTTATGGCAGAGGAGCGGCGGGAGCAAGTCTTGAACTTCCACCAAGGTCGATCCCTTCCGTCTATGGCTACGGAAAAAACTATTGAGATCCTTCCCGTGGTCGAGTTATTTCATTCATCTTTTTTCTTTCATTTCTGGCCTAACAGATCAATTGATGGCTCGACTTCAGCTGGACTAAGTAAGGATAACGGACTTACAGGAGAGGTTATTTATATCTCTACTTGAAAAGTGGAGGAGCAAGCGGAGGCTCGAAAGCCGGAGCGCGCTAGCGCGCTTTCCGTTTTCTCGCTTTGGCAGCTCGACATTCTTACGTTACAGAGTGATGAGAGGTTATGCAATAGCTCGACCGAAGGGCAGAGGGATAGGAAGATCTTGATTGAAACTACGGTAAAGCAAGCCGGAAAGATGAGTTGGTTTGTTTGCTTGAAAGAGAGGATATCTCTATAACAAGGTGTATTCTTTGCCTGAAATCGGCATAAATCCTAACCTTCAAAGTCGGAAACTTACCCATCACCTCACAATCCATAAACTTTGAATTCCCTCTCCGACTGGGTCAACCAACCCTACGTTCAGTCTCGTGTCTATAAGATCAACCGATCTGCTCCAGGTAAGATGACCCCAGCTATCACTGGATCGAACCCTAGATGGCATTGATCTGAACACCTTGACCTTGGTGGGATAAGATCGTTGGAACCTTCTAAAGGTCTCCGTTTACATGATCAGTAAGATAATAAGATAATGAATGAATTTTACTTTTCTGTCCTCTCCCTAATGGTCGAGCTATTGACATCCTAGAGTAGCGGCCGTTAAAGGAAAGGAATTGGTTCGCTTTCGTTTGTGGAAGGCCCATGCATGAATGTGAATGAAGTGAGGCTGCTAAACAAGCAGAAGCAAGCACTTCGTTCGGAAACGAAATCAAAAGGCGAAGACCTCATCCTCATGTTATTACCAACCGTGTATATTCTACATACGAGATGCTTCCATCACGTCCGGGCCCGCCGCCTGAAGCCAGAGTAAGAGTTGCCCTAAGTCCCATGTCTCGTAAACCCGCGCGAAATCAATATGGAAAGACCCGGTGGATCGTAGCATATGTTCTGCGAGCAACCAAGTCAGTCAGTGGTTCGGAGAAGCTTAGTACTAGTAAGGAACAACCACCTTTCGTCGGGCAGGGCAGCCAGCCAAGAAAAATCGTCTTTCCCTCCTATTGACGATAGTACAGAGAGAGATGTGGTGGCCGGCATACATATAAGGCATAAAATATCTTATTATCTATCTTTCTAGTTTTATACTAAACCAACAAGCCAGCCATTTGCCCTCTGTAAACTGGAGTATGGAAGTTTAACTCAGTCTAGTCTGCTCTCATCCAGCAAGCTCTCTAACACTAGCTAGGGCTAACCTCTCTTTAGCCTACCTGTCCTCATGCTAGCCAATCTCTGGCAATTGGTTTATGGCAAAGGGTCATATTAAAGATGTGAACAAATCGAATGTGCACATTCATGCAAGATCCGGTGCTCTCTTTGAAATATCCGCTCTTAGAAGAATAAGTTCTTTCGGAAGAGAAGAAGTATCAGAATCCGTCAGCTTGCCACAGAACTCATCCAGAAGGAGTATGCAGCCAGACTGACTACGGAGATAGGGATGGGAAGATGAATCAATATTAAAGAAAGAATAGGTTACTAGATAATAGGATCTTAGATAGTGCACGAATGAATGCTCAGTATAGGGGTAATATCATCTTTCCTGCCCCTAGGTCCTAGGTTGCAAGTCAGCTGCTCACTCTCTCTTTCTTCGAATTCGATGTCTTAAGCAGCATGTAGCAAAGATCGATTAGAGATTCCATGTGGGACCTGAAAACAGAAGCTAGAGTTGAACGATCTACTTTTCTATCCTGTGGGCCTATCCGGAAATAAAAAAGGTCTCTTCTTTATAGCTTTATAGAAAGTAGCCTGCCTGGTCTGTCTCTCAATCAGTCTGTCCAGTCAAGTCCTTGACTTCGGTCGTAGGTTCAAATCCTACTTGAGATTTGAGATGAGAAGAGAGCACAGCTTACCTACTTGTTAAAGAAAAAGGTATTATTATCGCTTAGCGCTTGTGCTAAGGTAGATAGAATCAAGATAAGAATGAAAAAAGGGAATCATCAGCCTGATGCTTAACACGATAGGAGCAGAAGATTCAGTGGAAAATAGAAGCAAGCGGAGGCTCGAAAGCCGGAGCGCGCTAGCGCGCTTTCCGTTTTCTCGCTTCTTTCTACGAGTCGAAGGTAGCCTATAAAGGAGCGCTACAAAGTGGTCGAAGAGCTGATTTTTGTGCTGGAACTAGTTTTTCTCCTACTCCTACTTCGCCTCCTGTCACTCTTGTTTTGATGCGGCCTTATCACGTAAGACACTAAGCCTTTTCTCTTTTTCCTGCTGTCAAAGAGTTCCACATCTCTTTAACCTAGGAGTGAAATGCTTCCCTAAAGGATAAGCAACTACATCATGAAAGAAGGTAAAGACGCTACCCATTCCTCATTCCTCGTCGTAGGCCTATTACGGGTGCTAGTAAGAAAGTTTATTACAGATCAATCAGTTCCTTACTAATATATGAATTCTCGCTTTGATAAGAAAGATCAGAGTCAGTCACCTTTCAAATAGAATCTAATAAGAAGTCCCGTGCCAAGCCCGAAGGCAAAGAAAGGCACACAGAACGAATCCCGTCCTACCTTCTCTAAGAGGAGGTTGGTTTACTAGACACCATTCCCTTCCTAATGAGATATTGAGCTTGACTTGAGCATTTCAGCCTATCCGGAGAAAAAGTTTGATCTTTTATCTATGATCTATGGGATTTGAACTAAGAGCTTGGAACACTAGAACGGTTCGGAAAGTAAACTAAGCCGTGCATTTCTAAGAAGTGGCTTCCGTCCCCTTCCGTCATAGTGAAGTTCTCGTCAAAGCTCTTACCCTTCCACCTTCCCACTATCAGAGTAAGTCCCGCAAAGATAATAAGAAAGAGTCCCGTCCGAAGGGTAATAACATTAAGTGGTCGGAGGTTTACTGAAACTCCTAAGAATCATTCAGGGCACATAATCAGACATTGACCGGCACTGTGGACAGCTCACAACGGGACAGCGTCGACCGTTACGTGAGTGGTTCACAACTGATTTGATTCACTTTTCACAAAACGAATTCGTCTTCTTTCTATTTCTATTCTCCTTGCTTCAATCGAATTGGATGATATCTGACGTATCTTCGTACATCAAGAGTGATCCAATGATCAACGACGCTTAGAGCGTGGCCGTATAAGAGTTTCATTCACCTGCCCTATTAGAGTGAGATTCGAATTTCATTCCGGGGCTTAGAAGAAAGCTTCTTAAAAACATGGAATTACCCCTTCTAGTCCATAATCCAAAGAAAGCATGTGGGTTCTTCCTTCATCAAGCATTTGGGCTGACTTGCTTATCGATCTTCCCCACTCTCTTTCTCCGTTCTGTACAAATGGAATATCTGGTTGAACTGAACTTATTCAATGGAAAAAAGGTCAGTCAAGTAACGAGGAATGCCAATAGGAGTTTCCGTCCCTGCTGTCCGTAGTGAACCTTGAAAGCAGTGACTGAGCTAATTCGGTAAGAGCTGCTTGCCCAGTCAGAAAGCTAGGCTCCGTCGAAGGAGAAAGATAGAATCTCAGGCCAATTAGCTACGAGACGAATTAGACAATGGGTGATCCAATTGCGAATCCTTATCAATCGTCATTCTATATGAATTGGTCCAGTCAAGTAAAGAAATGAAATGCTCCAGTCAAGCGGGAAAGGGAATGCTTTAGTTAAGGAAAGCTTCTACGCCCGAAAAGCATTCTTCATCGACGGAACTTCACAATAAATGTGATGCACGAGGGACAACGAGACAGCTTGCGGAGAAGTTGCGCATGGACGGAATCGAGTCCGGGGGGCAGGTAGTGAGTTTGAGGGAGAGAAAAGAAATCCAAGAGTAGCTCTTTCTTCAGGTACTCCTACTATTACTTTAGATTCTTTAACATGACGCATGAATAGAGAGTCTTAAAGTCAATGGATTTAGAGAAGATTGAGAACTGAGAACCTAGATCTCTATAATAGAACCTATAACTAGGAAAACTTTCTCCCATACTTTTTCTCTATTTTCCTAATAATATATTCCTATCTTTCAGGCATACGCTTTTCTATGAATGGAGTCCCAACGGTTAAAAGAGCCGTCAGTACTGACGGGAATATATAGATAGAATTATGAAAGCATACGAAGGAAGACAAAAGAACCTTACTAGTAGTAAGCACTCCTCTTTCCGGGGTTCTTTTTGTTTGACTACGCTCTTTTTCAGCATGTAACCTCCTTCATGATCCTATCTTTTTCATGGAGTTGATTCTATCTCATTCAGTGAAAATACGAATGTTACAGACTATGTCATTTTTCAGCCTTTCCATTCTCGTCACACTTTCACCAGAAAAGGAGCAAGCGTAGGCTCGAAAGCCGGAGCGCGCTAGCGCGCTTTCCGTTTTCTCGCTTCTTTCTTATTTCACTTTCTTCTTTCTTACCTTTCTTTCTAGCTCTATCCACTCGAAAGGATCCATGGCTTTCTATGAGTCCAGTAGAGAAGAGCAAGATCACCTATAAAAAAGTGTAAACTACTGTCTTAGATAAAGACTAAGATTTCATCTTTCCATTTTTTACAATCCCTTAAAAAATCATAGCTTGATTCTTTCTTCATAGAAAAAGCAGTTTACTAAAGTGTAGCTTGTAAAGTTTGGGGATAGTGTTAGCACTGAGATGGAATCGACTAAGAGAGGCTTTCTTACCTTCCCTTCCTAGCGAACTCTATTGTCAATCTGGTACACTTCTTATTGAAGAACCTTATTATGATTGAGAAAATTTCCTCAGTGATTGCTCTTGTTGGATATACAGATATAGAAGCTTTCCCCGAAAACGGTTATGACTCTGACTCGGGCGGGAAAATGAAGAAGTTCCGTGACGGTAGATATACTCCTTGCTATCTCAGTCTCAGTGTTTGAGGAACAAGAGCTCGAACTCGCTCCGCCATTTCCTCAGTCTTTTTCCGCACTTCAATTATCGAGACCTCTACATACAAGGATCGTTGTAGCTTATCTCCTTCTAATAAGTCAAATCCCCTTCCCGTGCGTTAAGCCTTTCGAAACTGAAGAATAGGCCTCATTTAGGAGCGCTCTTTTCATCCAAAATGAAATTGAATAAGAGGGGGCCCAAGAATTCCCATTCCAGGTCGTCCTGTTAGCTATCCGAGTAAGTCCCAGTATGGGAGAAGGGGGGCCCATCTGTTTCAGAAGGTCCGAAGATTCATTTCAAAAAACAGGAATGTTAGAGCAGTTAGTCCGCATGTCCCTTACTACAAAGTTCAATATTGGATTGCTTTCTTAGTGTGGCATCTTTTTGTCCACTGGTGATATTTGCATATCGTCATATAGATAGAGAGAGAGGCGAGCGCTAAGCCTACGTAATGCTATGGGAACAGCTTTTTGGTCTGAAGCTATGCTATGTAGATGCGCTACTTTGTGAAAGAAAATATCGTAAATAAGCAAGTAGCATGACGAACAGAATCCATAGCGACTAATAAAAGAAAATGGGGAGTGGCTTGCGGGCCGGTCGTCATTGCACACTAGCAGGTCAGTGGGGTAAAGTGTTCCGTTGGTGTTCTGCAATCGCACAAGCCGGTCAAAGCCCTTCTCTTTTTCTAAAGAAAAAAAGTGCTTTCTTTCGTTGGAAAAACCAACGCAAATAGAAAATGGACTTTATCAAACCGTCAAGAAAAGAAAGTGAAAAGGGTTGGTTATTTATATCTTTACTTAAGAAGTGAAGGTTATTTATATCAATACTTAAGAAGTGTTGGTTATTTATATCTTTACTTAAGAAGTGAAGGAAAGAGTGATTTTATGAAATTCTCTCCTTTGTTGATTCTTTCTCTCACACACCTTTGCCTTCGGATGTGGAAGAAAGGGCATAACGATTATCGTCGTTATCTATATAATAGGTCGTTTTAATCTTGATAGAATTTTGGGGATGGTGCTCGTTTCCCTTCTGGTAACTGCTGAGTTCGTTCTTGGGGGTGGTCAGAGCTTCCGTCGCACTCATATAGCTGAGTGCGCGGGCCCACAACCCGACTTCTCCTTTTCCCCCTCGAACTCGAATGAGTTCCCCCCTATCCGACCCCTGTCTCCACCGTGACCGTCGGATTCCCTCGAGCAATTCAAGGCCTATCTTAGGTCTCTCGAGGGGAAGACTCAAACCTCTGTTGATGTTGGGGCTTCTTCTTCATCCTCAACATCGGCAGAGGCGACTTCTGCTGCGCCGACAGCGAATCCCGCTCCGGGGGCGCCAGTTCTTCCCATATGGAGCCCCCGGCAGAATTCGTTGCACTTATGGAGAAAAAGATGCGCTCCTATTGTTCGCGCCAGGGCGTTAATGGTAAATTCAATTTCAAGGGCGCGGACCTGCAGACTGACGCTTTAGACTTTGCTCGGGAGGAATGGGCGAAAGCCGGCAAGGACAGGGAAGATATCAAATCCTTTATTCATTTTGTTAGGGGCATTGACCGCTATGAACCTACTTTAGACCAGTTTTGAGAGGATAGATTTCCGGGTCACGCTTTCTTTTTTGGCTCCTGGGGTTCGAACTAGTCATTAATGGTCGGCTTAATTGGTATCCTTTCGGCATGCCTTTCGAACACTTTCATTTTTAGTCTTTCATCTTCTCGTAAGAAGCGAAACTCGAACGGATAGAGCAGATGGTCCAACTACATAACTTTTTCTTTTTCATTACTTCCATGGTCGTGCCTTGTGGCACGGCAGCACCCGTACTATTGAAATGGTTCGTCAGTAGAGATGTTCCCACAGGTGCCCCTTTTTCCAATGGTACTTTAATTCCTATTCTTATCCCTTCATTCCTTCTTTTGGTCTATCTACATTCCAGGAAATTCATACGCTCCATGGACGGAGTCAAAAGTGGAGTCTTGGTCAGAGCAAGCTGCCCTATTTTATTACCAGACATAATTGGGAGAAGCTCATCCGAAACGTTAGCGTTAAAGGCTTTATTTTGTTTCGTTCCCATTCTTCATTTTCTTCTTCTCCAATCCAAGGGGGACTTCCCATATTGTGAATCTTTTTGCGGTGTGCTCCGTTTACTATTCTTTCGTACTTTCTTTTTTTTACCACGCGATAGGTCAGCGAAGCGTGAGCGGGCGCGGAGAAGAAAAGGCCAAACCCAAAGGCCTAACGGGAATGAGCAACGACGAAATGACTTCATAAAGTGCCCCGGGCGCCCCCATGACGAAAGAAGGGTCGAAGGGTTTGGGCCTGTAGCTTTCCCCGTCCCCCCTTCGTCGGGTGGTGCTTGTGTGTGGGGTGTGCCACCTGAAATCGGGCTTGAAGCTCCCGCCTTACCAACGAGCCGACAGCTGATGGCTGTTGGTCACGACTACTACCAAAAAGTGAACATGCAGATGAATATTTCACATGGAGGAGTGTGCATCTTTATGTTGGGTGTTCTTCTGTCGTGCGACCCGGCGGCTTATGTGCGACCTGTGGCCCACGCCTCCTATTTGTTCAGGGCGGGCGGCGTGAACTCTGATTCGATCCGGGTATTCAATCCCGCCGCTGAGATGCTCAGTTGAATCCTTAACCTTGATAGGAAGATGGCTTATTCAATAATTCGTGCATAAGGGTAAGGAACTTTGGATGAACTAATGCGAATGGGTGTAAGCTTCGCTGCTCGAAAACACCCAGTGCTGACCACACTGAGAGACACGAACGCGCAGGTAACGCCAGTTGGCGAAGTGGCGTAAAGCATCCAACGCGGTACGAAAAGAGAGGTCGTGATGATATCATCTACGTCCGTACCGCTCAAAGTGGAGTAGATCCCGCATCCAACTAAGTCTTTGACCAGGGAACGGGAGAATTCCCACTACCGCTGGCGGGCCAGCCGGGCCGTGAGCGCGGTGGGAACGGGCTTCCCAAAAAGCCAGCCCCGGCCGGGGTCCGCATAGAAAGAAGGGGACGGCCCGTCGTTGTGTTGGCAAAGCCAACTTCTTGGGTTGCGGGCGGAAAAAAGCGGACGTGGGGACTCGGGTCGGAGCGCAGCGTAACTAAAAGAGCCATTCCATTTAGGACGAGACAGAATGGGCGGGCACGAGCGGTGACGTGTCCGAGCCGATTGATCAGACGACGACTACTTCACTGAAAAAATTAGTATTAGCCGCCTATCCCGTAATTACATGGGATAGAAAGAACGCGAAGCGCTAGCGCTATAGGGTCGGTTTTTTGGGGATAAGCTTGCTTCTTCTTTGGCTTATCCCCGCCCCGACCGGCAGCTGCTGGGTCTCCTCATCTCTTCTAAACTTCCCCCGGTCTTCGGCCTGAGCTGTATGAGGCATAAACTCGTCTCACGTACGGTTCTTTGGCCGAGCCCCACCCCAGCAGTAATGGTGCGGCTTAGGTCAACTAACACTTCGAAGATACAGTTCACTCAACGATTGCCTTTGGGTTCCGAACTCCATATGGGGAAGGAACGTTGTTGTTTGCGGGGTCTCGATCATTTACATGGACCCACTTTTCATGGAATTTGTGGGAATTTGATGATCTATAAACCGTCCTTAACGAACGATCGGCTCATCTTTGAGCATGATGAATCACTTCGTGCCGACCTGTTGTCAATAAACTTTTTGGCCTCATATGAGAATGGAAAACTGGAGCATTTTCTTCATCGGTGGATGAAGAATCGCGAACATAATAATTTCTGGTTAAGCATGTTCCCAGAAAAAAGATACTTTCGAGAAAGAACTCACACGACTGAAGTGGCTATACATACAAATCCATTTACGGATCTATATGCTTCGATTGGAACTGGAAGTTCAAGAACAGGCGGCTGGTATACTACCATAATGAAACTGCCTTTTATTTTTTTTATTCGGATAGGATTTCTGTTGGCTTCGTTGGGGGGCTCGCGTAGTTTGTTACGTCAGCTCCAAAGGGATAAATTGCGTTGGAATCGATAGAGTTACGTCAAGTTCATAATTGTATAAAAGGAGTCAAAGTAGTGACTGCAGCGCATCGAGGCATTTCTTCGACGGTCCCCGTCCGCTCGGAAGAATTCATGGGCCGGCAGGCGGGCGAGACAGAATGAGCGGGCACTACTAACCAAGCCAAGCCGTCTTCTCTCCGATAGGCGCTGGTAGCTTGCTTCCAAGCCTTGCCGTTTATGAGTGGCCCATGGCCTGAAGGAGCCTTAAGCACTTGTACAATGCTAAAGTCCTAGCTCTGGGCAAGGAGTGGCTAGGGGTGCCTAACGCTGTTAGAAGGTTGGGCAAGGATAGGGGAATACCCTTTTTGAAGATGATTTTGGAGGATGCTTTTGATATTGGGTCTTAGTTCTGTCCCCGATTTTGCTTTCCATGCAGACTGCGCGTTCATCTAGGTCGAGGAGGGTTCGACAGTCTCCTAACGCGATAGCACTGAAGGTGGAACCTCAGATGTTGGAGAAAGCAATGCAGACGGCATCACCTTCAGGTATCATGAATGTAGCTCTTGAGGTGAGGCTTTTCCATCGATCTATAAAAGACACTACACTATCATTTGGTTTCTGTATCAAGTTCATTAGCTCAACCAATGATGGCAGGTAATCGGTCTGATGCTTGTACTGGTGTAGGAACCTGGAAACAACATCTTCTTACGTCCAAAGTTCATTTCATAAACAGGAACTAATGCAAACTAACGTTCGGCTTCTCTCTCGAGTGACTTCTGAAAAAGTGCGAAAAACATTCTGTCATTCTCTTCTGTAATGCAGCAATCGTTCCGCGAGCATTAGATCGCCTGTCTATACTTACTGGACTTAGATCTTGAATCCTGTCGGAAAGATAACTAACCCTTGGATGACGGCAGAAATCTATGAATCCAAGGCGGATGAGGTTGAGGTGCATGTCTTGTCATATACTTAAAGAAGAGATCAAAGAATTCTTCTTCGGGCTTAATCATTAGCTTCTTCGACTGAGAAGTAAACCTTTGTTGATGTTTAATCACTTCTGGGTCTTCTAATCAACCTCCTCTATTAGTCTTTTGAGGATGGGTATGCGATTAGCGTTGAGGTTAGGCCTCAGGTCTTTCACTTTGTTCTACCTACTTGCTGTGGTCTTCATTCATTTCCCACTCGCTCTTCGGTGCGAATAAGTTTGTGCTAAGTTAGTATTCCAGGTTAGATGTCTACGAATAGCAAAAACTTATGTAATTACAGTCGGAGAATGGAAAGTTATTTCCGCTAACTCTCAATATCATAAGAGAAGGAATTTTTACGCTACGATGAAGCTTACTATTTCCTCTATCTAAGTAAGAGAAGGAAGAAGTTCCAATCATGCTACGGAGATTATATGCTGTGTTGATAGAGAACATTTTTCCTCATCAGCCTGTAATTACAAGGCCTTCGTTTCTATCATGGACGGAGTAAATTGGTAACAGTCTCTTTGACGTGTGCTCCATACTTCGGAAGATAGCTTCATCCAGTTAGCTCGGGATGCTAAGCATCCATTTCTTTTCATAGCGTGCTCTCTCTCGAAGGGAATATGGATCCAACAACCATCCCAGTCACCCTTCATGCCTCATCGAGTGCATATCAGATCGTTAGTTACTTATTGTTGGATGTTGACCTGGCTATGCGAATGAGTCTCATCCCTTCCGAGGACGATCAGATCTTTGATGTGTGCTCCTTATTCAACGAAGAGCGTCAGCCTTTGAAGCAAAAGCAGAAGGATCCAACTCTATCAACGTCTCGCCTCACTCGTAAGCTAGTCCTTACTTTATGCCTATGATCTATGGGAAGACTGTGATTAGCACGGCGAGATATATTCATTATTCATTCTCTTCCTTCCTAACCCATAAGGAATGCGTCTTTGTAGCCTATCTCTGCTTTCAGTTCTGGAGCCTGACCGGACATGGCAAACCTGAGAAAGTTGATCCGCCTTATAGGCTGGTTCTCATCAGCCTTGGATCGCCCGGTCTTCTATGGCATCCCATACTTCACCACAGTCCAGGACTATATGTCTACCATGGGAGTAAACATATGGCTATATGATCGTATGCGCAAGAAAGGTCGGGTGACTGACAGACTTTCTTCTTCTAAGAGAGATCTCCAGAAGACGGAAGTGTCTACCTTCGTTAACTTCATTCATCAGAAGGATGCCTTTATAGCAATGAAAGTGGTTGAGGAGGTGCTTATCAAAGGTGCGCCTGTCTACACAGTCCACGACAATTTCATTACCACAGCTCCTTACGCAAGAAAGATCCCAGATATATATATATCTGTCTTTAAGAATCTGTGTGCTCCACTCGAAATCATAAAAAAATTCATCTATCGCCACCTCATTGAGCCCTAACTACACGGATGTCAGAGAGGGGGAAGCCTTTCTCTCTGATCATAAAGGAGACTGGCTCTCTAACATACGACCCCATTGCTGTCACTCTGAAAGAGACCCAATTCCACTTCACCACCTTCGAGCGCACTTATACGATTTGATACCAAAGGACATAAGCTTCAGGGAGAAGGCTAAAAGGGAGAGTAGGATCTCGGTAACACTTTCCGCTTACGAGGCCTATGTTCGTGCTGTATGCGGGTCTTTCCATTCGACGAAGTAAGAAGGCAATAGCAGCTCAAATTCGGATTGTGGGAATGCTCATGCGACTAGGTGGGAAGAGTTCAAATCCTTTATTAATTATAGGTGGAGCGCTAAAGATTTGAATTACAGCTTACATTGTTAAAAGGGATGGCATACACAAGAACTCCTACAAAGCGCAACAAAGAGAAAGCAGAGCTTGTGGGTCCTCTATTAAACCGTTTGTTACTATCGATCGAACGAGAAATCAACCAAGAACCACATCCAGGGTTAATCATTGCTAGGCATGACTTCTTCGAACCCTACCCTACATGTTCCCAGATCGACCTACTCTCGCTTTCTGCCATGCAGCTTCAGATCTTTTTTGCTTACCCAGCTCTCTCTGGTTACGCTAAGTTCACTGTGGTCTTAACCAGGAAGCTCTCTTCCGGAGCTGAGGTCACATTCACGATTGGCCCGGCTATCCCGTAAGTCGATTCGGATGGGAAGGTCCTTCCAAAGAGTGAGGCCTATGATCAGATATCGTCATATATTAGTTTTGTAGCAGAAAAATACGACGGAGCTTAGATCTGACGCCTATCGATCCTTTTCTATATGGATGGCAAGAAGAATGGCAATGCGAATTGGGAGAAAGGCGAGAGAACTCTTCTTTAGTCTTACTAGCACCCGTAAGAGGCCTACGACGCTTAGAGGAATTGGTAGCGTCTTTGACACTTGACTATGCTTCAAAGGACAAAGGAAAAAGATTTGGCTGAGCAGGCTTGTAATTGATAGATTCGAATCATAGAATACATGGCGTGGGGAAGGTCAAGTATGAAAGCTTAGCTCTTCAAACCTTTCTCGGTCTCACCTCTTTCATTGACCTGGAGATCACTCCAACTCTGAGCCTTACCGACGACGTCAACCCTGACTGCCTTTACTCCAAGCCGCCTACCGTGCAACGACCTGTAAAAGGATCAACGAACTCAACTCTTACCGCCGGGGTTGAGAAGCTTACTAACCCCTTAGCCCCCCCGGATTAACTCAGTAATGGCTTCTATGAGAGACTTATTTATTTACCCTATTAGTTTTCAGCCAAATAGCTGTTAATAATAAGAGGTTTTTTTCCGTTCGTGCTTACCTTTCCCTCGAGCCACTGAGCTGTTCGCAAGGGCCAAAAAGATCTTATTCCCCAGGATCCAAGATTAGGGAACCAGCGGAGAGCAGCAGACTCCAACTACTGTCCATGTACGATCCATAAACGATCTGACCAACTGCCCATCCTACCTCCTCTACGTTCTTGACAGCCCATCTTAGTTTTGTCTCAGTAGAGTCTTTCAGTGGCATGTTTCGGTCCTCTTCCCCATTACTTAGAAAAAGTGAGCCACCGGTTCAGGAAATGTTTCAAAATCGGTTGTTACAGAATGCGCTGTAGGACGTCGAGGAAGAGAAGTGGGCTAATCCCCAGGTTCGGAGGTGAAGTTTGCAAGTGGAATCAGAAGGTTAGGGGGTGTGCACAGTTAAGAAGAATAATGAGTTTCTAATTCTTTTTCATCCTATTTTTCCTATAATAAGAAGGGGATTGAAGGACAGATGATATGAATTGGTTTAAAAATCCCTGATCTGACTCTAAAATAGGCCTTGGTTAGACTGACTTTGAACTCTGCCTTATTTTGAACCACTAAGAGTCGTCCAGGAAAGGAGCTTCGGCTATGCCAAGATAGGATTGCTTTGATTCGGCAGGTTCCCTTTTTCCTTAAGAGGAAAGCAAAGCCTATTCTGATTTCATTTTGAACTCGGGATTATTTGACGCATAAAGCCAACCCTCACATGCTGGGGGTCGGTATTCTTCCTCCTCATGGACAAAATAGGATGCTTAAGCCAATAAGGTTGCACCTCTGTCTACCCTCTTATTTTACAGTTTGTGCATACGGATCCGGGGTAGTGCTAACTCATCCTTCTTTCTTGTTAGAACTCTTCTCTTTCTCTCTGCTTTGACTATGGGTATACCATGCCCATTACGGGATACGATGTGTCAAAGAGCGGATGCTGTCCATCTTCGGAGGAAGGATTTGCTGCTAAGACCAGATAAGCATGAAATTCTTTTGCATTCGATTCCTATTCTTTTACTCTTTTGAGTACATTAACAAAGCAGAAGCTCTTTGTCCACTTGCTTGAAGTTGAAGCTCTGTTCCCGTGTCGATCTAAGGCAAGAAGTTCCTTAACAACCGTCGCAAACAGTGAAGCGTCGAACGGCGGATATGCCGAATCAGAGCTGAGATAGGTCTCGTCTAAGCCCTTCTGTTGATTCTTTTGCAAGAGCAAAGAGAACAGAGGATTGCCTACTCAGACTAGGAGCCCATCATTTACCCGAACGAGATTGGACAGTTGCTCTATCTGCTCTCGAATCGGACTAAAAGGAAAGGCTATTCCCTAGGTGGCAGAGCAGCCTGACGAGTTTATAGTAGAGCTCACTTCCCCACTCGGTTCCTAATTGTTGGATTACTAAAATCAATCCTACTTGAAATATGAGGATAAAGATTTCCATCCCCTTGAGAGCATGATAAAGAAGGAGCTAGAGATAAGAAGAGATTTGAATTAAACTAAGGCAAGCGAGAAAACGGAAAGCGCGCTAGCGCGCTCCGGCTTTCGAGCCTACGCTTGCTCCCTTCGTTATTTTGCTCGTAAACTCGCTCCTTCACCTCGTCAACTCGGTAAAGCGGCTTCGCTCCTTCTTTTGATTGACTTTCTTTTCTTCTTTCAAAGAGACTCTGGAAAAGCCCTTAAAGAGGATTAAGTCATCGACCGATAAGGATTTTATTCCGGTATTTAGCTCCGCGAGCCATGGGTTGTCAAAAAAGGCTACCTTATAAGGATCAAATGGTTAGTCATAGGATCAGCGATATACTTGAAAGTGCGATTATTCTTAGAATAAGCCATACGGAAGATAGAGCATTCAAAAGTAGAAAGGCAATCCGCCTAAGACTAAGAGAGGCAACCATTCAATCAATCTTACTCATGAGGCATCCGGTTGAACCCTTTTTCATTACCTATACAGCCGCTTGTACCTTTCTCTCTTAAACGAATATTCTGGAATAGATATCTTCCAATTGCGTGATAAAATAGGTCATCTAATCACAATTCATGAGCGAGAACAATGCAGCAATCAAAAAGGCGGGTACCCTTGAAAGAGTCTCGCTTAGATTGATGAAAGATTTTAGGGTCGAATACACAGAATCCCTCTACCCATAGAACTGGCGAATGTGTCAAGGCTGGAAAGGTTTATATGGCATAAGAGTAATGGAGAAAGAGAGATCTCCAGTGAGTGCGCCACAGTTTACTGCGTAGCCTTCCGCCACGGGACAAGATTGATCTCCTTCGGGTAATGAAGTTGCTAGCCCAGAACGCTTCCATATTAGAGTGAGGTCTTGACATCCTTTTCCCGGGTACTATCCCAAAACTAAAGGAAAGTCACTATACGGAGAAAGGTTTAGGAAGAAGCTCGAGTGATAACTGATAACGAGAGGATAGGTACGAAGTCATACTCTCTTTTTTTTTTTTACGTGTTAGTGGGTTTCTTACGGATGTGGAGTCAGAGGCTAAGTCTTCTTCCCTTCTTGATTCATCCTTGCCGCAGTATCATACCTAGTGAAAGTCAGTCAGTAGCGAGCCGAGCCTATTAGCTATTTTAGCCAAGGACCGATCTCTATCTCTTATATTCAAGGCTATTTGGTTTAGAAAAGTAATAGTCCGGATTGGAGAGAAAGGTTCGACTCCACGTGTCTGCTGAACCAGTTCCGACGACGATGAAGCTAATATCATTAGCCTAAATAGCGCTTAAGAATTAAGAATTAGGCAGGTAAGGTAGTCTATAGGCCGATTGTTGTACTCCTGCACAACCTAAACGAACTTGTCGTAACGGTTCCGCTTGGGGCGCTTCTAGCTTTTGCTTATCGGGGGTTTTGGAAGAATTGGGTTCGACTCCTGTAAAACCCCCTGACGTCAAAATAAAGAAGATTTGTATTATGGATCTCATTCTTCAATTTTTAGCCGATATGTCTATTGAAATACTAAGCAGGTATGAGTTATGTTCCACTAGTATGGTAAACTAGTAGTAATACTATTTGTTGATATTCTACAAGACGGCGCCCCACTAATTTGATTTGACTTTTCCTTCTTCCGTGTTGAGGATTTTCCTCAGCTGTGGGAGAGACCTTCTGTCTTCCTAAAACCGCTGGTTTCTTTCAATTGAAAATCATAACAATCAAAAGAGCAGAAAACCTGCTCGGATGGGTGCAGAAATGGTTGAGGAAATGCCCTACTGAAGGAGAAGCATTATCAGGAGTTGATCTTGTTTAGGAGTGATTTGAATAAAGCGACATAACTAGAACTTCATAATTCCTCAAATCCGAACGTATGTTGAATAGCTTTGCTAGCACCTTCTGTTGTTACACAACTCTTTAGGGTATGAACTATGTTTTCGCTTCGGCAACTAAATGAGTTTGATTTACCTCTCCCTCTACTTTATTTTACAGGGGCGCAGACAAATGGGAAGGTAAGGATGTGTAGATAGATCTGAACAAGGCTTGTCCCAAGGATGAGATTATCCTCTTACCATCATTGAGATATTGGTTGATCACACTGTCTAGTCTTTCGTTGACTTCATTTTAGACAAATGATGGATCATGAGCACATGACTAAGACATCTTTCCCCACACCCAGGGAACTTTTTTTACACTGTCATGCCCAGTTTTGCCCAATATACGTAATGAGAGAAAAGAAGGGACCAAAGACAAAAAAAAAGGATACCGGATGCGTTAACCTAACCCCCGTAGTGCGCTTAGTCCGGCTGCTAAAAGCAAACAACTCATAACAAGAATTCGACATAAGCGACTATTATTGTAGATATTCTTATCATTTACACTACTATATATCGTTAAGCTGCTGGAGGACCGCATCTTTTCTCTCATGGGGAGAACCACTATTGACCAGATTACTTACAGCATCGATGCCCTGGCTTGTTGCCAATTTATGATCGCATCAAGAAAGAAATCGTATTGTGATCCTCCTAGCTTAACGGCTGCTATTATCGCAAATCCAGCGATAGTGTTCCGCATTATAAGCGGTTGTGCTCCTATCTGCTGAGCTTTTTCAATACCTCTAAGGCAGGTTTAAGAACCTTATTCCCCTAGCTTCACTTTAGCTCTCAGGCTTGGGAAAAGAAAGAAGAAAATCAAACGAGAGATGGGAAGCCCTAATCTTAATAGAATGTGGCCATGCTGTCTTCACTCTTTCTATAGGGTTTGAGGACGCATCCCTTTTCTTACTTTCGCTTGTGCTTCTACCCACCCGAGAATCACTCGATTTTCCTCCTTAGGCTTAGGAAAATCTTCGTTCTATTGCAAGTGTTAGCCTCTTTGGGGTGAGAGATCCCATTTCGGAATAGAAAAGAGTCATTCTCTTAACTGTAGTAGTTGGTGAAAAAAGGATATGCGAAATTATGAGTACTGAAATAGGGCGTTGCTTTGTATGACCAGCTCAAGAGCTCATATCGAGGTTAAGAAAGCTTACCAACCTTTCTCCTATTCTTTGTCTGGTGGGGCTATTTCTTGGCTTTTTGAAAAGCCTTTGAAGAGGAAGTCCTGGCCCACGGTCAAGCTTAAGGTTTGGAACTCCGCGGTTTAAGATAGTTAGATTTCCAAAGTTCCGAGTTGAAATCGAACCGCTGGCACCTGTTTTCCAAGCTCTTTTTGCCTTATCTCGTAAAGTAAGGAAGGCTCATGAATGACCAGGAAGACTATGATTCCGTCTGGTCGTACTTGGCCATTAAGGTCTCATATTATGTGAATCTTTCCATGCATTGAGATAAAAGAATGGGTGCTCATTCAATGGACTTTTAGATCTCTTCCAATGAGGTCGAAAGAAGAATTCGCTGCTTCGCTAGGAGTGAATTGCGTGGCTGCTCGATGTAGTCCGAGACAGGTGGACTACTTCAAAGAAGTTTTTTTCTAAGTTTGATCGATGGAATGCTTGCTCTAACTGGACATCTTGCTTGATGCTCTGTCAAAGAAGCAATCTCTAGCTATCTGTAAGAGCCTTTGCGTGATAGAGGTGCGATAGATTCATTTTGGTTCTCAGCTAGCTGCCATCTAGAGATCATCCTGCTTCATTTCCGGATAATTGAACTGAGAGGTTTCCAGAAATGCGTAGCCCTTAGACCGATTGATGATTGATGTACTCCGAAAGCTATCTATCTGAATAATTGACTTCCAGAGGGCTTCTTCCCCGGTTTAAGTTTAATTCAAATTAAGTGGTAGACTTTGGGCTCTAGCCTAGAATAGAAGAAAGTCCCAGTCCAAGAGCTGATGAAATGGCTCTTCTGTCTTCAGATTCCATTCGATCTGCACCTGACACAGGGGTGAAATAGTTCTTACTCGCCCTTCTTTTTTCTTCTTCTTGAGATGAGACTATTCATATGCCGTTTACTGGATTGTAATAAAGAAATCCTTATTAGTAATTCTATTTCTCAGAATATCATCAAGGCATGGCTTCCTCCACAGCCAAAAAATCTAAGGCTACTTGAGATAGTCGAGTCTTCAACGGAAGAATCCCTTTCAACCCTGAGTATGGGACCAGCCAGAAGATTGACTAAGATAGTTCGAACCTAAAGAACCGAAGGAAGCTACGATTGCACCTGTAATAGCCAAAAGCAGGTCACGAAAGAAAGGGAAGGATCTATGTGACCCAATAATCAAGAATAAAAGGTTTCCAATCAAGCGGAAAAGGTAGCCGGAGTCTAATCTTCTTGGTTGAAATTGAAGAAAAACTCCTTATGCTTTGGAGAAGTTCTCAGCAACTCCAAGATAGATATGTGGGCTGTTACTAAATCGGATGCCATGGATCCATTTAATTGTGTAACCGAATAGAATGTCCGAGTAAGGAGAACTAGCCAAGCCAGCGTAAGGAATTGCAGCCTAACGAGATCGGAGACTTCGAGATGTTAAAACAATTGAACGAGGTACCTTCAGTAACTCTATCAGGAGTATGAAACCTAGTTACTTCTTTAGCTACAGGCATGATAAGGACGATGGGAGGACTACCGGTGAACGCTCCCTATATGACATTAGAACTTGAAAATAGCCGAAGATTGGCAGAGAAGCATCTGACTTTCGAGTTCGGTAGCTGTCTGCTTTGTTAGGTTGGAATAGTTGGGTCCGGTAGAGGTTAGCCCTTTCTCTTGAACTCTTGACTAGCAAGCTTTGGTTTTGCTACGAATCCTGGGCACAAGCCCAGAAAGTGAGCGGATGAACTCGATCGGTTTGGTCTGAAGTCTAGCTACAGATTTGACCCGTCGTCCCCGAACTATTAACATATAACATAGCCTTCCCTCTTGCCTATTCGATAGGCACCCTCTATTTCTTCACCTGCGATTACGCAGTCGATTTCTTTCTATACGCAATAACAAGTCGAGACTTTAACAAGAATTCTCGTATAGATTCTTGACTAAGACAGAGTGGAATTTCTAAGCCCAGGAACCAATAATTAGCTTAGCCATTGTGGGTCCGAAAGGGATACGCAAAGCCGCTTGGAAGACGTTTATCCTACCGGCAGCAAGGGAGCATAATTAGTCCTATTACGAGACTGAGTGCCATCCATTTTCTCGATTTATCCCTTTGTCTTTCCAGTACCAACTTTTTTTCGCATCCTTAGCAGTATGCAGTATACACCGCATCAGCAAGAGTAGACGCATAAGCTTCTTTAGCGCCAGTTACAGCAGTAGATACTATATACCTAAGACTCTATTGAATTCGGTTCCTTGCTTCTACTTATCTTACCGGTTTGTTAGCTCTTTTTTTCCTTAGCAAATGAAGAATTCACAGTGGAAGTAGGAATATAAAAGGGAGTGGAGCAGTTACAAAAAGAAATGTGAGGAAAGATAGGTAGGAAGGACTCCGAAAGAACCTTTTGCCACGATTATTAACTCAAGAGGTCATAGGATCTTTAGATGCCCTCTCCGAGAAAGATAGGGAAATCTCGTTTCAGTAGTAGGCAGACGAATGGCTCTGAGACCCGCGTGAAGGAAGAGTGAGACGTGAAGGAAGAGTGAGATGGCAGCTTTGGTTGGCCTGAGGATTGACTTTATCTTGTTCTAGCTTTTTTCATTTCTTAGATTACTGGATTTCCTGATACGTTTTACAATAGGCTCTTTGGCTCTTGTGCTAGAATCGCTTGTTAACGAATAAGCTCTTTCGGAATAGTAAATTCCAATGGAAAACCACTCGAGCTCTTTCTTTCAATAGTCGAAGATCTCACAGAGAAGGAAGGCTTATAAGTAGCTAGCCTAAGACTAAAACAGAGTCTATAAAAACCTTAGGTTAGGACCAATAGACTCCATTAGTGAAGTTTGGCATCGCTTGTTCGAAAATCTGCTCTTAGCCTTTCCTCCTTCCCCGGTGACATTGGTGTGTCCCTCGCCTAAGTAATATCTTATAAGATAAGTGCATCTTTATTCGCGCTCGTTATCTCACTTGGCGGATGACGACTACTAAGGCATCGGTCTCGTAGTTCTGATCAAGCGACCCTATCCTATCACGGGAGTAGCAAGGGAAGTGAGACGCTAACTATCAAAGGGCGTCAAGGTTTGAAAGTAGAAAGAATCTGTCTGGCTGCAGAGAAAAAGAATGTTAATGTTAGTTTAGTTCCACTATATGCTTATATAACACATGTCCTTAAGAAAAGATTATCCTAAAAAATAGATGTGGGCTTTCGGGCTAAATAAACGCTTCCAGCTACAACTCAACGTACCGGGACCGGAACTCAGTCTTTCGGCGAGGATACAATACAAAAAGAAAAATACAAAAGAAGCCCTTTCCTTTCGTCTTATAATGGGCAGACACCTTTCCACCAAACTTTACTGAATACCAAACTCTTAATTATTAATTATAGGCGTCTTTAGTAGCCTGCCATAGGCACCTACCCGATCATGAAAGAGCGGAACGGATAGAGAACATATTCCTTCATAATACTTTTACCAATTGGCGAAAGATCTCGTCAGGAAAAGGAGATCAATAAAGCTGTCATATATTAGCTTGCCTACTGCTTTCAAACTGGTTTTTCCTTCCGGAAGACTAGGAAAGAGCCCTAATAGTCCCACGGGCACTGTACTATATCAATGGCAACTGGGAGAGGGTCCTAAGGCACGAAAGGCACAAGGGAATTCAATCCTAAGGAAAGCAATTCCAACCATCTGGAGTTCGCTACTGAATATTTCCAATTGCTCTATAATCATATCATCCAACGCCTACCTCTCGAAAGCAGAGAGAATGAACTTGCTATGGTATTCGTAGAAGCTAGGAATTTAATCTGTATTTAACCTTCCAAGAAAACTATAGCAGACACCTTTTCGACCAGTTACCAGTTAATGGTATGAGAATTGTATAAGGAATATGCCATAAATCGGATTGATGGACAGAAAAAGGTAAATTCCTAAACAAGCGCGTTGGCAATACTTCTTAGCGGAGTTCGATATGGTCATGGCATACAAGCCTGGGAAGGACCAATTTATGATGCGCCTAAGCAAAAAAAAAAGCATAATTTTCCACGGTCAAGTTATAAGGAAGTGCGGCCATGGCCATAAGTTAACTCCTGAGGGAGATCCGAAGGAGCTCGGGATAGTTTAACATGTTTAACATGGTAGCGAAAAAGAGGGTCCCGTTAAATCAATGTTTAGTAATTGGAGCTAGTTGGCACCAATTATGTATATGTAAAAGTAGGAGTAGTACCTATAACTTTACTCTCCATTTCATAATAGAAGAAAGCGTAGAAAAAAAGAAGGCTTTTGCTCGCAGATTGGATTGCTTCCTTGACTCCACCATCACTTAACACTTAAAAATAAAAAACCAGTACCACACAGTCTCAAGCTGAAGAAAGAAGAAAAAATGGAAAAGAATTCATTGCTGTGGAAAGTTCAAGCATAAAGTAAGAAGGAAATGCACCTTCTCTATTCTATATTCTATAAGGTTACGGGACTCCTTTTCATACGCAATTAACTACGATATAGGGTAGGGAATGAAGAGACTACGAAAGTGAGTCAACCCGGAAAGAACTCCTAAAAGAAAAGGAGGTTTCCCAGAGTGGTAAGAGCAATGCCGGGTGAAATTTATAAGATGAGCAGTTCGAGGACTGCAACTTTATTCTGTATTACAATTACTGGTCATCTTCCAGTAGTGAAGATAATAACTGCTAATTGGCATATCGCTGTTAAGATCGAGGAAGTATGAGCCTATAAGAAAGCACAAGATCTTGAAACCAGAGGTTTTTGGGACGTAGAGGTGAAACCGTAAAAGGGGAATGAGGATGGTATAGAATCCGTTCTTTTCGTATCCCCAGAGCCAAGTAGTTGATGCGCTAAGGCTGCTATAAAGTAGGAGCAGGCGATGCTATCGGCTTAGGCAAGAGTCTTTCTGCGGTGAGCAACGAGGAAACGAGGAAAGGTTAAAGCGCCCTTTTTGATAGATGCGTTTATATGGGCTACCTCGATTGGTATTGAGGGATCCTCTGGGTCAAGCAAGGTTTTAGCATTCCGGTAGAAAATTCCAATCTGTATAGCCTTGGATACGCCAAGACCAGCCCCTGGTGCGACCCGACACTAAGAAACTTTGAAAAAGAAGAAGGAGCCGTTAATGAATTACCTGAAGCAAGGAGCAGATTGACCGAGGTCCTTCAAGCCAGAAAAGGTCGCATTCGATCATGACGTATTTTTCGCTTGTTGGATAATCTTTTCTTTCCAGAGTCTTATATTCTTATATAATATATAATAAGTAGCTCTATCAGTCTAGCTACGTACCTTCCATTGTCATTGTAAGGCAAATGTATTCCTGCTTCCCATACTTTATGGAAGGCATGCACATACACATATAGGGCAAGTTTCAGACAGTACTTCACCAAAGCTTTTACGAAAGAGACGAACTCCCTTATTATTATATAAAGATAGAACTACTTATTCGTGCTCAACCAGGACTTCCTGAACCTACTATCTAAGAGCTAAGAGAGAGAATAAATATTCAAATAATTCCCTAAGGGTTGAAGATATGGATCTGCTCTTGCGTCTTCCCTACGATCATTAAAGGAATTCGCCCGGAAAGAGGACTTTGCCCTTGAGCTCAATTGTTTGTCGGGCAACGATCCCGGTTGAAGAATACCAAAAGGAGTAGAAGGCACTCAGTTATTTTATGTGAAATCAAGGAGCAGCAGGTTATACTTTTCGGAGCTCAAAGCAAGAAAATTCAAGATGATAAATGCTAGTAGATTCAAGATGGAATGAGAAGTATAGCCTTATAAGTTCAATCATGAAGCCTTAGGCCAAGCAGCAATGGAAGGATCAGAATTTCGAAATGATCCCTAGGGATCTATTCAAATATTAAGAAGTCTATCTAGGATATTCCTTTACTCTTGATCGGATTAACTATTTCGTATAATAAGAAGAATTCCTAAGCCCATGGGAATTTTATCTTCATTTTGCTGCCCGCGGTCTAGTCTAAGAAGCTGGGAAGACTCGAGAGGCAAGGAGTCCTTCTGTCGACCCGTACCGTATCTTAGACTACGACATTGATTGAGAAGGCTGACCCGTCGACTATCAGATCTTTGACGAGCCTGTGAAGTGGAAGGCATTGATACGAATAAAGAAGGAATGCAACTTGAGTGCAGAGAAAGTGGCGGAGGAAGGAGATTGGAGAATCGGGAATCTTTTTTTTATGGGTACCGTGTAGCCCTTCCTTCAGCTTCAGCAAGAGATCACATTCGACCTGGTTCACCTCTTTGGCATCATTACTGACGATAGAGAGTGAATTCTACTAGTTCAATGAAAGCGACATATAATGGAATTGATTCTTTATCACCCGATCCGGAAACTCGATAGGGATCTGAGCGGCTTTGAGGGAAGCAAGGAGAAAGAGATCAGAAAAGGGACAAGCATCTCATTAGGGGAGCAAGACAAAGACAATGAGAAGGAGCTTTCTTAGAATAATTCCCACTTGGACTGGTAGTGAGAACCCGATCTCCAGAAGCTAATTGGCAAGGTTCGACTTGACCGGAGCGGATCGCAACTCAAGCACAACTAGAGTTCACCCACGTGCCCAATACTTGATGTGATGACTCTAGCCCCATGTCGGCTTCATTGACGAGTCATGATGCTGCCATATAGGATAAAAATCGACTTTCATTTCACTTAACTCATCAAAGCAAGGAGTGGCTACTAGATAGAAAATGAGTTCCGAGACTAAGAGATTGGGCTATCGGCCGGTATCAGTTTAAGTCAACAAAGAAGGAAAGCCTTCCCCCAATACATAATTGTCAGGTAACAAGAAGATAGATGACTGAGAGTCACGGGATTTTGGCCGCATCTAGCTCAGACGCTTCTTCAAAAGAGATTACGGATAAAGAGCGGTTACCACTTGTAGGCTCATTCACCAACTAGGCTAGGCCATGAGTTTGCTTTAACGAGTGCACGAGCAGAAGCGGAGACAGAGTTTTCCCCCGATCTTAGATATTAGCGAGATTAGCTACACGCCACTTAACCTAAGGAAAGGTCGACCTGAGAAAGCCCTTTTTCAGCGGATAGGAGAACTGAACTTACTCAATTTTCAGAGTAGCGAGAATCTTTCCTCAGAGGCGCGGAAAGGGTCCAAGCCATAGGAGAAAGACAGCCAAAAGAGTGCGGAGAAGGGGAAAGGGCGCTCGAAGCAAAAGAAAGGAACGAAAAGTACACCATATAGGTCAGTGGCATCAGCAGTTGAAGAAGTTGACGGCCGGATTCAAGCAAAAATATGGGATAACCTGAGATGGAGAGGTCGTATTTAGATATGAAATTAGTTGATCTGTCTGGCTTTGAAGCCTCCTTCCTTGAGTCCGGCTTAGCTTCAGGTACGAGTCAAGAACAGAAGAAGGGGATCGCCACAATCAATCAACAAGCAAGCTTTGTTTGGATGACTTTATGAAAGAACCAAGAAAAAAAGTCATTCTTGGAGTAGCCCGCCCAGTAGAGTACACCTAAGTCAATTTTCATATCGAGTCGTGTATGTACTGCGTTTATATACGAACCTTTTCGTACTACGAACCACATCGCAAGGGAAAAAGGCGCGTAGCGTGCTTCTAGATAAGCCAGCCACTTGCTGAATTACATTGAGGTCTAGCTTCCCAGTCTTCTTATTAAAAGAATTGTTACACACTCAACATTCTCCTTACCGAAATCTAGCCTATACTATAGGGACAGGAAGAAAGTTTACAAAAATCGATCGGATACCATATCCAACTGACCTTAAACCCTGCCTCAGTGCTGCTATCAGACCCGGAGTACATAATTACTGGCAGGTAAAGAAATAAGGCCATCTGCTAACATTGCTATTTCAATTGATAAGAAAGATGGATTGTGAACAATTAGTCAGTCTATAATTTCAGCCCGGATCACAGAAGGCAGACTAATCAACCAGCTAGGAAGGACACCTATCAGTCTCAGTGGTAGTGCACGTTCGCCTACCTTCTCCCGCATAGTCTACCTTATCGTTCTTCCGTTGTGCTACCTTACAGCTTCAAGCTCACCAGACTGTACTTACTTACCGTTATCCTACATTCTGTCAAAAGCTTTCCTAGCGACAAACTAAGACGCAGTCCCCACTCACCCATCAATTAGAATGCTTCTGGACTTTCATATTCCCTTATGCAATGGTGGAACTTTCTTTAAGCCCAACCCGATATTGAAAAAATGGGATCCTAGCCAGCATAGCTTCTTAGTTCAGAATCAATTAGAAAAAGTAAAGTCAACTTGAATCCTTCAACAGAAAGAATAGAGATATCTTATTTGAGATTAGAAAATCGATTATTTCTAATAAAACCATATGATTCATGATTTCTGTGAATTATAAGCTCTTGACCAGACATGGAAATGAAATTTTCTATCCCAATGAGAGCGGCAGGATTCTTTTCGTCAGTCTTATTATATAATAATTTCTCTTTTGTCTAATTTAGACACTACGTTCAAGGTGACATATCTTAACCTTAGGTACTGCCACGAGGTCAAAGTTCCAGAAGAGAATCAGTCTAAATAAAGAGCCTTAATTCACTACTTTATTTCAAGAACTGGAAATGGATGGACAGGTTTCAATTCTCTCTCTGGTAGAGAAAGAGCACAGACAGACGTCAAGTCCTATCCTAGTACGGTCGTGTAGATGTAGATACCTCCATAAGAGTTCAGCGTTGTAGGTACCGCCGATACCACAATATGGGTTTATTATCCGGAGAATATACAAATCGTTTGGTTTCCTATATGTAACTTTCTATTTGTCCCGCTACTGTCGTGACAGGTTGACCTTTGTCTGTCTCCAGGGTGCGCCTGACCGTTCCAGGTTCAGTTGGAACCGGAGTCACCAGCTTTCATTGGCGGGGAGCTAGAAGTTCAACAAAGTACCCCATGATCCGAGAGAGGCGCAGCTTATAGTTTTTGTGGATAAGGTAATTCCCTTTGAACTGGGATGGTAGGGGAAGTCCGAATATACGTCTCTTCCCAGAAGCGGAACAAGAGTTTTCAAAACAGATTAATACCTTGACGGCCCAAGACCTAGTCAATCTCTCCACGGCTATTGATGGAGGTGAGCCTTTTCCTTGAGTATTTCATCCGACCTTTCAATGCCCTACTTCCACCGCCAATCCAATCTGTACCTAAATACATAACGAGTTTACCACTTTTCGATTAGGTTGATTGACTCAATAGGGAGTCCTAGAGTTAGGATTCATTACCTCCCATCGTTTCGGTGACCCCACGGTCTCAATATAGACATGACGTCTTTATTACATAATACCCTTTTTGGCAAACTAGACTGCGGAACAGTAGGAAGCTTAGTTCTAATTGGTTAAGGGTAAAAGTACTATCTTATCTTTCTCTCTAAAGTCTGGTATAACAAAGTCAAAGTCGGGTTGTCAATTAGAAAGTCACTGTATACGAAGCTTAATCCAACGAATCGATTTCATATTCTAATCCAATTGATTTACATAATCACTCTCAAAATCGAGTGTGAAAGTAGCACTAAGTTCGGCGGTCAGCTTTTCCATTTTATCTGTGCGTCAGTGCTTCAATAGTACTTGGGTACAAGTGGAAACTCATTTCTTAATTCTCTTTCAAAGCATACAGTGGAGTCCAATTAAATAATACATTCAAAGTCGGCATCAGGTAATGTATCCTCATGTTTTGTGGTGGGCATTTGATCATCAGCTGGAGGTTCCTCAGTAGGATTAGCAGCAAAGACTGATTTCATCTCTTCACGCAAAACTCAAGACTAGCAATAGTCTGACGCACCCTCTTTATGTTTGTACACGCTAGGAAGGAGACGAGCAAAAACTATCTTTTTGTTAGGGGCACAGGTCTTTCATTTCTTTTATTTTTTACTCTGTCCTTTCTCTGCAAGAGTCAACAACCAACCACAACTCTCTATAGTCAAAACACTACTCCTACAGGCTTGACGGAGTTCAGTCTGTTTGGAGGGAATCATTTTCTCCTTCGCTTCACTCTCCTTGAAGAAAGAAAGTTATGACTTTAGATGGAATGCTTTCAAAGGCGTAACTAGGAGCGGCAGGCGAAAGGCTCAAAGCCATGACTTGAAGTTCTGACTCTTGGAAGGAACTGCTATCCGATTTAGGAACTTGGGATCTTGTACCCCTTGCCACTTTGCGGGTGGCTTCACTATCCTCGTCCGAGGAACCTCAACTCAGGGCAACCTTTCTTGCTCGCTTCGCCGCTTGGTTCGGATCTTCTTACGAGTTGCTAAGTATAGGGCTGTGTGACTGGGCTTAAGAAAGGGAAGGAAGCCGGGGTTCAAGCTAGCAGATCAAATTGAACTTGTTGATCCAATCGATTATGCAGTTTATTTAGCAGCATAACCATAACTAGCACCAGATCGGTCTTTACATATAGGCGGCCTTTTCGAAAAAGCGACTTATGGTCCAGCAACTTGATCCCGCTCTGGACAAGGAAGTATAGGCTTCTTTCCTTCCTGGATGTCTGTCTTGGCTTTCTTTCTCGACTGTATGCCTTTCCTCTATGCCTTGGTGACTGTAAGCGTCAGTGATGTTTTGTTGGTTTCAAAAATGCCTTCCGGTTCTCTTCCCTGAGGGCCAAACATTCATCTAATGAAGCCTCTTCAACAACGACCACATAGTCTCCCGAGGTTCCAGTGCCACCGCTCTTCTGATTCCCCACTTGCCTTACTAGGGCTTCCATGAATCTCTGCTCCCTCAATTTACAGTAGTCAACATTCATTTGCCCCATGGTGCGCTTATGCTTGGCCAGATGAAGATTCTTCCACGACGCTAAGGCTGCTTGATGCTTTTATACCTTTATCCTCGTCTTGTTGTAATCAAACCTCTAGTCTTTCAGCTCCTCCCTCAAAAGTGGAATGTACTGCTCATCCTCTATCTGCCATGCAACTAGCCTCGGTACACAAGCGCTTAGCCCGATAAGCCCAGGCAAAGGCAGGGATTGGCTTATAGCCTACTCCTGCTGGTGAAGAGGAAGGCAAGAAGGAAGATCTTGGCGTCTCAGGGACAAATGCCACAGAAGTAGCTGTTTTCGCGTTTCGAGTTGTTGTCGCAATTGAATCATCATAGGTATAGGTAAGTGCTCCATTAACCGGTCTTTCAGGTCTTGTTGGTGTGATCGTATCTTCTGTGAGAGTAGCCGGTGCTAATCTTTTCTGTTACAGTAAGAGCTGCAATTGAATACGGTGTTCTCGAATAAACCGCTTGAGAAGAAGCGGCTATTTCATCCCGTCTGTCTTTAGTCAAAAATTCCTTTCCGGGCTGTGATTGAAAAAAATATCCCCCGGTCTCCCCGATCGGTTTCGGTTCGGTGGTTGGTTTTTTGTTTCATGAATATCTCTACTTTTCCTAAAGGAAGGGAAGAGGTAACTCACCAACAGGAGGAGGATATGAAATAGAGCACCAACAACCGTTCTACTCGAGCGGAACTTCTAACTGAAGTTGCTCACGTTTTTCAGCAGGGTCTGGGCGTTGGGGTCCTTTTTCTATCTTCTTCGTTCGGGGATGGCCCCCTTGAGTTGGCTCATGTCTGCTATCTCTTCTAACTTGTTGGATGCCAACTCGGCCTTTCGACTTAGTGCGTCGGCAACTTGATTTGATTGGTCTTCCTGGGCTTGTACTCGAGGACCATGTCGAACCCCACCAGAAAGTCTTGCCACCGTGAGGGACCCGCTTAGGGCTCTCTTCTGAGTAAGGAAAGAGCTCGTAGCCACGTTATCGGTCTTGATCACGAACCTTGAGCCCAGCGAATAAAACTACACTGCGCTCCAGCAATTCAATGATCTCTGTGACTTGGCTATCAAGGTCACTCGAAAGATCAGAGCCGGGTAGGAAGGGGAGACTTCGTAACTTGATTCATACATTGAATTCGAGATGCAAATTGAATAGGAATTCACCCACGGATAGTGTTGGACAAATTCATAGCAGCCGCTGGTTATACCATGTCGCCTAACCTCTCTTATGACATCCTCATAGCAGGATTCAGTCATGTCAAAGATAGGCCTATCTGCGACATCCTTCTCACTAAAGACTCACTTCACTTAGGCTACGAGGTTCTCTGAGGGCTTAGTCGACCACAACTAGATTTGGAATTAGTGTCATATCAAGGGCGGAAAGCTAACTACATTCAACGATAACCCGATTAGGATAGGAGTTCATAGTTCCATCCTTATGAATAAACACTCAATCTCATCCTTTGTTGTCAATTTCTGTCGGAGTTACGTAGCATGAATTCTTTTTTTAGTCTAACCAGCTGTAATTCAACTAGTTCAGGTATAACCTGGTATGGAGTAAGATGATGATCAAAGGACTTGTAGCTCTGAAACTGAGTCGCCGTGAGCGCATCTTCCTAAGGGTACTACGCCGATCGGACTAACTGCGGCAGCTTTCCATCATACTAAATGAAAGTTTTTTGATTAACAAGGGAATTTCCATTATAAGTGAACTTACTTAATGAATTCAAGCTTCTTTGCAATATCAGGTTGGGAGAGTAATGGAAATCCTTTATCATAAGTTGTTCAATCTCGCTCAAGGAGAGAGAAAGTGGTAGTTGCGCTCTTTCTACATTCGTACTTAAGGTTTAAGGTAGAAGGCTTTCTCGGCTTATGCAACGTGACTTCAAGGGCAGTATCCCAAGCAAGTGTAGTCAGGGATAGGGACGATATCCCCAATCTGAGTATTTGAGGGGTATCAGACTACATTCCAGAATAGGTGGTTTAGCCAAAGATAGGTGTTCAGTAAGTCTTGACTTCCTTTCTTCATTTTTAGAGCAAGAAGCCAATGTTTGAATTCTTTCTTTCCCTAGAGACCAGAGAATAAAAAAGCATTAAGATTGTCTTATTAAAGGATTTCTTTAGTTGAATAAAAAGAAGAGAAGTTAAGCTATTGACCTACGGAGATATTTCATTCTTAGTGTCAGGGAATTTACTAGAATCCGATTCAAAGAAAGACCTCTCTTTCGGGATCAGTCCCGTCCCTAGATGTAGTAGTCAATCAGCGGGACATTCAAAGAAGCTATGCACCTTCACTGAATGTGAATGAAAGCAAGTCCTTTCATCCTAATCTCATCTACTGAAAAAGGGGGGCCGGGTTGAAGGTTTTGAGGTCATAGCATTTCCACCTTCGAAAGGACCCAAGACTCATATCCTGAATCATTGAACCTAATATCTTGGTCAAGGTTTTTGATGGGAAAGGAGGCTCTGACAAGGAGCGGCGGGTCGGGGTATGGGTTTGAACGACGTCGTTGCCTGCGTCCATTAAGCATGGTTGGAAAACTGGACACAAGCGGTGGCGGCCAAAGCCCACGCCATTTGGCACACGAAACTTACAGAACGCGGGAGTAGTGAGCCGTGGACCTCCAAATATGGACTCCATGCTTTTTGAGAAGGGTGAGCTGCAAGGCCTTCCCGCTACCAAGAATGAGACAAGACGGCAATGATCGATGGAAGACACCATAGGCGAAGGGGATATTTCCCCCTTCCAGACTAGGACCGCGACGAGAGATGTCGGGCAGGGTGGCCATGGTAAAAAGGCCGAAAGGTTATAGGGGGCCGAAAATGTAAAGAGGTTGACTCCCGATCCTCGAAATTGAGTTTGGCCCGGGTACTGCTTAGGTGGTGAACTCAGAGGAGCAGCCCTCGGAAATACGGCATGGGTTTGAGTCAGGCTTCAGAAGGGGCTTTTTGGGGAGGGGCATCTAAGGTTTTGGCACTTTTCCTAAGTGAAGCGGGGATTTGAGTGTTCCCGGAAGCTTGGATTGAAGACTGGTTTACAGAATAGGAAGAATAAGAAGGGTTTGACTTCTGCAGTTCTGGGATGCCTGGAAGGGGGAAATCTCAGGAGTTGGGACTGCGGATTTGGTCGAGTTTGTTGGATTCGGAGCTCTGATGAGAGGAAATCCTCGGATTCGAGGGGCTCAGTTTCTACGGAGGACATGGGAAAATGAGAAAAACTAAGGAAGGCAATGCGGGAATATGTCAAGTATGGTAGGAGCCCGGCACTCATTGGCTTTCTCTTCAGTGTCCCGTTCCTCTGCTAAAATTCAACCTTTTTGGTTGGCTTCTCAGCCGTATGTCATTTTCGGAGTTGAATCCTGTCCGAAGGCAGAGTCTTAAGGTTGGAACTCTGCAGCTAAGCCCTCGGCGTATGAGAGTCAAAGCCGATCGTTGGAATGCGAGTACCGGCAGGAAACTATCCTATTATCGGGGGGTAGAAACATTGGGCAGGGAAAGTCTTTTGGCACTCAAGCCTACAAACCCATAAGCTGAGGGAGAGGGGTAGATCTAAAACACAGGCTCTCGGGTCAATTGGACTTCGCCGGATTGAGGCCTAGACCCGTGGAAACTATGAAATTTCATGGCCTAGATGATAGAGATTGGTATTCTCGGACAGGGAAACTTGCAAAATATGGCATTTTTAAACTCTGATTCTTTATACCACGAAGTTTATTGACTTTAACCCATGCCTAAGTCTTCTCTTTCCACTGGCCTGGCAGGGTTTACCATTACTCAACTGATGATGCTGCTGGCTTAAGCTTAAAAGTGAAAGCTGGCTAAAAAGAAATGAAGTTCAGGAAAAGACTCCTGTTTGCTCATTAAAAGGAGAATATGTTAAGTGGAGTGGGGGATTGACCACACCTGTTTGACAACCCGCTTTTTTAAGCTTTCTTAAAGGATATGTAAAAGCATAGGGTCTTGCTATAAGGTTCCATAGGAAGATACCATTTTAGGTTTTCCCATCCTTGCCCTACTCTAACCTGATATCACTTTCTACCATGGGTAAGTTCGCATACTCATAACTTGGTGACATACTCCTTTTGGCATGTGGGTAAGTCGTAAACAGCCCTTTAGAATATGCTTGATTTATCAGGAGCCTCTTTCTGCTAATGCTACTCTGGGGTTGGTGGATTCGCACTTCTCTTGGTGGAAGGAAGAAGGGCTAGACGAAGCCTAGAAGGAGACTGGAGAACGAAGTGACTTACGGGATTAAATTTAGCGAGGGAAGGAACACCGGGGAAAGAATCAATGCTCTCTAGCCGGGATATAAAGATTCACGTGCGAAAAGAGAAGCCTTCGGCTTCCTAGTTTTTTCCTGGTATTAGAAAGAAAGTAGAGCTAGGCAAGGTCTTTCTTTCTGAGAGCTCTACCACTTCTATATCTAGAGAATGAGCCTCTTTTTCACTAGGAGACGATTGGGAGAAAGCATCAGCTGCTTCGGAGACGTCAGCAGCCATTGACAAATGTCCATAGCTTAGCTATTCCTTAGCTCAGTGCTTTTTAATTAGCCTTAGCGAATCTTAGCTCTTCGATTCATTAATCGACCACACCTGATTTCGCTACAAGCCTCTTTCGCACGACTCACATCCTGGTAGCCCTAGGATAGGAGAAGAGAAGCCTTCGCCTACCTCTCTCTGATGGAGGGAAAGAAAGCGGTTCTGAGACAGAAGACTCTTTGGCAGCGGTCATGTTCTCATTCAATGCCCCGTGGGAAGAGACTTTATCGATTGTATAGTTTAAGTCAAGCAATCTCCGATAAGAGTTTAGCAGGGAAAGCTGCTTTTAGGCTACTACTTTCATATTGGCTTAGTGTTAATTGTACCATCTTTTAGTAAAAGGGAGCTTTGGTTTGTCGAGGATGAAGAAAAAGAGTTTCAACAGAAAAAAAGGTTGAAAGATAGATGCCACTAAACTAGCTGCTGCCATACAGAGTGAAAAGAATTCGGAGTAGTTCAAATAGAAGTCAAAAGTGAAACTTATCCCAACCCAGGAAAGACTCTTTTAAGCTTAAGAAAATGTCCCGGCTTAAGGTAGTTAAGATTACATTCATGCTTTCATAGCTTATTAAAGTAAAGGCAGTAGTACCAACCCTCATGAGGATAGCTAAAGCCCTCGGATTTGGCAAATGCAGCCATTGCCGCCTTACTGGCACCTCCGAGAAGTCTACCGCATGTTCATGCTTGCAATAGCAACCAAGTGTCAGCGTCTCATTCTGACATATATTCTAAAAAAAAATAATCGACTTAGGGTATGGGTTCCGAAGAGGGCTTCTCCTTTCGCAGTTTGGTGTTCCTCCGATCCGGCTTTAAGCTAAGTACTCGCGCTTAACACCTTCCGACGTGGTCATGTGAAAAGACCATAGGACCATGTCACATATAGAGGGAGAATCGTGTGTGCCTGTTATGTTATTATGTTATAAGGACACTTCCGTTCTTCACTGTCACATGTTCAATCACGTAACTTGCTTCTACTTCTTCCAACTTAGACTTATAGTCAGGTTATCCGGTAAAGTTGCTTATCTGAACTCTCAAAAGGAAAGGCTTACTCGATCACTCTGTCTTCTTTCTCACCGGAACAGAGGGATCTCGTTGAAGGTTTGACTTCCTCTCCAGCACCAATAGACACATGAGCATCTTTTCATTAGCTCCAGTTCCAGTAACAACAATAGCTTTCGCCCATCCCATACCAGGGTATAGATAGAACAAAGAGCCCGACACTTGATCGAAGGCTTGCAGGCTTTCAAGAAGGCGCTCCTTCTTAATCCGACAAGAGAAAAGAAGTGCTTCACCGATGAATACTTACAGTAACTAAATTGAATAAATAAGAGAATCAATTGTTATATAAGAAATTGATTACTGGGAGACTCATATTTGCTTGAAGAGAAAAGGTGCGAAGCGTGCGGGATGAAAAGGAAGAAAGCGCTTTCAGGCCAGCAGGTAGAGGGTGCGGTAGATAAGCAGGTGTTGATCAGAGAATTGTCGATTCCGCTAGTGGAACACTTTTCAAATTTCTCTTTTAACCATGGAAAAAGCGAGGAAAAAGCGAAAGCTGGTCTGAAGTCGACGAATTGGCATAAGCAAAGGGGAATTTTTTTTCCTTTTTTCACTCTATCGTAGGAGTGGAGAACCCATTTCATGGATCGCAGACGGTATCTCAGATCTCGTTTTTGGGAGGTATCAATTTGATCGTTTTTTCTATAAACTTCTTTCTATTAAGCAAAAAGAGTTGTAACGAGGTCGAATAGAGAATGGTGTTCGCTACCCTCCCAGCCATCAACATATCGGCTTCCTAGCGTACGGAATACGGAATGTAGTTTAAATTCCCATTCGCTTATACTAATGGCACCGATTCCAAGTACTATAACATAAACTGCCCTTAACACGAAAATGAAAGCCCTCACCTCACCCTCACAACACTCGATACCCGCCGCTTATGGTAGTTGATAAAAAGGTGGACATGTATCTGCAGCCTCTGCTGCTGGTAGATTGACTGCTTTATCTGGACCTGGGGCTGCAACGGAGGGTAGTGCTTGGGAGTTATTCTACCTTCGATCAAGTTCAACCAAAAGGAAATGTAGCAATCCAGACTGTTTAGGGTTTAGGAAAGCAATTTGAATCCAGTTCAATCAAACTAATGTTTTCAAGTCATCCTTTTGGGCCAATGCAATTCAATAGGTAAGTAGGGATTATCTCCATTTTTCAAGTAGACGTTTTAAGTAATAAGCTAAGCCAGCTACTATACCACTTAGTGAACCAAGGTCCCTTGGCAGACAGACTTTTTGAATGGATGAAAGCACTTTGAGCAATGGGGCCTCCTCCTCCTGTCTGTTAAGGAACTATTCCTTAACATCATGAGATTGGGTAAGCTATGGATAGACTATCAGCTTGCTTAGACCAAGTTGTGTTCTTCAGTAGGGTAGGGACCGTCCCGACTAGTTTAGCAATCTACCAGAAAAGGCAGTGTAAATGGAATTCCTTTGCTTTGTACTTTTCCAGCTCATACATCGGTTCTGGCCCAAGCATGAATAGAAAAAGAAGCCTTATACAAGCCCTCCTTTCATCTTTTTTTTATCCTTTTGCAGAATTGTCTTATCTGTTCACCAAACCACAAATCAGGATTCAATTGTATTGGATATTGGAATTGAAATAAGATATATTGTAAGGGGGGCCTTCACTGAAATTCAATTTCCAAAAGAAAAGGATTCGGGCTAGTTTTGGTCCGTCCTCCATCCCAGAAATGGCTCGCCTTTCTCTCTCTTGAGAGAAAGTCTTATTCGATAGAAGGGGGCTATTTTCTCTTGTTCTAAACGAGTGGGTTTAGATTTGCTCGAAAGAAAATTCTATTAAATAAAGCTAAGATAAGGATTGGTTAAATAATTCCTTTCCCGATTGGATGGACTCTCGAACGTAAGGTGTGGAATTGATGATGATTCCATTGCTGAAACTGGCTATCCATCCCATCTATCCGCTGGCTAATAAGAAGGGAAAATCAATCCACTAGTAGCCTAGACACCTAACCTCCTTCCCGCCCTTTCTCTAATATATAAGTTCTAAGTCGAGCCAATTCATTTACTTGGACACTTTGGTAAAGAGAGCTGAGCTCTTGCTTTCAGTTGCTTTCAATCGCGGGTTCGAACCCCCTCCACTCCTCCCTTTGGTAAAGTTATAGGTTAACGTGCGTTGAATCTTATCTTGCCTCAGAGCTTTCATCCACATTTGGAACAGGTTCAGAAGTAGAGATTGCTATGAAATAGAAAAGACGATGCCATTGAAAGCTCATTCAAGCGAAATGACTTAAATAGAGACATTCGAAGAAGCTACGATTGACAAAAGAGATTTGCTTGGTTTGTGCCCAGAGAAAGGATAAGATCGACAAGAAGGAGCGAAAGCCACTCGAGTGACAACGAGAGGTTATTTATATCTTTACTTAAGAAGTGAAGGTTATTTATATCAATACTTCTTAAGTGTTGGTTATTTATATCTTTACTTAAGAAGTGAAGGTTATTTATATCAATACTTATTAAGTGTTGGAAGAACATAAGACTTTTTTTCACACCTCATGTGCCAAAGTAAAACGGCTGTTCTGGATTCCCCGCTCCCTCTTTTTCTACATATGCGGTGGTGGGCGGAGCGCTCTATTCGCGGGTTCGAGAACCTTCTCTCATAGATTCCCTTCACCAAGTCATCGCCAGCAATCCGCTTTGATCCCTTGGTGGCAAAGGCCTCCGTTCCGAGGGTTAGGTTCAAGGGTTGGTCGAGCTGCTTCGCAGCCTCTCCTTTCAGTCTTAAGCGCTGCTTCTAGGCCTCTCCCTTCGGTCTTGTGGCTAAAGCTCCTGGAATGGTAAAAATGCGGATTTCGCTTGCATAAGCCTGAATAAGATCTGAGGTCTATACCAAGAGATTCTGTTATCTCTATATCCCCCCCTATACTAGTAGCAAGTTTACCCAACCTCTGAGAGGTACTCATACTGACCAAAGACGCTGACTACATACAGGAAGGGAAGAGATTGTTAACCAGCCTTGGCTATTGGCGTGTTGTTACGCTTAAGGGAAGCCCTTGATCCTAACACATCTCTTACGGTAGAGATAGAAACTTACTTCTCAACTGTCTCAGAAGGTAGGAGTGAAATGAAATTATTTAGGGATAAATAAGACTGTGACTTAGCGTTAATTAAGGCCAATAGCCGTACCAGAAGGGGGAACGAACTCCTTTATTCCGGCACACTAAGACCACATGCTACCCATACAGCAATTCTGGTTCTCCGTTCATGCCGGCTTATCTTGCTTGGGAACTTGCTACCAAGAGCTACTAAAAGAAGTGGATTGAGCTGCCTTAGGAGCTGGAGCAGGGCTTGCTTCCATGGCGAGAGGAGGAAAGAAAGCAAAGCTTGAAGTTGCCTATTCTCTTCGTCAACTACTAACTTACAAGCATATTGGAATAAAATAAACGCTTACAGCGCCTGGATTTACGTAGGGGAAAGGAGATAGACCAATCGGTCACTCGCTTGCCTACCGGACAGATGCTCCAGGAAATTACTATAGGGATGTATTCCCGGAATTGGTAACATCACCTCTTGGTTTAACCGGACAAGTCATAACAACCATTCTTCCAACAATATCAATTTGTAATTCTTTTTCGTTTAACCTAAAGAAAAGAATGGAGTTGCTCTTTAAGGGTTAGGGTTTGGGCAAGTACCAACAATGTCTGTAAAGTAAGGGTAGCTGCATCTCGTAGCAGGCATTTTATAGGTCAAAGGAAGTCTTTTACCCTTGATTCTCTTTAAATGCGGACTTAGTTACCGATGCTTGGAAGAGTTATTCCTGTTAACCTGCTCTGGCTGCAACCAACGTGACTCTACAAGGGGGCCTTTTAACGCAACCTTTCATGGGTGTGATGGTTGGCATGGGAGTGCTTTAGCTCCAGGACCTTTCAACGCCAAGGAACAAGCCAATAACAGCAGTCCCAACCTACAATGCTGATGATGCCTCACCTGCTACTTACCGATTCATTCTCCTTGCACCGGGAGTTAGTTTCGAGCTTAGCTCGTCTTTTAGTCGATGAAAGGACCTCTTGCTAGGCCGATGTAGGTGTCTAAGACCAACAGCTGCGGTTGCTGATTCCCATCGGCGAGAGAGAGAATTCCTATCGAGTGAGGGTATTTCGACTTCGCGCCTGGAACCCCTAACTAACTAAGCAGGTCAGCCAGGAATAAATAGAACTCTTTCTTACTGGTCATGGAAAGGAATGTCCGATCCCCCCTCCCTTTGGGAAAGTATGAGTCTTCCCCAGCACAAAGACGTTGTGATTTGCTTCCAAGCCAAGGTATGAATGAGGTTGGGGAACCAGAGTCATTTCCTTCTGCCACGATGGCTACCTTTCTTTGATAAGAACCTTTCCTCTTCTTTTATTCTTTCGCTTTAACTTCGTGCTATAAACAAACCTTTCTTCGCTTACTTCTCTTACGACAGAAACTGACTTATCAGACTTGGAAACTGATGCCTTAGCAGCAGTGACCTTTAGTGAAAGAAGTCCTTAAACACCAATAAATAAATAGTAGTAGCGCTTCGCTTGTCTAATTAGACTTCAAAGGGAAGACAAACTATCTCTTAAACTAAAAGGCCTAGCTCGTTATTTCCGCATTCCCTCTTCTTCGCATCTCTTATGAGATTTGATACTTTCGCCCAGGAAGACAAGAAACTAACAGGAGACCTCTCTCACTACCTTATTAATAGGAGAACAAAACTAAGTGCTTTGGAAACAAACATTGATTCTCTTATGATATTTGAGAACTTAGAAAACGCGAATACTAGTTTCAATCATTCCTTGGATCTTACTTACGACATTGGGAAAGGTGAAGATTCGAGAGGGATTGATTGTCTTCACTGCTGACGCAGCAGTTCCGGTCGGAGATCTTTCCTTGTATGGAAAGAGTGAAATGAAATGGTACGATTACTCAAGATTCCTTGTTCCGTCTTTCATTGTTTGGATTTCGATTCGAACTTCTCATACGAGTAAACCACAAAGGACTCCACTGGCGAAAGGTTAGGACTAAACGAGTAAACTGACTTCAGTGGTATCACTGCTAACGGTGTTCGGAGCTTCCGTCGGAGAATGATCCGACCCTAGCTACATCGGTCTTTTCGGCATCAATAGCAGGATCGGTCTTTCGTTCGTTCTCTTTCACCCCAAACAAAAGGCAATCTCCTATATCAATCAAGGCTTGGGATCGAAAGAGAGCTTTTGCGGGGTAAATAAGATTCGGTTCGGGTCACCCATTTCGGGTGTCGGGTCGGGTATGGGTCATGTCGGTTCGGGTCGGTTTTCGGGCCAGTTTTGCCATGTCTACGGATCCTTTGGTTAACTATTTCTCCCATGCAGACGTAGCTCCGATCTAAGGAAAGGGGTGTAACTACGTGAAACGAACACCTACCGTTGTGCTGACGCAGGAGCTGATTAACAAGTCCCTGCAGTTAAAGAATTTTAATAAAGCTGCTAAGATCTGAAAAAAGGATATAAATTGAAATCCGACTTTATGCGAGCAAGGTTCAAAACACTCTTTATAATCCGTTAACGCGTTCGTTCCACTACTTTTGACTCCTACCTTCTATAAATCGAGAAAAAACATTGATCCAAAATCTTTTTAGGAAAACAAATCTTTAAGACCTATGAGTCGGCGAAGAGGCCGAGTTTTGTTAAAAGTTCCGTCAATGGGTATACGCCTTAAAACAGCCATACACCAATCATGGGCCGGACGCATAAGAGCTTGCTTAATGCGTTCGGGATCGCAAAGATCCGACGCTTATCAGACCCCTCATCCTTAAAGCCCAGTCTTCCCAATGGGAATCGACTCAACAACTGATCATCAGATAACCCAACTACCTTGGCTACTCTCCTACAGGATTTCCAAATCTACTTTTTTTACCTGCTTGAGCAGCAGCTGCACGACAGTAAACGGATTCCAGGTTTGTAACTGAATATACATTGACCATGGAAAGTTTACATCGTCTGGATCCATCTCACCGTTTTGAGGGTAGATGATCCGAGGAAAGAAGAAAGAAACGAACAGTGGAGTGAAGAAGTTGACTGCCCACTCGAGTAATTCATGCTTAAATGGCCAAAGGCGAGATAGAAAGTCATTTTTTTTTTAGTCTTACCATCCGCGCCTAAAAGAAAAGCATGGCTCGATCCCACATGCATAGAGAGAATATATCCTACTCCATGCGGTATAGGGGAGTCCAAGACTTGCGACTCTTGCCAGAAGTCAAACTCCTAACAGGGGAAGACGACCATTGACATTGAGGTAACCACCATCAGCCAATATCCATAGGAATGGTGAACATAACAGGTGCGTACCTTTCAGCAAGCGAAAAAAACTTGTCTCTGAGCTCCCCCAGTACTCTATCGGGAGATCCAGACGATAGAGGTTTTTTCCTCACTAAAATTCATTTAGATATGGAGTAGTTGGACAGGTCTAATTTAACAATTTGGTTTGGTCAGCCTTATCGTCACGACGCCTCATCATCTTACGATGAAAAGCAGGTTTATTCCGTGGTAAACCACAACGAGTAAGCGAGATAGGGTGAGGTAAAGCCTCAGACCGGTCAAAAGAGCCTCCGTCAAACCTCTGATGACAGGTAGCGGAAGCTTGAATCTAAATAAAGACCGGTGTTCAGCCACCCAGCCCCATGTCTAAACTCATAGACCCGAAGGGTTAACAAGTAAATCGCTATACAACCTTCCTTCGTAGCTATAGGGAACATGTTTATCTTATCATAGTGGATGCGGAGCTTGGGATAGGTTCCTCTTTGCTTAGCTTGGTCTATTCTGGCTAAGCCTGGTCCATCCTCGTCTAACGAAAAAACTGCATTGTGTAACTAGGCAGCTTCGGGAGGAAGCGGGGTCGTGCTGCTTGGAGAGTAGCCCGTCAAAGAGTCTTTATCTTTCAAGCATATACAGCCGGGAAGTCCGGAGGTTTCCCGGAAAGCTTTGAGCCTATTCTATTAAAGTAGAGATCAAAGACTTTCTTTCTGCGGTCGGTCTACCTTAACTTAGATTACTGAGTTAACTCCTTGTCATTAAGAGCTTAAGACGAAAGGCAAGGACCAAGAAGAGTTCAAAGTTATAAAAGACCCGAGAGTATGTTCACTCTTCTGTAAGGCATGAAAAGAGAAGTTCTCCTTCTCTTTTTTACACTTGTAAAAGGAAAAAAAGGAAGAGTTCCAACATGGAAGCACTAAGTAAGTCAACTACCTTATGTAGCAGGAGAGATTCTTTATTCTTAAACTGTCTTAGCGCGTCCGCCACTCATGCCTACTACGACAGAGAAGAGATGGGAAAGATGCTCAATATCAGAAGATTGAATAGTTGACTTATTAAAACTGACAACAACTAGGCAACCACAGGAATTCCATCAAAAATTTCTTCTTTGCTTCGGGGATGAGGGAAAATGCATTTTGGTGGACGGACCTTGTTGTGCATTTTCTCGGGATTTTTCGTTGCAATCAATTTTCCTTTACTTATTCAGTAAAGATATAAATAACCTTTCCATAACGAAGATTGAAAAAGTCATTTTTGCTAAAACCCCGTCTTTTTCGTTGCAATAGTAAAACCTTTCCATAACTTAGATTTCTTAAGTCAAAGTTGCATTTTCTCGGTCTTTTTCGTTGCAAAGTTCTTCAAAAGTAATGGAATCAAGTGTAATAACCATGAATTTCTTTATCTCATTCCCGACCTCACTCTCGCCTGTGCTTCTGCCCTGCCGGATCGTTTGGAATCTTTCTTTCCTTAGCAGTTGAAGACAAAAAAAGAAAAAGTGGCACGATTCAAATGCCAGTCGCAGAGTGGAAAGATGTTTTCAACCCGATTAAATGAAACTCTTTCTATTATACCAGTCTGTAACTCCACTTTTCCTCTCTCATTGAGTGACGTTTCTCTCCGTGGTGAATTCTTCCCCCGTAATGTAGAAGACTGAATCCACCTGGAGTGCTGCTATATTTAAGATTTCATAGCATCGAGCATCCCCGGGTAGCCTATATCCCTCTGAGGTTGGTTGATATGGAGCAGGCTGCAGAGGAGAAAAGAAAGATGAGCGACTGGGATCACTTGTTCCCCCTTCTTTCCTTGATTGAGTTGGACCAGTAGCCTAGTCGTAGCCATCGCCTTAGTCTTTCAATGGATCCGTGGAAAGTTTCAGTAGGGTAAGTGATTATCTCATTTAGTTTAGTAATGTCATGATAGATTCGAATGGTTTGATGAGTGATCATATGTTGTCTTTCTTCTTTGTCCTCTCCTCGTCAAATCCTTATTGGTATTGGATCTCCTTTCCGGAGCCCTTGGGACGAATCTACTTCTTTCTAGTCATTGAATGAGCTATTCTTTCTTTCTAGACCGATTACGATTTACCTTGCTTCTTTCCTCACTTTCATTCAATACTGATCTTCCCGCTTTGCTCTACTGCCCGGTTCGATTGACTCATGTCAAAGAATGACTTAGATAGAGATATGCGGTTGTCTTACTTGGATCTGTATGCGGGAATAGATCCAATACGTCATACGTCAGGTCTCTGGATGCACATTACTGAAGAACCGTCAACCTAATATCAACTGGAAAGCTCGTAAAATGAGCTAGTTCATAAATAGAGTTTAACCTTTTCAGTAGTCAACTACCCGGAATGGTTACAGGGAAAAAGCGTGCTGGCTAAGCGTCGAATCATGGCCACCTTCCTTTATGAGTGAAGGTCCTGAGGATGGGGATGAGGTCTCATGTTCGAGGGATGGAATAGTGGACTATAGGCTTTAGGAAAAGGCTGAGAGGTCTGGGAATGAGAAGCCTTGCTCTTGCCTTGGCTAAGGTACCGACAGTCTTTGCTAGAATGGGTGGGAGGTCTATCCAGAGTTTCCTATAAGTAGTGAGAAACCATACTCCATAGCCTAGATCGAATAGACCCTTGTTCTTTCGTTCTTTGTGTTCTAGGGTTCGTTCTAGTTTGAATGTAGGTAATTACATTTGCTAGTGAGAATGATTTAGTAGTTAGAAGGAGTAGAATCAGTTAGTGAAGGGAAGTCAAAGAGGTACTGGAGAGGCAGATGGTCCGTGGGCTTGGTTGAGTCCTCTTGGTTCTCTCGATTCGATAGTTGGCATAAATTGTCTGATCTGGTAGAATGACTCTGAAAGGACTAGCTCCAATTGGGTCTTAGGCGGATGCCAATGTCAATGAGGAATAGGAACGAGAGTATCATGAAGCAGAAACAATGTATTAATGTAGTTAGAATGAGTTGAATCCGTTAGTGAAAGATGAGGGTGTCAGTTGTGAGTCAAGTTTTCAGCTGATTTGGTAGAATGGAGTCCGAGCCCTTAGATTGGATTGCTTTTGTGAATGGAATGCATTTGTTAGAATAAGGAGATAAGACGAGGTTGAAAGAACGAGGAAAGATAGACTGGTGTCTTATGTCTTACACAGGGGCTTGTTCCATAGAATAAGAGAGAAGCAGCAAGGGTGGAGAAGACAGGGCCTTTCACTCTAGGTTTCATTCTATCGTCAGAGTGGTAAGACTCACTAGTTCGAGAGTCTTCCCGGCTAACTGAACCCTTCCATTGCAACTCCCTTATTTCTTGTTTTCAGATCGTAAGAAAAAGTGAACGATAATGACACAGTCTCTGACAATTCTTTAATTAGCTTTTTGCAAGAAGGACTCTTCCCCCTCGAGAGCTAACAACAGCGGATACGCGAGACCCCAACTTTCTATGGTATGGGGAAGGAAGCGGATCAGCGACTAAGAGAAAGAGGAAGGAAGGGATAATTGAATAGCCCAAGCAAGGCATGAGTTAATTATTCAAAGCAAAGGCATAACCATTAAATAGAATAGGATAATGATTATTCCAGTCCTTGCTTGCTTCCCCGCGGAGTTTGAGCTAACCGTGACGGATGGAGAAAGTCAGTCGCCCTCGGGTTATGGGTTCAAGTGGGCGCTTCATCTTCGGATATAGCAGATTGCTAGCTAAATAGACGGTTTCGTGTGTAGGGGTTAAGCACTTACAGGAATAGCCGGGTAGTGAGATAGCAAGGAGTAGAATACCAGTCAGACGGGAGACCCGGGAGACCTTCCCGCAAGGTGGTTGTTCGCTTCCTTTCATAAAAGCAGGATTTTCCTAGGCTTGATAGCTCAATAGTTAACTAATTCCTCGTTAGAGGAAGGCTAGTCAAGTTGACTCTGCCCTGGGAACGTTTAGTGGGGCTTTCCGCAAGAAGGAGACTAGTAGCTTTCGGCCTTGATCTATAGGGGCGCTAGTAGAAGTTTATCCCTCTCTCTGTTGGTGGGAACCCATGTTCCGCAGTCCTTGTCCATGTTGGAACTGTTGATGGCACTATCGCTCAACTACGAGATGCTTGAAAGTCAATATATCAAAGTTCCCAAGAGTAGCATCAGCAAGCCATGCTTCAACCAAGCTTAGAGTAAGTTGCGGCATTTCGGTTGCCAATGAAATGGATTATGGGGAACTCTCCGTCTAAGTGGTGAATCCGACGCTCAATGCAATGCCTGCTTACTAGTCGAGCAAGGGCATTTGATCTCAAGACGAGGCTTTTGAATTTTCTTTTTGAAAGGGTGGTCTTCGGATTTGGCTTTAGCTGGTAAGTTCTCCCTCTTCTTATCTTAGACAAAAAGTCATTTCAATGAGATTACCGATCTGCCCGAACTTATCCTATGTATTATTATATAATCAAGCAACTCTTATAGATAGATGGGATAGGAAGGAAGAACCACTGAAAGCATTTCAAACTGCTTCTTTCCGTTCCTACAGCCGTGGAAAGAGGGTTTTTTATCCAATAGCAGTAGAAGGTAGTTCTTCGAAATGGCATAATATCATAATATAATGGTATAGGGACAGCGGAGACTACTAGGGATGGAAAAGCTGCTTGGATTTTCTATCCATCATCAGTCATCAGTATAGTCTTACTAGTCAAAGAGCTACGCCACTACACTACACTTTGAGTACTTTTAGTATAAGTACAAGAGGCGGCATCCGTTTTTTTTTACTTTGACATGGAATATGGAATGGAGAAAAAATTCACTTGTGAAAAAACAAAATGCTCGACATAAATGTAATGAAAGTGTTAATACATAAGATAAAGTGTTCATCAGTTATTTTCTATCGAATTATCGAATTCAGCTGGATGATTGATTACTTAACTAGTCTGATAGATCGAATGCTTTCTTCGAAGACTTCCTTTCCTATATGCGAATATGCGAAAAGGTGCCATAAGAGATTTGTATACTAAGACCGACCACCACTGAGACTGCACTAGCGAAAGGCGAAAGGGGCTCAGCGAAAGCAAAAATTGGAGAGATCTCTGATGCTATTAATTGTATTGTTAAAGTGAAATCGGGTTCCTTTCTATATTTGTCCATCTAAATTGAATATATAGTCTATTTAGAATAATTTGTATATTTTATTAGAAGTCAAGGTATTTTGAAAGTCTTTTTAAATAGATAAAGAACAACCAGTCCCGATAAGTTCTTTCTTATCTCATCTCCTGTTCAGTATGAATATGAATGATTTTTAGTTCCCTTTTCGTTTTCCCTGCCACGAGCTAATACTCCTACTCTTTTGCTTATCTCTCGCAAAACTTTGTAAATCGTCTCTAGGTGGCATTACAAGCTCAAGCTAGCGAATAAAGACAATCGGATGCGCGTTAGAAGTAAAGACATAAGATAAGAGGTAAAAATTCTTTGTTGGATTACTTCCTATTTATTGGAGTCTTCAAGCTGAAGGATAAAATAGCTTATCGGTCCTTCGGAATAAGGATTCGCTTTCCGCTGATCTAGTCCCATAATACTTAAATAGTACTAATCTTTTCTGCTATTGCTTTGCTAAAAATATTGGTATTCGAAATCTTCTTCTTATGCGTCAATTTAGAAAACAAAGCCTTAAGTCGATCTCAATAGCTCAGCAGCCGACTGGTCGTAGGTTTCAATCCTACTCCCTACTTTAATAATTTTCTATTTTTGTGAATTACTAGTGAAAGGCAAGCCGGACAACTAAAGGACAAAGTTGCTAGTCGATTCGATAGTTCATTCCTTGAACAGCTAGTGTGAAAATTCTTTCTTGCCTGGGATAACGTTAATATGACTATACAATACAAATACAATTTCTTGATCACCGATCAAGAAAGTCTCGCACGCGCTGAATCATAAATAAAAAAGCTAATAACATAACCATCTTCCTTCTCTACGAAGTAGAAGTTGAGCCGTTTTAACCTTCCGCATGAGGAAAAGAAAGGGCCAATAGAACCTTTTCTCGCGATGTCGCGCATACCTGATCTTCAACCTTTGCTTCTTATACCATGATGTAGGAATAGTAGAAACCGCGGGCAGCAAGTCATCATCTTTATCTGAAGGAAGACCTTCAGCTGAGATAGCACGTAAGGCAACGGAGCTATAGCTATAAGGAGGAAGAAAGCAACTAATGTTGCGGAGAGAACTCATGAGTTGAGCTCTAGTCCCACCTCTTCTCCTATATCGGAAAGCTGGGGATAACTCATTCACATGTTGTTTCAATCCCATCTTGAGATATTCTTTTTTGTGGTCCAGAAGGTAATGAATTGATTTATTTTCATTTGAAACAGTGGGCGCAGAAAGACCAGTCAACAAGGATAGTATAGATAGGAAAGTCTGGGTTGTTATATAGTAAGGTTAAGTGTGTAGCTTTCCCGGCCATAAGATAAGAAGAGAAGGCTGGAAAGTTCGAGAGGAAGATTATGCAGAGATTCCTATTTCCTTATATTGCATTCCTATTTCGAAGGCGGGGTAGGAAAAAAGCCACCAAGGTATGTAAGTCTCATAGTTCGTTCCTTTAGTAGCTAGAGGAAAGAAAATCCCGACGCTGATGTTCCTTATTCCCCGGGTCACAGTCCTACAGTCCTATAGAAGAAAGCTGGATTGATGTCATTCTATGCCCTCCTCCCTAAACGATAGGCTAAGGGTGCTGCTCTGCTCCGTATCTATCTCCTGGGTAACCTTCCACCCCTTCTTTTGATCCCGACGGGGGCATAGCTAGCTTCTTTTGGTTAGCGTAGGGATGTCTATTCAAGGATTCGAAGCTGTCTTATTCTAGCCATGGCATGAATCGAGCGAGGGCTTTCTGTCCGCACAGTCAAGCGTGTGCATTTCGAAAGGTTGACTTCTTTAGGACCTTTTCGGCTATGTATGTCCAAGCACACAAGCTTTGAAGTCGGGTGGTAAGGTTTCCTCCGAAGAACCGAAAGCAAAGCGCTATGCCGGAATCGGATAAAAAGCAAAAGTATAGCGCGTAAAGCAGAGCATAAAGTCTTGGCTTGATTAGGACAAGCGTAGCAGGTTTAGAATCCGTGTGGCACTGCCCTGTCTGGTATATCCCATACATCGATCAAGTCAGCTTTCACTTCAACGGAGATAGCTGGTCGAGAGCTTGTCCACCCTTTAATGCATCTCAAGCTCTCGCTTTCAGAGCAGATGTGCGAGAAGTTTAATTACGAAGCTATGCTGATATCTATCTCAGAGTCAGGGGCTGGACCTTACCGCATTTCCAATCCACAAGCAAAGCATTGAATGAACACAGAAAAGAGTGGGAATATGCTCCTAGACTATAGAGGGTTTTCCCCACCTCTGAAGCTTGAAACTCATCATATGGCTATGCTTATGCGCGAGAACTTGTGTACATACAATCATGAAAGAGCATTTCGAGATGGAAGCAAATACTTACAATGAAATCACAGACTCAGTAACCGGGGAAGCTCTCAAGGCAAGGTAGCCCAACTTCTTTCGCACCGCTTTCACAGCCCAAGAGAGAGCTCAGCGAGGCGGATCATCTAAAGTAGGACTTTCATGCTAATTTGAATATTCCGTTGACAAGGCCTCTGCCTAAGCAGGAAAATAAGGAGTTTCCCATCATCAGGGGTAGCGAGAGGCTTAAAACTATTCCATCTAAGCTTAGAAATAGAAAAGAATCGACATCTTTCATTTTCCATCCACGAATGTTAATGCTTCGATATCAATTAATTTGGGGACATTGCCCAGTTCTTATAACACATCTATGATACCAACAAGAACAACTTCATCTGGGACAGAAGCTGGAATTGGATCGATGAGTACCCTTCTTTTGCCGATGCGACCTCGCCGGAGAGGGAATTAGCAACCGATCCAAACCTTCTTTCCTCCCTTGCTGCCCTTGAGAAAGGGGATTCCCCAGATTCGACTGGGATCCCTAACTCTTCTTCCTACGTCTTGACGGTTCACTTTCTTAAGACTTCGAGTTTAGTTAGATGCCTGGACCTGGAAAGTGCTATTCACTCAACCCACATCCCCCCTTTCTCCCTTCATGCTAAGACCGCTTTGTGTACCGCGTCTGCTATCTACAGTGATTCTTCCGTCTAACCGGAGCGGAGTGAGGACTCAGCAGGAATAGCCGGACGCGAGAGAAAGACAAAAACAAGGCTTATAGTGGCCCTATAGAATCCGTTCCCGAGTTAAGGTATTTCGTTCTCTGGTCTTGCGGTGCACTCACTCCCTTTCCTTCCGCTCACTTCTGTGTACGACCCGGTTAGTGCTCTTTGGCCCGGTCTATTCTATCTGCTTGCTGGTCGAGAAGGCGGTTCCTAGTAGGGAAAGGATGTAACGAGAAATGAGTCAAAAACAGGAAAAACCTTGCTGTATCAACAATCTCCATCAAAAATGTAACTAACTCCATACTCCATAACAAATAGACTTTAGCGAATTGAGCATTTGACCTAGAAGAGGTATCACCTACTTCCAAATAAACAAGAAATGGGTTTATGGAAAAGAGAGCCTTTTTCTTCTTATTCGAGAATAGACTTTTGTTTCATCAAGTGACGAAGAATGTCAGGCTTTTCTGTACTGGACCAATCGATGATCTCACTTCTGATAGCATTCTTTTGTCTCCGGCCCGGCAGAAGGTGAACTAGACGGGAATCCGTTTTGGGCGATGCGAGATACCGCCCGCTAGAAGGAAGGTGCGGAACCACATGTTATGAGAAGAACCTTAAAAGAATTGCCCTTGGATTACCTTTTCATTTCCTCTTCGTATTTATAAAGTGTGTAGGCAAGGAAAAGTGAGCTATAAAAGGAATGAATCAAATACTAAAGGCCCCTACTGAAGTGAGCATTGGTCCAATGCCTCCGATAAAGAAAAGGCAATCCCCATCTTCTCTGTAGCCCTCCGAACCTAGGAGCTAATGAGCAACCTATGATCCCATTCGTACTTTCCCTTCGCCAAGAACACCAACTGGAGAAGTGGATACCATCTCATTCAGTCAATCAATCCCGCATGTCTTCAGGTCTTCCGATCAAATGCGAGGAACTGCTATAGAAGGCGAAAAGGCACCAACTAGTTCCCTCGTTCCGGTGTCTTTGTATTGAATCGGTCCCACCAACCACTCAATCTCTTTCTCCCTACCTCTGGATTCTCGTCTTCTTTCTACCTGGCCATGGTTCCCCGCAGCCCCTCACCACTCCAGTCACTCGATCGTCAATAAAAAATATGGATGCCCGAACCCACCTTCCGGCATCAACGAATGGAGGTACGAACAACACCTTCGGTTCCTCGAACCAAGCTTATCACCCCAGGTATCCTCCACCAGCTGGATCCGGTCCAATGCAATCCATTTGTCTCTCGAGGACCATCTCAACTTTTGCTATCAAGGTCCAAAAACCCTTTTCGTTCTCTCCTTCCAGGGCGCTTTCCAATGCTGCATCCGAAGCAAAACCTCCTAAGCATTCTACTTGTCCCTCTTCAAATCAAAGGCTGATCTCTCCCAATCAAACGAACTCCTTCTCTATCTCTCGGATCCGATCCCAGCTCGCCCCGCCTGTCTTAACATCATTGTTCTGCTGTATCAATCTTTTGATTACGAGCGCAGGCGAAGTAGAACAGAACCAAGCAAGCCCTGACACTGGTGCAGCAGGCAATGCGTCGTCCTCTTGTCCATCTCTGTCAAGCAGAAGCACCCCTCCCTCTCCTATTTCAAGGGCTAAAGCAAGCCCCTTCCATCTGTCCCTAACCGTACCTTCCCCTTTCAAGTATATCCCATACATCGAAAAAGTAAGCTTTCACTTCAACGGAGATAGAAAGTCGTTTATCAATTCCCAGCGTGACACACTAGATACAGCTGCAGAGACATGAATCCAATCTTTTGTCTCCCGGGAAGAAGGTTTCCCATATTCTATATCAAGATTCGGAAAGATCACTTTCAGAACGGATGCATCTCAAGCTCTCGCTTTCAGAGCAAGGAAAAGGAACTCTGTCTGCTCTGCTGGTCTGAAATGAAAGCAAGTCGTCCTATTGAGATTGATTCCAATAGCTAGGCAGCTGAGACTGGCCTTTGTCTTTCCCGGGCTTAATTGAATAAGTCCTGCCCAGATCTCGATTATGGAACTTCTGTCCACTTCACAAGTCCATCGGGCTGCCAAAGGCTAGCACAAGCGAGCGCTCCTAATTCCATTCCACCTGAGGCAAGCTATGGTGGGAAGTCCATTTTCTCCCCAACAAATTACCTTCACTCAGAAGGATTTTGACTTGACATTCGCTATCCGCATACTCGACCCCTGTATGTAGAGGCCTTTGTAGACCAAAGAGGATCTTGGTGCAGGATTGAATTTTTACCCTTCCTGCTTTGCTCCTCACTACAGCTGTATGTGCATACTCGAACCGCGCAAGGTATAGTTCGACTTAATTGAACATTGGGACCCCGGTAAACTCTATTCTATGTAGTATAAACATAAAAAATGTTGCTAGAATGACCTTGGATCCACGCCAACTTGGTTGTGGCATCCTCATATCATATCAGTATCAAGTTTCACAAGGCTAGCAGGAAATTCCATAACAACTGGCATCCTTTCCTTTGTTAGGATGAAGTAGATTCCACCACCTAAATTCCTTCAATTCTTTTAATGCGTCGGGCTTCCACTTCATGAAGGGAATATCGGAATGGTGTAAGAGGTCTGGGTGTGACGTCCAGATAAGACTTAGGTTAGATTAAGACCTTAGCCACTAATCTAAAAGTAAAAGGAAGGACCGGCAACGGGCTCTTTGTCACAGGACTCCTATCAGTTAGTCTCTCTCGACGCCCTAAATGAACATAATGTTATAGTGTGAAGGAAGGGCTTTCTCTTTATCCCGGCCTATGCTATGTATGAAATCACTTCTTTTAGGGTTTGGTTGCCTAATTCCTGCCCGGTTCGTCCTCCTATGAATGCCCAATGTGGACACTCGGGCTGGTCGGTAAGTATTTTAGAAAGGATGGATACCACTTTGGTTTGGAAGTGAGTCTTGAAACTCCGGGTCTTCTACTACATCACTGGTGAGAGAGGTTCCATGTGGTATGAGGAAACCGTTATACGTTTAAGCCTTGTGCCTTGTGTGTGGCCCCAATCTTCTTTTATCTTATGGGTGGGTCCCATTATTGAGACATCCTGGAAGATAGTACCGTAACTTTATTTAACCAAAGTAAAGTAAGATGTCTGTGTTATAGGCTTAACGGCAAATATGGTGGTTGACTATATAGTCTTGCTTACATGGAAATATGGAGTCATAGATATTCTGTCATCTTAATGTCGCCCTAGACAACCTCTCTGCTGTGTCCAAAGATGCGAGAGCCGTGGCACTGCGGATAACTCCAAGGTCTATACTCTTTTTTCTTTACCTCGGGTTCCTACCATCATTGCTGCCTTATCAGGGGCTGCAGTTGCTTGTAAGGATCACTTGGATTGCTACCCCAAGGCGTCATCCATCCGGTCATCAAACTCTTCGACTAAGAAAGGCTGGGTGGACAAAGTGGCGGATAACCTTGAAACGTACTCGGACATTCCTGAGTTGGTGGCTACTCTTCTTTCTTATCTTTTTCTGGTTCTTTTAGATCTTGCGATCAGTGGAGCACCTATTAAAAGGTTCTTAATTTGATTGAGGAAGTAGGTTTGACTTCTCTCAATTTCACTCACTTTGGCACCTTTCCCCCATCCCCTGCCCTTCATCGGAGGAATTCTTTGGATAGTCGCTAGGGTGATAATGAAAAGCAATTCTCTAAGCGTTCAAGCCAGCAAGTAGAACAAGTCAAGCAAGTTATCAAGCAGCAGGAAGCACTGCCAAGCTGGAATAGGAAAATAAGAAGAGCAGCTTTCTTCTCTTATGCTTATGTATGTAATAGTTAACGCTCCTATCCTAAATGCAGCCGTGTGATCTTAATATACGATACCACTATACTCTATGTAACTTCTATTTCGAAATAAGTATGTTCTGTATGCGGATCTAATTCCTCTCCCCGGCTCCCGCTCTGCACCTTATTTCTATTTATGGTTATAAGAAAGAGAAATAATACCTGCTTTAGCTTGAGAAAGGTGTCAATCCTCCTGAACCGGAAGCAAACGAAAGAGGGGAGGCCGGGAACGTAGCTTCTTCAGAAGAGTAGTTCCTAGGCGCATTCATTATGCGATTCACATTATCTCCTCGGGCGGGAAGGAGGAAGGACTCCGTCTCAAAGCCCTTTTGCCAGCTTAGCGCCTTGATGGTCCGTTCAAAATCGAAATCCCGATCTGACCACGCTTTCGTCAGTTGATTATGTAAAAACATTGTTGTTTGTAATTTCTTAACATTTAGGTGAGCCACACCTCCAGCATTTGCAGAGTTCTCTGCATGCATCATTTGTGGATTCGCTTCCGCCAACAAAAAGAATTGGAATCATTTCATATGGACGAACAGTCTCAGTATACGACTTTGAAGATCAGAGGAATCAACTGCATCTGCTGATGTGCTTCCTGGTGACAAGTAACCAAGCCAGGACACTATTCAAGCATTGATTTATGGGACAGATGTATACTTGTCGACAATTCATGCTTCACTTCCTGTACTGTGGCTCACAGTATATCAGGCCGCACCAAGCGAGCCTGAGGCTTCTAGAGACCGTGCCTGGGTAAAGCAGTGGAGGTTGCTCTGGCCCTGGTTCAGTTCTCCATTAGTTTCAAACTATCCACATATGGAGAAAACAGCATTCAAGTGGATGGAAAATCTAGGTCGTGAGGCTCCTAATCTTTGATAAGGCTGGAATAAGCTTTCATATAAGATAAGCAGAGGAATAACTTACTAAAAAGAAGGGTAAGAAGAAGAAGGACCAAGGACGATCATAAAGGAGAAGGAGGGAGGAGCTAGCTTTAGTTTGAGTAGGGGCCCTCTCCCTGAAGAGCGTAACCGTCCAGACCCTTATTCATCTTTTCGTTCATGCTCTGTTACTATCATTGTTGTCACTTTGGGAATTGGGAATCTTTGGCTTTGTCTCCCGATCCATCCGTCTGAGGTTTCAAATCAACGGTCAGTTGTCTATCGCTCTGGCGCATCGAGGCTTCTCAACGCAGCTAAGCTACTTACGACTGGTCGTTACTCTACATCGCAGCGCAGATCTCCGGTCCTAGGCTATCCAAAATTCTTGGGCAGTGAAACAATCCAACGGAAAATGGTCTGTTCTCCGCTTTCGTTACGTCGGAGAGTCATTAGACTATAGCTACTATGCTGTGCGAACGCCGCATAGAGAGATTCTTTGGTAATACAATCGGGATTCTATGAACGCCGCCTGGCGGTTCCCAACTCACTTAAGAGTACCTCACAAGATTTTCGGTCTCGTCTTAAGCCTTTGTCGAGGACGGTATGATCAAATGGGGGGTGGTCTTCTCCTCGCTTTTTTTGCGTAGAATGTATAGAGAGCTACTATGTGGCACCCGACACACAGAGAGAATTCTGTTGAGATACTATTATGATCGCCTTCCCCAACCACCGCCCTTGTTATTATTCTGAACAACCATTGAAAAGATAGAAGACCCCATAATGAGTCTCATTACAACATATTTTCTATCTTCTATACGGCCATCATGGTATATGGCCCACCCGCCTCTTCCTCTTTGGAAGGTCTTGGGCCTCCCTTATTCAAGATATTCAAGAACCAGATTCTCTACGAGCTATCTATGGGCTTGGGGGTGGTGGTGGTCGAGGTTCTCACAAGCAAGGGCTGGCCCAGGAAGCTGATTTACTAAGTCGTGCTGTGAACTTTTAAGAAAGCCTCGTCTTAGCTGATTCAAAAGGGTAGGGGCGATTATGCCTCGTTCCTGACGTTTTTTCGAAGGTTCCAGCCGCTAATCTAATGGATGCCAAGGCAATGGGTGGGCTTAGGTAAGCTGCTCGTCATGCCTTCAAATCGAAAAAAAGGGTCAACGAAGGCATTATGTCGCGCTGAAAACGTATGTTTAGAGGTGGTACGCTCTGTTCTCTAGCAGAATCAAAGGTAGGCCCGATCGAAACCTCGCTCCTGTGATGTTTTAGCTTCTTCAATGAGATAATTCCCGGACCTCGCTGATTGGGAGGACCGGACTTGGTGGGCCGATAGCGGTAGGTTTGAGTTTGAGCATTCAGTCGTCGAAGACGGTGGTTAGCTCCTCTCTTTTCAAGACAAGGTTCACGCCCTTCCGGTAGGTCTTGTACGCGGGGCTTCACCAATTGATCATACCCGCCGGTTGACCCATAAGGAGCTTTTCCGGACTGAGCTGAGGGGATCCGTATATGTTGTTCAGGTCGATCAGAAGTCGCAGATAAATGGAAGGCTTAAATACCAAAAACTACGGAGGCATGATCTACTAAAAAAATGGGTAAGCCCGGTGGTTCAAGTCGAGCCTAGCCAACAACCAACATCAGCTTCTAGGGATAGTAGGAGCTCCAGTTGCTCCAACCATTCTAGTGGACCGGTCGAGACCAGCAGCTATGAATACCCTCGGTTGTGCCAAGGCAGCAGATCGGGATCGAAGAGAAGTTGTTTAGCAAGTCAAAGAACACGAACCCACCAAGCAACGGAACGTTGTGCGGTAGGTAGAGGCGGAAGTCGATAAGCTCATAAAAGTGTTCTCAATTACGAGTAAAAAAAAAAGATATAAAAAGTGTTCCGCCCGGCCAAAAGCTTTATAGGCCAATCCTCAAAAAGAATCATCTTATTGGACCCAGGGTAATTTTCTTAAGCCATCCGTCTTAAGCACGCAACAAGCAATCTCGCTCGCTCCTGTAGGTGGGAAGGGAAGGGCCGGGACTCAAGTGGGGCTGGAGAGCTACTGCCCTGCCTTTCTCTAGTTGGTAATTTGAATATACCAAGGGTGTTGGGGCAAATAGTTTTTTTGAAAGTGGTGCATGTAATGTACTAGTTAGTAAATGAAATGGATATCAATCACGCCATCAGATAGAAGACATTGAATTCAAGTCTGTGCCGTGCTTTGTCAGTTCTAAGAGCAGGTGGAAGACCTCCCCTTCAAATATGTGTTTTCACGATCTGCCCGATGGAGAGGGATTGCATCCATTTTCTTCAGAGATGCCACTTTTGCCAAGTGCATGCGAATTTTATCTACGCGTCACCGACGGAGCTTCTTTCTATTTCCGGGGGGCTTGTCTTGAACCACTCCCATTGAGGCTGAGTAAAGAACTCAAGCTAGCAGCTCCCTCGAGTTCACCGGCGAGGCCCGGGGCCAAAGAATCAATGGAATGGACTTCGTCGTTGCGAAACGAGTCAAGAAGAAAGGACTAGAAAGAAGCCCCTCAGAGGCACTCGAGGATAATACCATTCTGATAGGGCCCATCCATACTAGTGAGTGAGTTCTGTATCAGAACCGTACGAAAGAACTAGTTAAAAATCAAGGCAGCTATTGGCATGATTTCTCTCTCCGTCCAGATCAAAAAAAGGATTATCGGCTCAGCAGCCAGAACAGACAGGACGCCTGTCTCCTGGAATTGTTGTTGTCCTTTTCGGATCAGGGCTGGGGCGTATGCCGGGTGACTTAGAAAAGGATAGGTAACCCGCTTCTAACAGTTAGTTTTTTCATTCGGGCTTGCACTTACCGCTATTTTTTCTTGGATTCTGGGGGGAAGGTAAGATTTTCGATTTTTGTAGTTGTATGGTAAGGTAGGGCGCTTTCATGGTATTGGTTGGGGTAAGGGGGACGGAGTCTAGCCGGGTAATATGCGGTAAGGAACTGGGACGTGTTTCCTACCACGGGGATGACCCCTCCTGATACTTATGGTGATGTGTTATATGTTCTGGTCTCAGCCCGGGTCCTTGTACGCTGAAGCTGTCAAGTCCGTACGAGGATACCGTTTCAGGAGGGCGATTTCCTTTTCGTGTCGCCCTCTTCCTCGCGTTCCTTGTGTCTATCTTTTCTGAAAGGCGGGTCTTCCTATCCTAGTTGCCTAGTGGCAACTAGCCCAGTCATCTTTGATCCTGATCGGCCGACCTTTCCGATCCCGAAACAAACATAGTTCGGCTCTCTTTTTTCGGTCATTCATATGACAAATTCCGTGAAGACGACGAGAGATGCCGCCTGCTCTTTCCGTTCCTTCTCTTTCGGAGTGGAGCACTCCTCTTTGTTCCTTTCTAATAAAAGCTTGGTACGTGTTCAGAGCGAGCCTTCGCGTGATGTGAACGGTACCTATGAAGTGGAATCCGTCTGTCTTGTCTTCCACCTCATAAGGGAGTTGCGTTCCGAGGGACTAAAAATCTCCACTGCTATTGTCAAGCTTGGACATACTTAACACTGACCCAATTGAGACCGTGGCCACACCTTGATAAAAGAGTGATGATGTGGTCAACCCTGGATACGTGGCTCTTCGATGGGGGAAGGACCACGCTAGTCGTCTGAGTGTGTGGTGTGTAGTGGGTGCGTCTTAGTGTCTTCTTACTACGAAAAATCAATGAGAAAATATCAGATTCTCGTTCTCGAAACTCCACTCTTTTTCTTAGGAGGATTGGCATTTGGCCAAGATGTGATCTATCTCTTTCCTTGGTTGTAGTGGAACTTTGGTTTTCTTTAGCGAGGAACCGTTTCACTCGGCGGACAGTCGAATGATCAAAGCGAAATGCTTTAGGCATCATCTAAAAGCATGTTCAGCTTAAAAAATTCCTGGAGTCCTACGGCATTCTCACAGAAAGAAAAAAAAACATGGCTAGTAGATAACTTTTTCTTTTTTTAGAAAGCGATCAGTTCTTTCGATCTTGTTCGGGCGGTTTCCTTTTTCAATTCCAGAAGTCTCGGAGCCTATGTAAAAGAAGCTG